TCGTATTTTTCCTTCTTCTTGGTCTGTTTCTGATATCAGAGTTAACTTCTGACCGCGTAAAACATGTCTGCGCAGGGCTTTACGCGCTTTGCTTGTTAGGCTCCTCCTTTCTTTCGGGCCTAGGTCCTTTCAGCTCTGCTGAAAAAGGGCGTACTGCTTATCATGGCCCTCAAAGATTCGTTGTACTATACGATGGGGTCGTCGAAGGTGGCGCTCCGCTCATACTTTTTGATTCTCCGCGCCCCGCCTTCAGGAGAGCCTCGCGTGATTCTGTCTACTTTTTTCTCAAGTTTGAGCCCCCTGTAGCTTTACTCCGAGCCTCTTGGCTAGCCTTTTCGGCAGCCGCCTTCTCTAGGGCTTACTTGGGGTGGGGAAGGGCTCTGCCGAGAGTGGCTCTGGGAGCCGCCTTAGCACCCTTATTTAGATTTAGTTTATTATATCGAATACTCAGTCGGATTTCGACTCATAAGAAAGATGGTCATGGGTACCGGAAATTTGGCCAAAGAAGAGAACGTTTCGTGTCGTTTGTCGTAAGTGTGAACTTCATTCACAAGATTTCCAGAATCTTTATGGATTTTACCTATGTGTTCTTGGTATGCTGGATGTTTTGATGCCTCCCCACCATCTCAGGATCCACAAGTCTAGTCAACATTTGCTCCATGGTAACGTAATGATTCATACCCGAAGACGTGCGGTATACTCCAAGGAAACCGCAGCTGAAGCACCTTTTTTTTTCGACCGCGGTCTTAACCGCACCGCGGAAGTCGATATGTTTCTAATCACGTCTGCCGTCGCGGTTCGGAAAAGTCTCTCCCCAAAGACTAACAGTACGGTCTCGGTTGTTTTTCTTTTAGGATTTACTCCTTCGTTCGTCTACTCGTCTGAGGCTGTGACTAAAGTACTCGTAAACTAAATTTGCATACTTTTTATATTCGAAACGTAACACTTATGGATTGAGTATTTTCAACGAGAAAGAAATTAGAGTCGCTACAAAACTTAACCCAGGCCCAGGGTACAAAGCAAAACAAAAGCATGATACGAGGCGTGCAGAGTAAAGAAGTCCAATCAAAACAAATATAAATGGTAAAGAAGTGTAGCGTGCAATAAAGGCCGCCGTGGCTCAATCTTGAGAACAATATCGGCCTGAAAAAAGAGAAGCGCGTATAAAACAAGTGATTATTACAGTAGTGACCGAGGAGAATGCAAAAAAATTCGACACGAAATTTCAAGAAACTAAGGCCATTCTTAACAAACAACCTGAAACCATAAAAGCCCGTAGAATGGAATTGGTCTTTAAGACCCATTATTCCTGGATACTATTAGGAATACTATTATAAAGGGAATTCGAGAATCTCGTCTGGATCTTGGTCATATTGTTAGTTTTTTTTCTTTTTTGGTCCGTTTTTGATATTCACCAGAGTGCTTCTCTGTCCGCGTAAAACATAGATTTTGTTAAGAGCGGCAGTTTCACGTTCAGCTAGAAAAGTGGTATGATAAGTAGAAGGACTCATGGTTTCGAGTGCGTTTTTTCTAATCACTTGTGATAAACTAATCTCCCCCAAGGAACACACATAAGATTTATTCATTTATTGCGATTAATTAGCATTTAAGCTTCTTACGACTTCATTACACCACTTAGATGCTCCAGATACACTTGAGTACATATAGGATACACTGGTGTTAAAGCATTCTTTGAAAACCACATCTTGTTCCACACTGTAATCGCTCTACTCTGCACTCGCATTTTAGTGCGAAACCAGTTATTTTCGTAGTTTGGGAATACGACTTGTTTTAGGTAATCCATCATTATATAATAATACGTAAAAAGTCATATAGAAGACACGTAACCAGACAAATTGCGTCAAATACGTAAATTAATCTAGTTGAGGCATTTTCTCGTTCACTTTTTTTTAGCTAAAAGACTTCTCGAATTATAAGGGAAGAAAACTGCTTTTATTCTATGAACCCTGGATGCTAATGGTGCCCGAAAAGCGGAGCGCAGCGTTGGTGATCAAAGACTGACTAAAGTAGGTGCAAAGACGACCTGCGGTCTCTCTGGGTTCTTCAAATCAACGACCCCATGGATAATGGATAAAGAAGAAGGTCAGCCCTTTGGAAAAAGAGGAAAGGGGCGCCTCGATGTTAGGCGAAGACCTCGAGAATGATGCGAGATGATTAATGAAAGCAAGTCATACATACATGGCGTTCATGTACAATATTGCATTAAATTAGACCCACCTATAATCTTTCAAAAAGCTCTTCGGAATTGTGCTTGCAGGATCCCCAGGCACACGGCTCTTGCTCCAGATTGGCAGCATTCTGGAACAAATATCATGATCTTCCTGGGCCAAATCCCACATAACCATGATCACTGTTCGAAGACTTAGTTCATACCATGAGTGCATAGGAAAGTTTCCTTTTCGATTCATGTACAATGAAAGACGCCACGGCTGATGGCTCTGACACTGAAAGCACTTGGTTCCCGGCTCGCTCGTCCGCGCTTGGCAGGAACTGCCCAGTTTACCCACTTTCTTCCTTCCTCTAGCTCATTCCTTTAAAATAGGCCGAAGATGAAGAACGAAGCGGAAGGGCCCGTAGGGCACCGACCTCCTCCCCCATAATAACATAAGAAGAGGGCTTGAAAAAAAAGCAAAGCGCCGCAAAAATCTAGATTTTGTTTTTTTCTTCGGCTTAGTGTTCTTTATAATGCAGAGCGAATACTTAGTGTGGGGCCTGCTGGACGTACTTCTTGATTTACAATCCAAGAACGCCAAAGAAGGTTAGCTAAAAGCTACTCACATTTGAACTCTTTCCTATTTCCTTACTAAGGTTCCGAGTTTCCACTGCATGCATATCCCTCGCATCGCGAGAAGCGTGGGGCGATGAAACATCGCTTGTAGTCGTACTAATGGATTGCGTGACATCTTTTCTTCGAACTTTTCACTCTGCGTTAATACACTCACAAAAACGAATTATTTGTTCCTTTCTATCTCTGATCTTTTCATTTAAACACGTCATCTGTGGTAGATCGTTCCGTATCTTCATGCGTTTCCTCAGTGTAGGTTCGAGGCTTTGGACTTAAGCTTCAAGCTCCGTTTGGTCTTTTTAGTCGTAGGAATCTCTTTCATTAGGGTAAGGAAGCAGCGCCCCCGGAAAGAAAATTTCCTTCTTTTTGCTGGTGTTTTTCTTTTGTTTCGCAAGCGCCTCCGCCTCGCGTCTAAATGCTTTGTTTGTTTTTGATGTGGTTTCGCCAGCGAAAAAGATATTTTGTCATCATGAATTTCTTTCACCACGATATTACCGATGAGTTCATGAAATAGAAAAGATTTTCTATGGACTATGAGGAATTTTCCACTTACTTCTGCGAAGACTCTTGAGAGGAAAAGCTATATGACCTGCAATTGCTACAGCGTAACTTCTATGGACTGAATGAAAAAAAACCCTGGACCGGTCACTTCGCCAAACCTTGGTTAGTTCAGTCCAAACTAGTTTGCTTTTACATCTCTTCTTTTCTAGGGGTTATAGCAGAAGCATCCCCGGGTCACCGCTAACTTCCACATCTTCAATTCCAAAAAGAAACCTGGCTTGGTGAGTGGCACTCTCCCCAGCTCATTTGAAAAAAAATTATTAGAGTTTTCAGTCCTGTATCCACCAAGACCATGTTTTGTTATAATTGTTTCACTGAACATTGTGTAGCGCTTCCAGGTAATGGATTCAAACTATAATTCTATTTAGGGAATAATTGACTGAAGCTCATCTGGCTTCTTTTTTCTTCCTCTTCCCAATTCTTCCCATCTCATTAGTTTGCCTATAGAGGCCTTCGGATTATGCGAAAATTTGGTAGGTAGGAATGCGACTACCAGGTAATGGCAAGAGAGTCAGGAGATCGGGTTTACGTTCCGGTTCCCTTTCACCAAACCGTATAGTCTCCCAGCACTCCCCTCTTCCTATTTTCTTTTATTAGGCCTCATCAGCGGTTAGATCGATATTGTGGATCAGTTTTCGTCTTTTCCTAGAGAGAGGTATTTGAGCCTTTCACGCGCACAGCCAGAAAAAAGTTCTTTATTTCTTTGCTAGCAACGGTGTGCTTCAGGGTGGGGCACGGCGGGCTATCTCGAACGATCTCTCTAGTTCTGCCCATCTCTAGACCGGCCTCGTTCCCCAGGCGAGTCTTCCAAGTGGTTATCAAATAGATTACTTTTAACCTTAAGGATTTGAACGTCTTTATGTAACTTGAAAGTCTAGTTCTCGCTTCTATGAATATGAAAAATCAGCTCTAAATTTCCCAGCCTTTTTCATAGCATCTTCTATATCTATATAGGTGTTAGCATCTATATCATTCTCTCCGCTCTGAACTTCGTGGAATACCACATCCGCGTCTAAAGAACTTAGTGCCGGCCTTAGACTGTTCTAAAAAGTTTTTACTTAATTACCAATATGATTTATGATATACTTTCTATTTATGAGATTCTCCAAATTTCTCCCAAATTTCTTAGTCTCTAATGGCAAATAAAATGAGATCAGAGTGGCAAAAATCTCACAACAAACAAAACAGGGGTACAGGCTAGCAAAATAATTAACACCTTGGATGGATTCAACACTGGCTATTCCAAGTCCCAGACTGTGACTAGAAAGAAATATTGATTCTCCCAAATTGATTAATGGTGAAGAAGTTTAGCCTTTTGGATTCAATCGCATGCTTCCTGAAACTTTTCATCTCTTTCAGGCCGCCCCAATGGAGACGCGATCTCGGGCCCCTGCGGGCCTCTCGGCGGGAGAGTCCGACCGCTGTCACTAACTAAGGCCATCCTTTTCTCATGAAGCTCTGGATGAAGCGTCTCTTTAATCTTCTAAAAAAACCAAACTTTGCGAAGTTGGTATTCGCTCGCGATATTCCGCGATGGCGACTTTCGGCCTGCGGCCTTGGCTAAGGTTTACCATAGCCGAGCAAGCAAAAGTGCGTGGTTCGGGTTCACTAAAGGTATAACTGTAGCTTGGTTTAGATTTACTTCGCTTACTTGAGAGAGTAGGCCCCAGGTCGGGGCATCTTTCCGGGCTTCTCTCAAGCGTATGTGATAGTTTCCCATCGGCTCACCTATCTTAATCATCCCGCCCATCGAATAGGGAGGGTGTGCGGCCTTCTGTGGATAGGCCTTCAAGGCCATCCCTTTCTTCGAACTTCAGGCTGTGGGACAGTGTCGGAGACTCACTCCAGAGATAAGTGCCGCCTCCTGGGCATGGCCAAGTTATAGCGCGGTCCCTTTCTTCGGCCTGTGGAGTTTGGTTTTGCTTAGTTAAACCCTTTTTCATAGGACCTAGAGGTGGTTGGTAAGGGCGTGGGATTATGACGCTCGGCCCAGGGATGCCTCAAGGACTTCAGACCATATGTGAAGGGCGGCTTCCGTTGGAGTTCGTTAGCTAAAACTAGCACCTTTCCGCTATCTCTGTTTTTCGAAGCTCTCTCATCTTGAGGAAAGAGGCCACAGGTGTCCCACGAGCCTTTGCCTTCTAAGTCGGCTGCTTTTCTCTCTTTTGTAAAGTTAGGGGGTTGGAAGCTTGGTTTAGGCGCTTCCATAGACAAGTCTCAGCGCACGACTTTCCAGCCAGCCATGGCGACTCCATAGGAATTTAACCCCGCACTGCTACACAATATAAGATCATAAACGGGGGAAGCTTTCGTAGAAAAAAGAAAGTGACAAAGAGCTTTATATATGTTTCTCTTTGAGGTCTTGGTTTGCGAAGCTTTCGCTTCCTCATCCTCTATCGATGTTAAATATAAGGCTGAAGGTCATTTTTCAGACTTTTCAGTACGAAAAGTCTAAGAAAAGGCTAAGTAACATAAGGGTAATGTATTGGATTGCAAATCCGAGAAAGATGGTTCGAATCCGTCCTTAGCCTACTCTACAACTGTACTGTCCCCAAGGCTGACCTTTGGAGCTAAAGACCCTGATCGGACTTACCTACCATCTACGACGCAGACGGTGCCACAACCAGTCCAGCGCCTGCGGCCTTTCCACTTGATTTGCAAACGCAAATTAGGACCATGTGTGTAATCAACATTAAGCTAGCTCCTTGTCCATTATCAAGAAAAAAAAAAAAAAAAAAAGGGTTTTTCTTCGTTGGTGAGGTTACAGGAGGTTCGGAGAAGGGAATTAGGCCTCTTTTTCTCCAGTTTCTGGCTTTAGTGTGCGCCCTGGAGGGCGGCGCGTTTTTTTGGAGAGACGAGGGTTGCCATGGCTCGGGTGGACTTCCTAACTTCTGGTGGAATCAAGCAGTGAACTATAGCATGAATACTATTTGCATTTTGCCACAAGGACCATCATACGCATAAAAATGAGCTAACCCCCCCCCCTTTCCCAACGAGACGCCAGTCAGAAAGAAGAAAGTCCGAACGCCAAAAAATCTAGATTTTCGCGCGAAAATTCGAGATTTTTCTACCTCCGAACGTGACTGTAACAAATAAGAGAAGTCGTATACGTAACTAAACGGCAAGCAAACGACCAAACGTGCAAACTAATGATAAAGGGACTAGAGGTCAGCTTCGATAGAAGCGAAGTGTAACCCACTCCCTGGAAACCGAGACTTTAGTTTAGTAGCCATAAAGGTACAGGTGACAAATCCTAAGGTACTCCAATACACCGGGCCACTAATGTCAAGCATACGACGATGCTTTAGAGTAAAGAGCTCAAAGAAAAAGAAGATAGGTGATAGTCGCTGTACTGGAAACACGCAGACGTGTGCCGCGAAGGTATAGCGGAATCAGAAAGGCGATTTAGGAGAATGCCCATAAAGGCAGGCTGACTGGCCATCTTGATCGAGTCTCATGTAACACAAACTAATAGCTAAGAGGCTGGCTACAATTTGGCTAAGTAGTAACCGAAGTTAGGATCCCAGCCAACAAAATGGGCCAAAGATCGCAGGTACCCAGGTGGGGGAAATTTCTGTTCTGAAACAAAACGACCAGCTCTTTTGACTAACCTGTACACGGTAGTAGGTTACCTTGTGATGCCCAAGGGCTAACCTGGGAAGCTGCTGACTTTAAAGTGGTAGTACATTTAGCTTTCTCCCTCCTGGGGCTTTTTTAGTCCAGCGTTTGAGTAAAACCAAAAAAGGAATCTTTTAGCGCGGCTGAAAGCCGCTTCGCCTAACTCGTCTCTTAACAAGAGGCATCTCGAGTCACCCCGTTTGGGACGGCCCATGGAGAAGCCTAAAAGTCCCAACATGGGAAAGGTGATCCTCCAGCGACACAGCGCTGAGTTCCCTTCCCCAGACCCCGACTTCGCTGAGCTGAGTGCCCAAGCCGAAGTCCTCATATATATTATTAATAAGACGTCCTGCGTCGATGTACCAACCTCAAAGAAATAGAACAACAAAAAAATCTACCATGGGCTACGCTTGGAAGGAGGAACTGAGGCCACGGCTAAGAATTCTGAGGCAAATTCGACTCACTTATGGACATAAGCCATGCAGGCCCCGGCCAGCCCTTGGCTCGGTCCGTGATGAGGAATAGACGAACCACACGCAAGGAAACTTGCACATGTGGTTCTGACCAAGGAAGGAAGGGGTTAGTCAGAAACCTATCGCTTTCGAATAACAAAAGGAGCAAATGAGGGCTGAGGGTTTTTGACGAGCGAACGGCCGAAAGTCGTTAGCTTGTCTAAAAAAGATCAAAGACCAGAGCGAAAGCGGACAAAAGATCGAAGACCAGAAGGCGGCTTTATGAAGTCACCATCCATCCAACGGCGGCCCGAGGGGCAAAGGCCGCCGGCCGCCCTACGGGCGCGACCTTTTTCCTCTTTCCTCACAGGAAGAGAGCTTAAGCCCTGGAAAAATCTAGACTTTGAGTCTCTCTTTCTATTCTTTTCTCGCTCTGTTTCCCAGTGATCTTCGTTCGCTAAGTGGGCCCACATCACGTACGGTTTGGAAGCCGAGTCCCAGTAGCCATGCTGTTTTTTAGGTTAGGTTCAGAGAATATAAATATAACTTTCCGCATTTCTGCTTTTCGCAGACGGAGACCATAATCTACATATTATGGTCCTGGTTACTGGCGTTCCCGAAAGAATGAGGTGGCCAAAGAAAAAAGTGAGGGTGGGCCTCAAAAAGAAACATGCTTTTGTTTCAAGCCACAAGGAGACGCGTAAACGTGTCACTTTTTCCTCTTGAGATTTTTTTTGTCTCGCTTCGCTCTCCAGAGATGTTTAATTCCAAGCTTAACGCTATGATGTCTAGAAGTGGATTCGAACCACTGACACAAGGATTTTCAGTCCTTTGCTCTAACCACCTGAGCTATCTAAACAAGAAAAGAGAAACTATGTACAATTCCAGTTTGTTGGTTATTTAAGAATTACTAACTACAAAGGCATATCCGGGCCATCGGATATCTACTTCTTCCAATTTTTTAGGGGAAAAGAAATGCCCTCTTTTCGTAGCAGCTGGAAGTAAAGCTGCAAGTTCATCGGTGACTTGGACCTAAAATATTATTCGCTGCTTGAGCAGTATGCGGGGAAACTCGCATGTGCGCTTCTTAGTGAGGTTTAAGCTCGTAAAAGCCCACCTATCCGAAAAGTAGAGTGCTGAAATGAAGAAGAAAGGTACCTTTCGCTTTTCTTTTGGCTTTAGTTCGGAAAAGCGCTTTGCGCTTTCTCGGGCCAGAGAGAGAAGAAACTTGCGAAGGCCTCAGATCGGCCTTCATTTACCACGCGAACGCTCTGCATCAAAATATGTGTTTTTTTTTGAGAACAACACAGAAGAGGCCGGAGGTAGAGAACGCTACGCGTTCTCCAAAACGCGGAGCGAACACGGAAGAAGAGAACGTATTCTCTTCTCCGTGAAAGCGAGATCGTAAAAACAGATGGAGCAGCTGGTCCAAGTACAAAACTTTCTTTTTTTCTTCTTTTCATAGTTGTGCCTCGTGCCGTCGCAGCACTCAGACCATTTCCATGTTGGTAAGTAGTAGAGATGTTTAGGTGCTCTTTTTTTACACCATAATACCTACCTATATCCTTTTATCATCTGTCTTAGTTTATAGACACTTCGGGGAATTTTTAGGCTCTATAAACAGAGCCAAAAGGATAGTTTTAGTAGGAGCAAGACTCCTTTATGACCCAACATGATTGGAAACCCAAGATTCAAGCTAAAAACGTTTCTTTGTTTTTTTCTTTCGTTTTACTTCTTTCTCTCAAATCCATGAAAGACTTGTCACATTTACCATTCTTCTGCGGTGTGCTTTGTTTTTTAGTATCTCGCACATTCCCTTTATCATCTAATCGTAGGCGCGAGAGCTTAGCGAACAAGAGACGTATTAGGGTAGAGGAAATGAAATGAAACTGCGGCGGCGTAAACGGCGGCACGTAAGAGAAAGAAAGCACCGAGCGCTTTGGCCTAACAAAGAAGAACAACGAGAAGAGAGAGAGATGAGAGAAGATCTATAAGTTACTCTACGCTTTATGGTAAGCTTCTTTTCCTGTCTCTGATAATAAGGCGCTTGGCGCTTTGCTTGTAGTAGATGCTTCATGGTTCGCCGCGTTTCATCAAGTCTACGGATTGCCGTTGATCATGACTTTCAAAAAGTTCCCATGAAGATGAGGATTTCACATGGAGGAGTTCGCATCTTTACCATGGGTTATTTTGTCGTGCAACTTGGTGGCTTGCGATTATCATCGCTTCCAGGCCACGCTGACGCGGGCGGCGTAAACTCTGGTTATTCGGGTCTTCCGCTGCTGAGACGTTCAGTTGACTTCTGAACCTTGATAGGAAGATGGCTTCTTCTCAAATTCGTGCAAGAAAAAGGGTCAGGGACTTAGGCAGCAATGTGAATGGATGTGAGCTTCGCTGCTCGAAAACACTCGAACCACACGGAGAGACTTGCCGGTGGCCAGAGGGGCCGCCGCGGCGGGTAGCGTCAGTGGGCAAAGTGGCTTTATTCCCAGCGGTACGAAAGGAGAAGTCGTGATGATATCATCTACGTTCGTACAGCTCCTTGTTGAGTAAATATCACATCCAACCATCTAACCAAGAGAGAATTCCCACTAAGTTCAAGTAAAACAGGCAGGCCAGCCGGGCTGTAAACTAATAGGAGACAGGATTATACCAAAAAGCCAAAACCCTTCGGGGCAAAGGCCACTTCGGCATTGGCTAGAATGAAGACCTCCAGGAAAACAAGTTTTCTTATCTCCTACTACCAAGAAGCGAGCGAATGAAGGCCGAAGGTCATTCACAGAAGCAAATGAAGGGGTTCCCGAAGGAAAGGCTGACATGGAGACTCGGGGCGCAGCATAAATAGCGAGGAATGAGCAAAATAGACAGTTCATTCCAGCGGATCTCTGATCATCGGTCTCTGTCCATTAGTTAGACTCCTTATCTTTATTAGCCAAGGCAAAGCTTCTGTCTCATTTCAGTAAAGCAAAGAAGCAGAGAATAAGTTTGCAAATAAGCAATTCTTCTCTCTTATCTATGGGTCTCTGGCTGCCCCTGAGAGAAGCCGTATGAGGCCAGAGGCTCACGTACGGTTCGGAAGCCGAGCCCCCGCCGTGATGCTGCGGCTTAAGTTAACTGACACAAAAAAGATACAGTTTACGTCACTATGGTGATTGGCTTTTGAACTCCATCCAGAGAAGGAGAAAAGCACTTAGGTATTGATCAATTACATTTTCGTTCCATTCGTAGTAATTCCATTATAAACCCTTTCAAAGAAACCGATTCATGTTTAAGCATGATCGATCACTTCGTGCCATAATGGACCTGTTGCCAATTTACTTCCCAGCCTCATACGGGAATGAAAAAGTCAAAAAACCAAAATCTATTTTCTTTCATCTTTTTCATTGTGACAGATCGTGGATGAATCGCGGACATAATTGTTTCGCACATGGGACTATGTTTCCAGAAAGAGGATTCTCTTTTTCTAATCGGAAGATGAGCACTACCAAAGTAGCTATACATACCAATTTTTTGACGGATTTATATGTTTTGATTGGAATTGGAAATTTCGAAACAGGCTGGTATACTAGCATAATGAAGCTATCCTTTACTTTCCGTATTTGGATAGGGTTTTTTTTGGCCCGGAGGCTTGCGTAGTCTCTGACGTCAGCTTGCTTCTCACAAATCGAATGGAAATTAGAGAACAAAAAAGAATCTAGAGAGAACTTGCACGAATCTGGAGTAAAAGGATTCGAACCTTTGCTTGTCGATCTCAAAAACCGACGCCGTTCCACTTGGCTATACTCCAAAAAGCCTATAAATCACTATTTGCTGCTCGCCAAGAGCTTTGCCTCCAAAGAAAAAAGAACTTCTCACTACGTCCATGGCGGATAATCAAACACCGTAGGGACAGGTGATTTGCTTATGTTCTTCTATATTTTGCATAAGTGAATTTAATTTATATCGTAGATAAATAAGCTGTACTACTAAACTTGGCTCGTTCCCCTCTGCGTACATAGTGAATAAAGCGCATAATAGCTTCTAATCTTTATGAATCGAGCGCGCTTCGCGTTATGAATCAACGTAGATGATTCTTCAAGAAGCCCTGCTGCAGCAGTGCGGTTTCATCTCTTTGCTCCTTGAGCACACGGGCCAAGCAGGAGAAAACAAAATGCGTTTTCTTCTATGTCGTCAACCATTTACGATGGTTGATTACTTCGAGGTCTGCGGTTTTTGGTTTAGGACTTCGTCCAAACATAGACCATATTGACAAACATACCCTTTGTTTTTGGTGGCAAAAAGCCCGGCTCCAGTTACTTATTTGACAAAAGGTATGCCTATATGCAAGAGAAAAAAGCAAAATTGCCTTACGCAAGTTAGAAAAATTTTTCTGAAAAAAAAAGCACAAGAGATTGATAAACAATCTCCATATATTCTTTTATTTCATTGTAGTGGCTTAATAAGTGAACAATGGCGACAATTCAAAAATATATTGTGTGCCATTCATGGTAAAACGTTATTTCAACCAAGTCGCAATAGGGAACTGCCACATGAAAACAAGCAAAATGGTTTTCTTGCAGAGCATGCTTCTAAAGCAGGCCCCACTTGTTTTTTGTATTTGACGAGAAAAACACCAGACGATACGTGGTCACAGTGGCCACCCGCGGCCTCCTACAACCAGAATCTAGTTTTATTATACGGAAAATTCGGATCTACTTTACTAAATCATATGGATATAGACGAAGCTGCTGATTTAGAAATTACATCAGTTTTTCAAGAATTCTTTTGGATTTTGTTTTACTCATCTTATGAGTTGTGTCTCTGTTTCAACCAGCCAACGAACAAAGTGATCAATCAGCAAACATGATCGATGATGTCCAAGCGTGGGCACTCCAACACCCACTTATTTTACACTCTATTCGTTATACGAACGTATGACTTGAAGGACGACCATGCGTCTAGCCTAGGGTATATGGCCATTCCAGCTAACGGGAGACTTTACCTCACCAGGCCTTCTTCCTGGCCACGAGAGGCTATTAAGCGTGGAGAACAAGATGAGAAGTGTATAATACAACATATAAGCTGTTAGAAGTTGCAAGACTCTTCTCTCTCATAAACCAAAGTGAACTGTGCGACGATGCTTTGTAAAAACAACCTACAGGCTGTCCTTGAGTAGGCGCGGAGGGCACGATAGACTTTTGCATGCCCTGATCGGTCCAAGATAACCGGAGTATACAAGATCGCCAAATCTTGCCCTAGAGTCAAGCTGTTAACGGGGTAAAATCTAGGGGCTCCTGAAACGGATATTTAGTCATCGGATCAGATACCAGGACAGAAAACAATCCAAAGAGCGAAAGCTCACCCTAAAGGGTGATATAGGCCACCATTCGCCTCCAGAAAGAGAAAGTGCTGACTCGGGGGGTGACAAAAGACTTAAAAAGCCACTCATATTGACCACGTCTTCAGGTGAAGACTTTTGCTGCGCGCGTATTGGTCAATCGCAACGTTGCCATATACACAACTTGCAAAGTAGCAGAACATTTTAGTAATAGCATAATTGCTGGAGCCAAAAGTCAGGGGCAACCCTGGTAGCCTGGGTCTAAAATCTTCTTCGACACTAGAGGCGTATGATGGGAAACTATAACGTGCGTTTTTAAGAAGAGGGGAAGAGAAGAGGAGGGAAGAAAGAGGAAGGAAGCTTGGAGCCTACCTATCTCCAGAAAGACAGAAGGATACAGAAGGGGTAACTTAGTCACCAGAGGATCCATCGCAGGGGAGGAGGCCACTTGGCCGCCGCCCATCAAGGTGCAAAACACTTGATGGGCGGCGGCCAAGGGGGCATGTAGTTCATGGCAAAGCTCAGATAAAGAAATGCGTTCTCTTTTTTCCACTAAGCAGCGAACCCGCTCGCTGGTCAGGTGCGCGGCACTTCGTTAGCGAGCAAAAAAAAAATAGATTTTTTTCTTTTCTAAGAAATTTCAATTTTTTTGGTTATGCTTCTCTGAATTTTTGGCAAGAGAAGAAAACAAGTTTTCTTCTCTGAGCGCCCCAAAGGTTGTAAAGATTCAAGCTAATTCATGATCTGTTTTTGGCGAATAACGGAATTCGAACCCGTTTTTTCAAATTCACAATCTGACACTTTCAACCCATTAAGTTATATCCGCCTTTCTTTCCAAATTCAACACTGAGATACTCGCTATCGGATTCGAACCGATAACCCAGAGGAACAGATTTTGAGGCTGTCGTGTTTACCATTTTCACCAAGCGAGTATGCTCACTATCGGACTTGAACCGATAACCCATAGGAACAGATTTTAAGTCTGTCGTGTTTACCATTTTCACCAAGTGAGCTTGAGAAAGCAAAGCGCAGAACGGAGACAAAATCTTTCTGTTTTGCTTTCTCTTCGTCATTTTCTTCTTTAGACATCTCCACCTCGGCTTCGGCATACGAGACTTCCTTTGGCTTGACCAGATCTGCGACCCCTAGATCTTTGGCCTTTCTTGGTAGGAAAGTGTGGGGCGATTATGCCGCCGCCCTACTTTGCCCACCCTCTGTGGGCTGCGTCGATAGTAGAGCGCTCTTCTGTATTCAAAGCCTGTAAAACCTCTTCTCTACGGCTTTGTACCAGTCTTCAGATACGAGTTGCCAGCAAGAGTGCACTTGGCCATGCCTTTGGTATGACACGGCTTTCAAGAAAAGAAAGATTCGAAGAAATCAGCTCTGGGAGTCTCGCGGAAGACTCTCTTGGCTAAAGAAAGACTAAGACATCCTAAAGGTTTAAGGAAAAAAAGCGCCGCTTCTTTTATTTCTTCCTTTCGTTTGCAAAACAAACCAAAGAGCAAAGCCCTATCTCCCTTCTCATTTGTGGTTCTGCTACATGAGAATGGAGAAAAAGCTGAAGAAGCAAACTTCTTTTCTGATCCCGGAACAGCGCTTCAAGCTAAGGGTCTACTGGCCTTTCACAACGTCCTCGTCCCAGCAAATAATCTGTTTTGTTTGGCCAGGGGCATGCTTCTTCTCTAAACAGCCTCACGAGCTTTGGCTAAGCAACATCTTGATGGCGTGTGCCATCGGCTTCTACAAGGACTGATAGAATGAAACGGCGGCGTAGCCAAGCTTGTTGCCCGCTACGCAAATCTCCTGTAGTTATTGTATAATGAAGGTTCTTAGTAAGAGACTTTGAGTAAGAAAGTATCTCCAATGATTTTTGCCACTCGTTGCAGATGGTGAGTAGATTACTCATTCTGTGGATCATCCAACCCATCTTTCAGTTATGCCATGATGTAGTAATGGCATGCGGTGGTGGGTGACCCCTAGGAGCGGCTAATAGAGCTCAGACGGGCCGCGTTGTCCACGGACAGGGAGAGCCTCTATCTAACTCTTGACTTGGGCAGCTGTCACCCAAAAACCAATCAATTATCTAGGCCATCTACCAGAAAAAATAATCGATTGTTTTTCGGTCACAATATCGAAAAAAAAATGATTCATTATGTATTTACTAATCGTAACTTTACCTTTGCCAGGTAGTTTTGTAGCAGGTGCCTTTGGTCGTTTTCTTGGTTCACGAGGAACTGCTACAATCACCACCATGTGTGTCTCATTATCTTTTCCCTTCCCTTTGATTGCCTTTTACGAAGTTGCACTGGGAGCTAGTGTTCGCTATATAAAGATTGCTTCATGGATTTTCTCGGAGATGTTTGATGCTTCTCGGGGCTTCTTTGGCGACCGTGAAGTCACCGGATAATTTGCCGGATGGATTACCTGAATGCTGCAGTCGTTCCGCAGCGAGACGGACTCGACTCACTCTATAGGACGGAACAACTTTTCCTGGAGCACCATAGCATGTCGAGAAAGGGGCATACTGGGCTGTAGCCAAAAGCTGCCCTTGGCTGTGCCCCGACTGTGTCTTCGAGACACTGGTGAGACCGTAGGTCACGAACGTGAGGTGGAGGAGGGATCCCAAACTTGGCGCGTCAGGCCTGGGGCCCCGCGCGCAGGCTGGGTGACACGACGCCCCCCGCATATGGGCAGCAAGAGGGCGCATATGCCTGGACGAGGGGGAGCCTGAGTCCGATAAGGACAGTACACCACTTAAAGCGCACCAGTGTCTCGACATCAATAGAGTATTCGGTGGAACCGGTGAACCACGCATTGGCCCGTGGGTTAGATGCGTGGAGCAGAGGGCTCATAGTACCCGCCGCCCCACCAAGAAGGGAACCCCATAAGGCCGCAGGGCGCTGAAATCAGCAGAAGGGAAGGGGCCTAAGTCGGCAGATGCCGTACACTTGAGTGGCGGAGGAAAGCGGCACCGTACCCTCAAATGAAACTAAGCAGAGAGAAGTTAATATATCTTTTTTACTTCACTTGGACGTACGCTGTTTACCCCTCCAAGCTTGACGAGAATCTCAAGTTGGTGAGCCGTGTGATGGGCGACCATCTCGCATGGTTCGGAGAGCACTTGATTATGTCACTTGGGTGAACGGCCGCGTGATGGCAGTACCAGGAAAAAGCCTGCTTGATTCGCAAAATCAAGGGCCCAGTGAATGAACTATTGACCCTGTGTTTGATAGTTCGACTGTAGTTATGTTAATTGTGGTTACATTCGTAAGTAGCTTGGTTTATCTATATTCCATTTCATATATGTCTGAGGATCCGCATAGCCTCTGATTTATGTGTTATTTATTTATTTCCATTTCTTTCACGCCAATGCCGGTTACCGGAGATAACTTTATCTAACTATTTCTAGGATGGGAGGGAGTCGGTCCTGCTCTATATTCGTCAATTAATTCTTGGTTTACATGACTTTAGGCAAATAAAGCAGCTATCAAAGCTATGCCTGTGAATCGAGTAGGTGACTTCGGATCAGCTCTTGGGATTATGGGTGTTTTTACCCCTCCTCAAACAGTAGACTTTTCTACTATTTTTGCTTGTGCTAGTGTCTTCTCCGAACCCAATCATTTTTTTGTTTTTTGTAATATGAGATTTCATGCTATAACTGTTATTCGTATTTTACTGTTTATTGGCGCTGCCGGAAAATTTGCATAAATAGGATTGCATACTCGGTTACCCGATGTCATGGAAGGTCTCACTCCAGTATCCGCTTCGATTTATGTAGCTACTATGGTAACAGCAGGCGTTTTTATGATAGCGAGGTGCCCTCCCTCATACGAAAACTCACCTAATGCTTTGATTGTTATTACTTTTGTAGGAGCGTGCGACATGAAGACATTGATAGCAATATGGGGGAAGTTCCCATCGGGCCACGGTTTCCGCCTGACCCTACTCAAGTATGCTTTGACTGAAAAGACTAGGTATGAAGCCTTGAGGACAAGTGTACCCTAACTGGGGCTGGGGTAAGCTAATTAAGACAGCGTAAGCGAATGTATCTAAGCCTCGTGAGAAAAAAAAGGCCAGGGTGGCGACTGGATGGTTCGACAGACTGTGAACGGATTAGCCCCTGCTCCTCGGGCACGTCGAAAGCGCATGAGTTCACCGGGGTAGAGTACAGTCCTAAAATTGGCATAGGTTTGGTGCTATGAATGGAACATGGTAAGCCCATATTTCTCCATCTAGAGGTGCGCTCGTAAGGGCACATAACGAAATATGGGTAGAGGAAAACCCCAAAAGCGAAGGCCGAGCTGTAATGGCACGGATAGGGTCGCATGACCTGCACCGAAAGGAGGCTGACTTGGGTAAGAAGTAACATTCACCTCAACAAATGGATCGAAGCAAATCAGGGAACAGCTCGGCTTTAACCATAAAAAACCATGGAAGCGGCGCCCAACCACAACGTCCTGCCAAGAACATCTCGTGGTGGTCTGGAAGTCTGGAGAAAGGCCTACGGACTCCAACGCCAATTAGTCACTAATCTCAGCGCACAGGCCCTCCTCCGGCCAGCGATTGTAGCGCGGACGCTATTGATTATGCTTGTGGTGGGCTTCGACCAGGAATGAAATGTCGCCGATGCTGGGCATGTTTGCCCATGAACCAGGCCCCCTGTCTGCGGACGCATTATGACACTACAGGGGCATTTGAAACAATTTTTGAGCTGTATGAAGGGAAACTTCCACGTACGGTTCTCTGGGGGGGGAAAGCCCTAAGGGCCTACCTATCCAAACTATGACGTCATTCTTTGCGGCAACCACAGGAATATTACAGAACGATTTGAAGAGGGTCATAGCTTATCTCATTTGTAGTCAATCAGGCTATATGATCTTTGCTTGCGGCATTTCCAACTATTCCGTTAGCGTATATCATTTGATGAATTATGCTTTTCTTAAAGCATTACTTCCCTTGAGTGCAGGTTCAGTGATTCATGCCATGTCGGATGAGTAAGATATGCGTAAGATGGGAGGACTTGCTTCCCTGTTACCCTTTACCTATGCTATGATGCTTATAGGCAGCTTATCTCTAATCGGATTTCCCTTTTTAACTGGATTTCATCCCAAAGATGTGATTCCAGAACTTGCTTACACTAAATATACCATTAGTGGTAACTTTGCTTTCTGGTTGGGAAGTGTCTCTGTCTTCCTTAGTGCTTACCACTCCTTCCGCTTACTCTTTTTAACCTTCTTAGCACCAACTAATTCCTTCAAGCGAGACATCTTAGGATGTCATGATGCGCCCATTCTCATGGCAATCCTTTTAATCTGCTTGGCTTTTGGAAGTATTTTTGTAGGATACTTGGCCAAAGTGTGACCTGTTAGCCCATAAGTCACTCTTGGACGAAGCGGCTGTTGCTCACCCAACACAATCCGAGGTAAACAATAATTGAGAATTGGATGCGGGCGAAATTCCCGCCAATGGCTGAGATGTTCAGTCGACTCTCCCCCCTTTGTAGGAAGTCTGGCAGCCTCTGAGTTACAAGTAAGCAAAAAAGGGGAGAGGAAAGAGGCCCTGGTGAACCATCATGAGTGAACAAGTGTAAGCTTTGCTGCCCAACAGTATCCAGTACTGACCACACTAAGGGGCGAGGCCCTACCTAATAAAAAGGGCAAGGGGTACTTGCAGTGTAATTTTTTGGCCTTGCACTGAACATCCAAGGGACCATGGACTAAACGGCCACTGTCCGAAAGGACTATGTCCAAGGGACCGCCCCACAAGGTACATCTTGCGCCTATAGGCCGCTATAACTATCCAATACACTCGAAACAGGAAGACTCCGTTAGGGCTCCCTCGCGGGCGGGCCGCCAAGCTACAAGCCCTACAGGAGCAGGATTCTCTAAGAAGCAAAGGCCCTGGCTTTATTTTTGTTCTTGGCCTGGGATAAGCCTACTTGGAGACTTAGGATATCAGTAAAAACTGGGAGGGAAAAGGGGTTACGAGTGGTTTTACATAGCCCGAACGATACCCTGGAAAAATAACTCCTTTGGCCTAAGGTCGAGGAGGCTGCCTCTCTAAACCTCAAACCAGGATTTACCAAGCTTCTCGCTCCAACGATATGGACCAGAGGCGTGCTTGACAATTCAGACTCATACCAAATCTACATGCAGGACTCTAGGCCATGAGACAAGTCACACTGGAGAACCCGGTGAAAGAAACTCCTGGCTTTGACATTTAATAAGAAGGTGGTGACCTCAGGGCCACAAGATGGCCAGAGGTCTCCAATGGAATGAGAAGGCTACACCCATTCATCAGATATGGGTATCAAAGCCCAACGGAGAGGAGAGGCAACCAAGAAAACGTCAAAGGTGTTCCCCTCTTGACCTGGCTTTACGTTTTCCGAGTCCCAGAAAGGAAGCAAGCTTCTTTTCTGAAATATCTATATTTGCTTTATTGGCTTCTAGAATTAGGAGAGTAAAGTCTACAGGGGAGTCAGGCCAAGGCGGCGGCTCGGCTCCCTTGTTGGGTAGCTTTCCAGACAAAGGCCGCCGGCCTCAAACCCGTTCCCGAAGACGGAACCAAGCTGGCTCGAGCCAAGATGGCCCTGGAACCTTTCTGGAAAGCTGCTTCGAAATTCCTTTTTCAGACTTGGACAAAGTCGCCAGGATGCCATCGAAGCATATTATTCTTAGCCCTCCGAGCCAAACCCAAGTCTGTTTTGGACGTAGACATTTACCCATATTTCCATTTCATCCGCCATAAGCCCCCTTGGACAAACCTCACACTCTGCCTGGTATAGCAAAACAGGTCCAAGCTTGGCTACAAGCCGCCGACATCCTGACCGCCTGAAAAGGAATATCCAGTCCGCGGAGACCCGTGAGATGGGCACCTGTGGCGTTATATCCCCACAGCTAGCCAACATGACTCTCCAGGAGACGGAGACAGCTTCGAGTGAGTGGTCGCTGGAAACATACCCCATAAGAAAAGCAACTCCGATACTGGTTAAATATGCCGACGACTTTCGACTTTGTGGTACTTCACGAATCCAGGAAAGTTACAGAACAGGCTTAGACATTCCTAGGGAAGTGGTTAAAGCCCATGAGACTAAAATGCACCCGGATAAGACTTAGATAGTTAACACCAGGTCTGACTCTCAATTCCTAGAGTTCTCAATCCATCATATCTAGAGAAAAGGCCGAGTCAAAACTTTCCAAACTCCGTCTCCTCGTAAGTTTTGCCGGAGATTTCTCGGAGAAATTCGACGGGGCCCTCTAAGTCTCAGAAAGGAAAACGGCTCACTGACTCGCCACCTGGTACCCAAGCAAATAGTAGAATGGGGCAAGTACTTCAAATACTCTGAATGCAATCACGTCTTTCAGAGACTAGACCATGACCTCTTTCAGAAGATCCGAGATGGGTGTATCGACAGCACCCAACACGGGTCGCTTTCAAGTCAAACTCAAGCACTTCCCAAGAATTTGATTTTATCAAAAAAAGCACACGGGAATAGGGAAGTGGGTGTTGTACGACTTTTACACCACTATCTTAAGGGTGGAACACTAATCTTACCTGGCCAAACAGGCGATGGCTAGCCAAGAACACATGGGGGTGAAATGAGGAGACCAAACAAAGGAAGCGTAAAGCCGCCGAAACAAGTCTATAAGCGGACCGAAGCAGTTTGCCGACTTCCTCCAAGGAAGAATCAAGCAAAGTAAAGAAGGCTCATTTTGAGAGGTAAGAAAGACTACTTACTGAAATCTGAGGCTCCATGAGTGGTAGCCAAACCCCTAAGAATGAAGGGTTCGAAAAAGCGTGCAGAAGATGTTTAGGAAGCACGCGAATCTCAAAGTGGACCACAAGCGAAATCCTTGGGTTTCGTGTACAACAACCTTCGACTCCAGCATAAGCACTGCCATTTTGAAAACACGCGGGAAGACATAAAACCCTGAGAAAAGCCGTATGAGGCGGAAGCCTCACGTATGGTTTTGAAGCCGAGCCGTGCCAGCAATGGGGCGGCTTAGGGACCGATATGATGATTGGCTTAGGTAGGGCGGCCGTAAGGGCACCTGTAGGGATATCCTTTGTGAGACTGCAATCCACAAACAAAGCATGGGACTCACCTTTACTTGGAAACAGATACAGGAAACATAGCATGTCACAAAAGCGAGGCTCAGTAGGGGATTCGCCGGCTCAGTAGCCTGCCCTAGGGCGCCTCGCGAGCTTCTTGATGCAACACGAGATGAGGCCAGAGAGCAAAGCCGAGTCAATTTCGGGCCACCAAACCCTGCAACTAACCGGATTTCAGAACCGGGGAAGCGCGCGAACGTATGTTGTAAGCTCCCTGCCTTCTCTTGGTGCCTAGAGGACAGGCCAGACACAGAGCGACCTAAAGTCGCATGAGAGCAGATTACCCACCGCATTGGGGACAAAAGACTGAAGGCCATCTCGAAGCATTCCGACCTACAGACAACACCGGCGAAACCCCACAAAGGGTGGGCAGCAACCCCCCCCGTTGGGAGTCAAAGGATCCATAGTACCTGCCTACCCGAAGGGAGCTTGTAAAAGGAAAGCGCCGACTGGCCAAAGGAAAGGGATCTATGCGTCTGCGAAACCTACGCAGATTTTACTCAGCACAACCTAGCAATATCCAATACCCATTTCCTAGTTCATGGGCTGACACCGAGCAGCACGGATTGGAAGCGTTGCTAGGTCTTTGGTTTTCTAGTTACCAAAAACCAGAAAGGATGGACAATAATCTGACAGGCTTCCAGCTATTATCGCGAGATGGGAAATAGCCTACCGCTCGCACCTTCAGCCTAGACCAAACTGCAAGACAATTACTGCTGCGTCCCTAACGACGACTCACGGATTTTCGCAGCGCCGTTACCAGCAGAAAGGAAAAAAGGAGGGGGGGGGGAGGGGGAAGTGTACATACTCAAACGGGTAAAGAAGGAGAAACGGCCGCTAAGATTCTCTTTCAAGACAGACTCCTACCTTCCTTACCTGATTTTCTTTGACAGAAAATCCTGAGAAAATACAAGCCACACTTCCAAGGAACCACGACTTTCGTTAGCCTTATTGACCCTAGTCCAAATCCCTGGTAAAGCCAAGAATACGCTTGGAATAACGCCGCGCTTGATACTGATACGTGGAGCCCATCCAACGCGGCTAAACTGTATGTCCTAAGCAGGAAACAGCGGTATGCCCATAGTTAGTTAGTTAGTAGGCTACATGCCAAAGCCGTAGTGACCCGAGTTTGACCATGGTATTCAATTAACCATAAGGCAGTCTATATAGATCGAGTTGTTGAAGATATCTGACATCCGCGCGAACACCTAAAATATAACTAGGACACTTCACGCCTTCATTCGCTTCCACTCTGGTCTTTCTACAAGCCGAAGAAGCTTTCCCCATCCAACGTAAAGCCAGAGAAACATCTTCAAAACTCTCCTCTCCCTCATTCCAGGTCCTATGGAGGTCTATTCATTCAGGAGCTCGAAGGGCCTATCAGAAGACTAGAGAGAGACGGGGGGTGCCCTAGATTGTACCGTTCTACCGGAATAAACGAGCGCTCCTGACAAATCCGTACTCCACTGTACGGCGTAAGCTGGACTGGTCGGACCGTGTTCAACGCAACGCTTGGTAATAGATAGGGACCGCCAAAAAGGAAGGAGGTTGAGGCATACGAGCCGCCTCCCATACACTTCTAGGGGCAGGCCGCCGGGGAACCTACAGCCTGACTCCTATAGAACAATTACCAAAATTCTATATTGCGAAGACCCCATTAAGCGCTTGAGCTCTAAACCGAAAAAACCGAAGAACTGATGACCTAATTCAAAGCTGAGATAAATCTGTGGTAGATTGGATACTTCCAAAGAACTTTAACCAATCCTATATAACTGCAATAAAGACTTAGCTCAACGCATGAAGCGCACGTTCGCCTGGTCATCAAAACGCGAGAAAGTAACACGAGAGAATGCTACCCAAGCCGTCGTCAAATTTCCCCATATCTCGCTCGCGATATGAGCGATACAAACTGAATGAGCTTTCTCTAGCCACGGACGACCAGTTAAACAACTGATCTAATGTCTCACTTGGCCTGGCTCTATGCAAAAGGCCTCAAAGCCCTAAAAACTGCATGTTGTGCCAATCCACATCAAGAGTAAAGATGCATCACATAAGGGCGCTCAAGCCTTTTAGCGGGAAAATGAAGGCGGCGGAACTATGCGGGCTGAAAGCCGGTTCCACTCCGTACGTAAAAACCGTATGGAAATCCACACGGCTAACTGAGGCCCAAAAAAGAGCTTCCTGGTAAATCTGCGCAAAAAGGGTAAACGAAACCAAAGCAAGCAGAGTTAGTGAGCCGTGTAATAGGCGACTATTTCGCGCGGTTCGGAGAGCACTTCCCTAAGCCTAAAATAGGCTCAAGTCTTGACCCTATCTAATTTTTGGGCTAATTTTCTTTTCATATCACCCCAAAATGAGATTCTTGCCGAATCTGAGTTTGCTACTCCAACCACTATCAAACTAATTCCTATTATGTTTAGTACTTTAGGCGCATTTGTGGCGTATAATGTAAATTTTCTAGCAAATGAATTGATTTTCGCTTTGAAAACCACTTCTTCCGGTAATGGACTATATTGCTTCTTAAATAAGTGTCGGTTTTTTGATAAAGTCTTTAATGACTTCATAGTGAGATCCCTTCCGCGTTTTGGATATGAAGTCTCCTTTAAAGCTTCAGACAAGGGTGCTATTGAAATCTTGGGTCCTTATGGGATTTCGTACACATTTAGAGAATTAGCTAAGTAAATAAGTAAACTTTAAAGTGGATTTGTTTATCATTATGCTTTTGCTATGTCGATTGGCCTAACTATATTTATTACCATCATAGGCTTGCGGGATTTTCTCTCTTTTTGGGTAGATAATCGATTGTATTTTATCTACACAGTGACTTTTCTTTTTCTTAATCTCGAAGGAGACATTAGCACGAATTAAAGACCTATATTTAATCGTATATAAGAAATCGGGACGCCATGAGAAGCCGCCGGTGCTACGCCCTTTTCTTTCGTAGCTCTGCTGGGAGAGCTTAGGCCCGCCGAAGCCTAACAAGCAGAAAAAGTAGAAAGTTCGGAGGCCGTAGAATTGAGGAATGGAAAGAGGCGCAAAAAACTTCTACCTCAATTCCCGGCCAGGTCGAGAGAAGAGGCGGCGAAGCCTCTTCTATGGCGCGAAGCGCCGCAGAAAAGGGCGCCGAAGGCGCGCCTTCGCCGGCCTTATGCTGATGGTATATCCATAACATTTCCTATTTTTTGTGGGAACCCTCTTCGTCTATCATGCGGGGGGGGGCGCGGGTTCTCACACAACCTCCCCCATATGACTCTAATCCTAAGCCTGGCCGGGGCTTAAACCGCCTTTGTTTTGGAGTAAAATGAAACGACACACATACAACTAAATACGAATCTAAATACGCTATTGCAGCGTAATAATTCTAATCCTTCCAATTTACTACCTCTGAGAGAAGCCTCAGGCCTAACAACGAGCGGCCGCAAACGCGGCTTCCTCTCTTTACAGGAAAAGGCCTACCCTATCGAAGCAAATAAAAAAGGGAACTTAGTCAAATAACCATGAGACTTTTTCCTGTTTGAGCATGGCTTCAGTCTCTGGTGCCATGGTAATACGTGCCAAAAATCCAGTCCATTTCGTTTTCTTTTCAATATTTGTTTTTGGCCATATTTCTAGAACAATCATACTTGTTTGGTTAGGTTTCCACTTTTCTGCTATGATTTCTTTAGTGGTTTACGTAAGTTTTCAATTCTCATCTGTAGCTACGATGTTAAATATTAAAATAGCATAAATTTACGAGAATGTATTGCGCTATTTACCCGTAGGTGGTATTATTAGATTCATTCCTTGGTGGAAAATCCTTCTTCATGGTAAATCATGATTAATTTCAACAATATTACCAACAAAACTGAGTACAACTTATCTAACATATACAGTTTATGCTAGAAAAAACCAGACTTAGACTCATCAAACCGAAGGGGCTACGCTCTTATTTTGTCTTTGCTTTCTAGTTTGATTCGATTAGTAGCCATAAGTGAAGTTATAGTACTTAGCCATGCAGAAAACTACTTAAGTCAAGAAACTCTTCTAACCAAATCTAGAAATTTCCAAAATCCTGGAAAGGAAGGACACCGCATATAAGATTACAGACACAGCATTACAGCAGTACCAAAACAACTAATGAAACTACTTTTACTCATAGCTATTGATATAGCGCTTTTCTCCCTTCTTTTGATACGCTCCTTGGTCTCTCTTTGTGACTCCAAGTAAGTCGATTATGAAAAAGATATTTGACTTGTCTTATCTTCTAATATGTAGTTGAATTCGCCTCTCACTCTCTAGATTTTTCGGTTTGGAATAAAAGAAAAAGAAAAAGGATATAAAACTGCCCTACATTTATTTGGTTCTAGATCGTTTCAGTACTGGTTTCTCATTCTCTTTCCATTGAATGCTTAATGAGTCTTTACCCCCCCCCCTCCTCTCCCCAAGACAAAACAAAGGTTCAACTGTAATTATATTGGTGCATTGGCTCTCATGGTGGACAAGCCATTCATGCTGATTCTTATCTTTAGTGCTTGTTGTCTTTTGCCTTGATTGATTGAAGAGAAGAAGACGCATCTCCCTAGGAAACTGAAAAGGAAACAGAGGGAAGGAATTACGATGAGACCCTGGAGGGCGAGGGCTTAGCATTCACCTAGGAGATTCTTATGACGGGTTTAGACTGCCATCTACATGCGCTAGCTAAAAGTAGCGCTTAGATGAACGCCTGTACCTTATATATATCTGCAGTTCATGTACTCTTTGGTCAGTTTCGTTTGTCTAGCTGCCACTTCTTCAACTTGCTCCACATGGCTAGAATAAGGAAAAAATCTTCGGAGGCAGTGCAGGCCACGGCGGCGCAGAAGGGTGCTGGACAAACGGGGACAGCCGCCGACCCAGCGAAGGAAAATACTCTAGAAGTTTTGGAGGGAACTTCTATTCTGCTATCCGAGGCCGCAGCAGAAGGTGGTTATGCGGTATGGAACTCCAATGGGCATTCCGAAGCGGAGTCAAGAAAGAAGGCCAAGAAAGAAGGAATGGGAGGAGGTCGAAGTAAAGCAGGCAGAAAACCTCATGATCAGCTGGCAGGGTAGAGAATGAGGGATGCAAATCAGGATTTAGAGTACGCGATAGATTGTCGTGATTAGCTTAGGCTTGACTAGTCGCAAGTTCTCGCTTACAAAGAGGCAAAATAAAGCTCTAACTAAGTCTGAAGCAGCTGTAGGGGAGGCCAGTACGCAGATTCTTGTAGGTTCTATAGGAAAGTAACTCGGTTGGAGAGATTCTGGCGCATTCCTCCCTCTTTCGTTTCTTTCTCTTTCCTGTTCTTTCTGAAAAGTATCTGAAGCCGAGGCTCAAAAGCATGCTAGGGATGTTGGGAAGAAAATATTAACACCAGCACCTCAACCTTCGGACACGAACGTAGTTTTAGGAGATAACCGGAAAAGGCACTTAACCCTTCGGATACCACCGTAGCTTCGGTCTTCGAAAATTCGAGTTCTGGAGAGCGCTCGGAGAAGAAAAGTTTTCTTCCCTTTTCGCTGGTTGGCTTTACAAATAACGGGAACGCCGGCTCTTTGAGCTTATCGAGTCTCTCTTTTAGTAATGCTATACCTTAACTTGGCTAAAGCTCCCCTTTGCGCCAAGCCAAAAAAACGGAGGCACCGGAAACAAGATTTTGGTTAAAAGTGCTAAAGCGCGAAGCGCAGGTTCCATGTTGTGGACCGTTGGCAAAGCGAATCCTAAAGATCATCGACGCGAAGCGCTTTGACCCGAGATCACCCTTCGGCCTCTTCGCGCTTTCTTGAGAGGGACCGAATCTCTTTACCCTGCTTCTTCCTTTGGGGGGTGGGGGTCTTCAGAAGAGAAAACAAGTTTTCTTCTCGCCCACCTTTGTGATGTTAGCTCGCTAATAACTTCACCCTGTTTCGTCATTTCTGTGCTTCACGGCTCTTTTGCTTTCTCCAAACCTTTATTCTACAAGCCGATGAAGCGAAAGGCGCAGCAGCTTCCTTAAGAATATTCTTGTGGTGTATTTAAGACCTGCTTTCCTTTTCAAGGAGGCGTCTGTCGCCCGAAGAGCATGCCGGGAAGGCCCTTCGGCCTGCATGCTCCCAGTTTGATTTTCGCCAAAAACCGGTTCATTTGCTCAGGCGCCCGGCGCCCAGGTATGGCTGGGCCAGTAGAGTAGTGCTCCTCGAGATTTATTGGAAAAAGAGTAAACATATACGTTACAATTTCTAGCTTCATCCCATTTAAATCTAAGTGGTCTTATTTTGTGTCCTTTGCTGGGAAGCATTATTCTTCTCGTTATCCCTGATTCAAGAATACAACTGATATGAAGTATTGGTCTGTGCACCTTCTTGATCACTTCTTTATATTCTCTTTTTTTTTGGATAGAATTCGATAATTCTACAGCCAAATTTTAATTTGTGGAAAGCATTTGATGGCTTCCTTATTCAAACATCAATTTATATATAGGTATAGATGGTATCCCTTCATTCTTTGCGGTCTTGACCACGTTTTTAATTCCTATTTGCATCTCGGTAGGTTGGTCCAGTATCAAAAGTTATAAGAAAGAGTATATGATAGCGTTTCTAATTCGTGAATCTCTCATGATTGCTGCGTCTTGCATGCCGGATCTTTCACTATTTCATGTCTTTCCTGAAAGTGTGTTAATTTCTATGTTGTGCGGAGCTGAGCATCTGATATTCGCTGGGGTCATCCCTCTGCAGGAGCCTTGTGCAGTAAACCCCTCCGGGCGGGTCGAAGTTTAGTAGTCCTCGCGAAGCTTTCGGTGAAGGGTAGTCTGGTGTGTAAGCATAGCCTTTTTGGTCGAACCCGTCGGATGACCTATTTGGAATTAGGGGGGTATTCTTAGTGGGTACCTTGCAAGACTCCACCCCGCCTACTCGAGTATTGTATGGACATACAGGAAAGGGTGCTCCTAGGTGGAGGAAGGCCGCAGGAGTTTTGCTGCGAGAAAACATTTTTCGTTAAGTCTAGGGGGTGCAGACACACCTGCGTGAATTCCGGGTAACAGCTACGAGGGTAGCGGGGAAGGAAATAGCCGACGCCCCGGGATGGACGTAAACTCGTCAGCTACCGATTGGGTTGACAGGGATAATTGTCCTAGTCTTGAGAAAGGGCCGCGCGCGGCGGGTCGCTTCCTCCATCGGGAAGCGATTTGCAAGGCCGTAGGATAATGAGTTGCTGAAATGAAAAGGAGGCCAAGAACATAATTTGGCTACGCCCTGCTTGGTATAATTATAGACAAAGGACTGATACTAACAGCCGGAATCGAATTCCAAGTGGTAAGGCAGAGACCCGGAGAGCCAAAGAAAGGGTAGCGAGGTGGTTGGAGGGAGCCTCACTGCACGTCCGTACAGGTGCGTACGAGTTCAGGCTCAGGATTCCACCAAGCCAAGAAAGCACGTAGAACTTCTCAGACCACTTGAAAGAGTAGCGCCGAGATCTACAGTCATCGAGTAGGGAAGGAGCGAGTGCTCGAACATACGAGCCCGGCGAAGCCAAAGCGCTTCAGCCGCGCTGCTTTAGCTTCGCCCCCGGTTCGTCTTTTCTGCGCAGCGTGCTTCTCCCTGTCAAGCCTTTGGTGGCTTTCGGATTATTTTTGGGTTTCTTCGGACGAAGTAACAACAAAATAAAACCAGGCCATGATAACTGTGGTTTTGTCATTGAACATTTATAGGTCGCCTGTGGTTTCCGAGGTTTTTCTAAATCATCTACACCCGCGGCGCTTTTCACGGAGTCAAACTCACGTTCAAGCCTCTAGTTGAAGAACGACGGAGCTCGCACGAGATCCTACAGTCTACCAGGTCGTATGCTCATGTAGATAGAATGTTCGATCAAACCAGAAAATGGCCATGGGAACTCATGATTTTTCCAAAGCGAATCGTGGGTAAGCTTGAGTCATACGTGAAGTTATGTACATCGCGTTAAACTTACTGCCTCGACCCCAAGTAGAAGGCGCAGAGTCAGGCCACAAAGCATCATAATGTATCCGGCTTTTCGTCATGACAAGAGACGGGGAGACGCTCTAACACGGGGAGAACCTTCTGAGGCCGCCGCCGGAAGTCTCACGGACGGTTTAGAAGCCAGCCAAGTTTGCGCAGTAATGCCTAGGCTTAGGTTAACGTCCTTAACTTTTCTAAGGTTGGAGGTCGGTCTCGCAAACTTCACTTATCTCGTATCCTTCTTGAGGGGGAGAGTAAGAGCTTGAAGTTCTAGCCTCGAAGCCCGCCGCGGGCTATCGCGGGCACAGGAAAAACGCCGCAGGCCGCATGATGGTATCGCTCTAACAGCGTCTCATCACTGCTCGGCCATCTGCTCGCAAGAGCAAGAGAAGGGGGGGGGGAGGGTGCCCGCGAGCGACCTTGAAGGTCCTCTTCCAGCAAGGGTCAAAGCCTCGTTCGTACGCTGGGCAAAAGCTCGACCTTCGCCCCCAATCAGGCCGAAGGCCCAACTTTCAGAAACTTTATTTTTTCTTTTCTTTGGGAAGGCATCCGAGAGAGAGAAGGGCGTAGCCTGCTCCCCTGAACGAGCAGAATTTAGCCGAGAACGAGCTTTGAGAAGGCAAAAACTGGGCTTGACGAGTGGCTGAATGCTCGGTTGTCTCCATTGGAGGCTAGGCTCCCCCTGACTTTGTTAAGTAGGCCTAAGGAAAGAGTCGGAAGAAAAGGAGAAGGAGGTTTGGATCAAATTGGAAGACAGAATGAAGGGCGAGGCGGCTGTTGACAAAATACTCCAAAGGAAAGGCGGCTCCGAGAAGCTTCGAAATGGAGGACTCATTACCACCGAAAAGAGAAGACCCGTCCTACCCACGTAGCCCGCCGCCTCTCAAACGTCAGTGACAGAGGCATAGTCAGGCCTCCTTCAGAAAAGATATTTTTGCCAATTTAGTCCCTTGTCTTATGGTGACAGCCATCCCGTCCTATTACAAATATTGCGACAACCTGTATCAGGTCCGAGCGATGGTCGACTACCAAATCCGCTGGTCCGCTACCGGCGGGCCCCCCTGGGTGGAGAGTTGGCAGAAAGTGGCAAGGCCGCTGGGTGTCCATTTCTCCAGAGACCCACAGATGGTCGATGTGGAGAAGCTTTACCCTAGCACAATTCATCCATAGTAATGAGCTGAGGAGGCTCAGCCCGCCACGCGTCTCACATTAAACAACCCAAGCCCAGACTAAAGGCTCCGAATCAAACCCCACTTACAATTCTATAGAAGCGTTATCCGTGGGGATAGATGCGCAGTCGGTGTGACTGACAACTGCCAGATTCAAAAACATCACGTGTGCCAGCTAGTCCGACACTTAAATCCGTTCCTTTTATGTTATTTCTACGAAGGGTAAGCGCTTGCAGAGCTTAGGACAGTCTCGTGAGCAGCTTCCTTGGGGCCGCCAGCAAGATCTCCATGCCAAAAAGATCAGGTTTAAGGCCAAAAAAGGAGACCCTTGGCAGAAGCCGCAGGCCGCAGCGGACAAGTCATCAACTCTCGAGACGGAGCCGTATGATGCGAGAGTATTACGTATGCTTCTTTGAGAAGGGAGTGGGGACCTATTAGAACTCTTTCTTGACCCAACAATCATGAGAAGATAAAGAGGGCCTATCCCTTACTCTCCTATCATTATAGGGATATGGGGTTCTAGACAAAGAAAAATACAAGCGGCATATCAGTTTTTCTTACATACTTTACTTGGATTTGTCTTCATGCTCTTAGCCATTTTATTCATCTTTTTCCAAACAGGAACTACTGATTTATGAATATTATTAACCACAGAATTTAGTGAGTGGCGCTAAATTTTGCTATGGATTGCTTTTTTCGCTTCTTCTTCTGTGAAAGTGCCTATGGTATTCGTCCATATTCGGTTACCCGAAGCTCATGTAGAGGTACTTATGGCTGGATTTGTAATCTCGGCAGGAATTCCTTCAAAATTGGGAACCTATGGTTTTTCAAGATCTTCCATACCCACGTTTCCCGAAGCGACCTTTTTTTTCATTCCTTTCATTTGTACTCCAAGCGTGATTGCTATTATATATACTTCCTTGACTACAGTGAGACAAATTGATCTGAAGAAAATGATTGCCTACCCTTTAGTAGCCCATATGAATTTTGTGACTATTGGTATGTTCAGTCGGGCGGCCTAACAGTCATCTATAGTTACAAACACACGAGGCCAGAACATGTGTGCCGGGCGTGCGACTCATCAACCTCCTAGCAATAGGAGAGAAAACATAGCATGTCGCAAAAGCTTGATTGAGGGATTTTAGTCTCGGGAAGCGCTTGCACTTTCTTGGGAGCCTTAGAGAAGAAAACTCAAAGTTTGCTACGCGTGTTAACGCTTTTTCTTCTCTTCTCGCCATCTTCCCATACGGAAAGATGGCCCAACAATATCATGCCAGTCCGCTAACGTCCAGCGAGTTGAGCCTGAATTGGCAAATCGAAGTCACTTTCGGAACAATACTTCCTACAGCTGACACGTGTCCAGCATACGTGAGGAAAACGTAAGCTGCTATACTCCCCGCCTGCCATCGAGACTAAGTGGTAAGGCCATAATTGGCAGGGGAGTGGATTACTCATTTCATTGGGGACAAGTGCACAAACGACAACTCCAAACGTCACAGCCTATAGGTGACACCGGCGAGATTCAGCTAAGCGGCAACCCAAGGAAACGCGCCGCTGTAAAAAATAGAAAGATAGATTTCTTTTTTTGCTATGCTTTTTTGATAAAGCGCGAAGCGGTTTCTCCTACGGCCTGGCGAGCAAAAACAAGGAGATAAAAGAAATATCCGCGCTTTCGAAAGCGCAGCGCGCCTTCATTCGCCGCGCTCGGAGAGGAGAACAAGTTTTTCTTCGAGAAAACGCAAAGAGAGAAAAACCGTGTTATCTTCTCTCCTCTTTTTTCTTTTCCTGTTAGAGAACGCTATATGCGTTTTCTTTTCTCGTTAGAGAACGCTACATGCGTTTGTTGCGCATCCTTATTCGCTTCGCAGCGCGCAGCGCATAGCTTGAAGTCAGAAGGCCCATAGTACAATCCTAACCCTGTAAAAAGCTGGGGCCGTGCAGACGGAAAGTGCAGAACAACTAAGCGGAGGGAAAGGGGCCTATGTATCTGCATGTTTGTTTGCGGATTTTACTCTACACCATCCACGGAGTCCATCCCTCTTCCTAAGAGAAGTGCCTGCCACCATGCAAGATGGGATTGATGTTTGTGTGGACTTTTTTTTGGATTTCCAGCTTTCGTAACGGCAGTGAAACCACCATCTTACCAGCAAAAGAAGGCGTAACATAGAATTATGATCACTGCCTACCTCAGCCGAAATACAGGATCGCACCCCGCCTAAACTGGGAGGCCATTGACGGCACCATCCTATCTAAGTTAGAGGTTTTGAGAGGCGCCATGGAGGCATCCGACCTTTAACTTGAACTTTAAGTAGGGTGGAACCCGACAAGTCTATATGGCTCCTTAACTCAGTAAGAAGGAAGAACCGGTGCCCCGCTTCCAAAATCGGATCGTACCAGAAGTTCTGAAAATGATTTCATAACTTATTTACGAATCTCAATTCTCCTTCTCACAGTTCTGAATCTGAGAAGAGTCTTCTATATCAAAAAGCCCTACAAATCACCAAGAGCACCAAGGTACCCAGCCAGAAAAGGTGACATTAGCCTGTTTTTCCACGCAGTAAACGTATATTGTATAGAAGATTATACGAAGAACTCTTCGAGACGAAAGGCGAAGCAACTAAATCCGAACTAAGCTAAAAGCCAAAGGGAAAATGTACGTATGGAAAGCATCAAAAGCAAGAAAACTCTTATCAAAAGACAAAGAGAGAAAAGTGAGGCGAAGAGAAGGAAAGGCACTTTTCGCTTTTTTAGATTTTAACGGGGCTTAAACTCTTTTCCTGTAAAGTAAGGAGAAAGATGAGACGAAAGAAAAGATATAAGGGCAAAGGCCCACCTTTGTTTGTGTTTGCGAAGAATAAGGCCTTATTTATTCTTCTTTCTTTTGTTTCATGGCTTGGAGGTTTATGGCTTGTAGCTTCTTGGCGCTTCGCCCCCACCAAAACAGCAAAGCAAACCAGGTGGAGAATGTAGGATAAGCCCACCTCTGTCCGACATATACCTTCATGAATTAGACACTTAGATAGATTAACAAATTTTCTCTGCCTTCGGCCTGGCGACCGTAAGAGGCCCAGCCCAGGGTCTGACGCGAGAGAAACTTCGACAGGACCCTTTAAGTAAGCCAGGGAAAAACTACAACTGCAGTTAGACACGGCAAACACTCACATTACCCACATCTCCGCGGCGGGAATAATCCCCTTCCTTCCCTTGGCCATAAAATCCCTCGACGTGTGCACATGTGTTGGCAGCGATATGTTAGCCAGAATGGCGTCTCACGTGTCATAAGAAAGACCACTTCGCTCGCTTTAGGTGTAACTAGGACGAATACATTACACGCCTTCAAAGGGATGCATCAATGAATACCATGAACCTTTGTTCGCTTCCACTCAGGTCTTCGACCCTTCATTTGCTCTCTTCTTTAAACTCTCATTCGCTGGCGGTGGTGGGAGAGAGGAAATTGTTTCTCTGAGGCTTGTGTTTGCTTCCGCGAACAAAGCGCGTCATGGTTTGCTCGCCAACCACCACCTTCTTCGGCCTCGATGATGTTTTACTTTGATGGGTTTAGGCGAAACTAACCAAATCCATACCACGAGGTCTTTATAGATTAGTACGGATACGCCGGTAATAAACGGAAGATCACCTATCTTATATCCCTTTTTTCCTAGCTGAAATTTATGCAGCCAAGTGGAAACTGGGCATGACAGCAAGGTTTAAGATGGTTGGTTATGATCTCGGTAAGCCTCTAGAGACAAGGCGAGCTACGGGTGTCGCTGACTTGGCAGCCTAGGAAGCTTCCGTGATGAAAGCTACTTTCAGAGGGATTTGGATGCGGAGCAATCAAGAGCGACTTAATCCCAAAGCCTAATCTGTTACCTTCACCTAGGCTATCAAACTAGAAGATAGTTTGGATAGAGTTGGCTAAGATAGCAAAACCTGAGATCCTGGAGTAATAACGAAAGCGGTTGAGAGGTTGTTGAATGAGGAGGCCATAGTGTTTATACGTGATCCTATGCCGCCATGGTTTGTTTAGCGACTCTCTTATGGCTTATCTGCGTCAACCAGTCTCCGTTACTACGTGGTTCTGAGAAATCCGAGTAAAGGGTAATATGAAACTTCTAATTATAAGAGAGATATACACGCTAACTAGGAGGGGTAAGCAGGTGATAACCTATGTCCGAAGGGTCACCTTTACCCCAGTAAAGACTATTTCGAAAGCGAAACAACCAAATAAGTGGAGTTAGAGAGTCGTATGATAGGTAACTATCTCCTATGGTTCGGAGAGGACTCCAGTACTCTGATTAGTTATTGGGGAATGGTTTCATCTCATCAAACATACAGGGAATTGAAGGTAGCATTTTACCTATGTTAAGTCACGGACTGGTTTTCTTAGCCTCTCCTTCATGTGTTGGTGCTCTATATGACTGACATAAGACTTGACTTGTTAAATATTATGGAGGGTTAGTTAGCATCATGCCAATTTTCCGCACCATTTCCTTATTTTTTACTTTAGCGAATATGAGTTTACCGGGTAGTAGCAGCTTCATCGGGGAATCTCCCATCCCAATAGGAGCTTTCTAAAGAAATAGCTTAGTGGCCACATTAGCGGCACTCGGGATGATTCTAGGCGCAGCTTATTTTCTTTGGTTATATAATTGTGTTGTTTCTGGGAATTTCAAACCTAATTTCCTAAAAAAATTTTCCGATTTAAATAGAAGAGAAGTTCTAATTTTTTTACCCTTTATCGTTGGAGTTATTCGGATGGGCGTTTACCCTGAAGTGTCCCCAGAGTGTATGCATACTTTTGTGAGTAACTTGGTGCAACATGGAAAATTTGATTAAGAAACAGAAAAAAGAAGTTCGAAGAAATGTTTGACCATGATTTTTTAGCACTTTTCCTAGAGATCTCTCCTATTAACGCAACCATCATTTTGCTTATTTATGGAGTTGTATTTAGTACTTCTGAAAGATATGATTATCCACCGTTAGTATGTAATGTGGGTTGGCTTGGTTCACCTAGTGTTTCAATAACCATCTTATTGGTTGCGGCTGGCGCACTGGTTGCCAATTTATTCTATAATAATTTAGTAATAGACAATTTTACATATTTTTGCCAAATTTTTCTACTATTAAGTACGGCTAGTACTATTCTTATGTGTTTGGATTATTTCAAATAAGAGAGTTTGAATGCTTTTGAATTTATTGTATCAATTTCACTTCCTATTTGCAGTATGCCTTTCATGATTTCGGCTTATGATTTAATTGCTATGTATTTAGCTATTGAGCCTTAAAGTCTATGTTTTTATGTGATCGCAGCATCTAAAAGAGACTCTGAATTTTCCACAGAAGCCGGCTTAAAATATTTTATTTTAGGTGCATTTCCATCTGGAATATTGTTGTTTGGTTGTCTTATGATTTATGGGTTTACTGGAGTGACCAACTTTGAGGAATTAGCCAAGATTTTTACTGGATATGAAATCACTCTGTTTGGTGCTTAATCTAGTGGGATCTTTATGGGGATTCTCTTTATCGCCGTAGGTTTTCCATCTAAAATAACAGCAGTTCTTCTTCGGGCGGCCGTAAGACGGCCTATGGGTACCGACAGATTGCGGCCAATCTCAATACTATCGGGGCGCCTCTGTGCGCCGAGCGTGGAACTCATCACCACCTCGTAAGAGCGTTGAGACCATAGCATGTTACAAAGGTGCGGTTGAGGGCGCAGCTTGCCGCCTCACTGGGCTACTCAAGAGCACCGCGCGAGCTCTTCTATAGTGTCACACGAGATAAGCCCGCCTGGCGAATCGAAGTTATCTTTCGATTTGATTCTTCCTTAGGCCACCCAGTTAACCTGTGGAAAAGCGCGAACGCGCGCTGGTGTGCTTCCTGCCTGTCGAGGTGAAAAGGCGACAAGGTTCAGATTGGAGCTATAAACTGCAGGGGAGCTGATTACCCGACTTTTTGGGGACAATTGACAAAACGATATCTCGAGACACCGAGAACCATAGGCTGTACCGGCGAGATCCAACGGTGAACTAAATTCACGGCTGGAAGTCAGAGGACCCTTAGTACCCACCCGCCTCCCCAGCGCTTTAGCCAAAACCTTTGTTTATAAAGCCAACCAAGCCAAAAAAAGAATCTCTCCAGAAATGTCTAGATGAAAACGATTCCCAAGGCCGACCTTTGGCTTTGCGCCACAAAAAAAAGGCAAACTTCGACGAGCTCCCTTTCCTTTCCCGAGAAGGTAAAAGCGCGGAGCGCGTTCTCCAACGCAAAGCGCGCGCTTCCCATACGTTTTATTCTCTCCCGCTTTCGACCTATAGCGAATCGAGGCCACAGAGAGTTCGGATAATATAATTTTGATATTTTTTCCTTAACCACTCGAGGCTTTAGAAGGGAACATAAAGGGCGCAGCCTCTCTTCCCTAGATTCTTGTTTGTTTGACGTTTTTCGAACTAAAACGCATGGTTAGCTTTGGGGCAAAAGCAGTTGGCAAGCAAACGAAGGCCGGAGGTAGCCGTACGCATTCTCCAAACCAAAGGCTGAAACGCGCCACTGTGGAAGAAGGAATAAATATATTTCATTACAAAGGCAGAAAAACCAAATTCTTTTAGTCGAAGAGAACGAAGTTCTTCGAACCTTGGTTCACTTTACAAACCAAGTGCGAAAGCACGAGAAGAAAAAAAGTTTTTTTCTCAGCCGGAGAAAGCACTGACAACACCAGAAGGAGAAGGGAAGGGGTCTATGCAGTACCCGCCTATACTAGGCAGGTTTCACTCTACAGAATCATCCACTGAGAGCATTCCCGGTGACCTGGGTGTATCCGACTTCGTGTGGAATGGAATAGCTGAAAGCGGACCCGGGGATATCTAATCTGAGTTAGGTAGAGTGTCGAGAGCTGTATAATGGGCGACTATCTAGTACGGTTCGGAGAGCACAATGGTAGGTCATTCTGAAATTCTCTCAACTCTTCGCTTAGCGAACAGCGAGTGAACGCCAGCCTTGCTGCACGGCGGCTCGGTGAACAAATTTTGACTCTATATATGTGGGCACCTGATGTATACGAGGGTTCACCTACTCTGGTTACAGCATTTTCTTCCATTGCACCGAAAATATCTATTCTTGCCAATATGTTACGTGTCTTTATTTATAGTTTCCATGATCCGACATGGCAAGAACTATTCTTTTTCTGCAGCATTGCTTCTATGATTTTAGGAGCACTGGCTGCCATGGCTTAAAACAAAGTCAAAAGACTTCTAGCTTATAGTTCTATTGGACACGTAGGCTATCTTCTAATTGGTTTTCCATGTGGAACCATAGAAGGGATTCAATCACTACTAATTGCTATCTTTATTTATGTATTAATGACTATCAATGTATTCGCCATAGTTTTGGCATTACGTCAAAACCGTTTCAAATATATAGCGGATTTAGGTGCTTTAGCCAAAACTAATCTTATTTTAGCTATTACCCCGTCTATTACTATGTTTTCATACGCAGGAATACTTCTGTTAGCTGGATTTCGTAGCAAATTCTATTTATTCTTTGCTGCTTTAGGCTGTGAGGCCTACTCACTAGCTTTTATAGGAATAGTTACTAGCGTTACCAGTTGTTGGGCGGCCGGAAGGTTGCCTAAAGTCAGTGTGGGAGACCTCGGCACGAGGTTACCCGTGCACCGGACACGTAGCTTACCGAAACGTCGTGAGACGGATGGGAACATAGCATGCTACAAAAGGGCAAGTGAGGGCCAGCTAGGATCTCATGAAACTACCCAAGATCCTTGTCCCAGTCCGCTATCACTATACGAGATGAACCTGGTTTTGGTGAATCGAAGTACCCTTCGGTGTAATAAGACTCTCAGTAACGGCGCGTGATCGTACGCTGAGGTGCTTCCTGCCGGTGGTTGGAACAATGCAAGCCGGACGAGAACAGAGGGAGCTGATTACCCATTTTATTGGGGACAGGGAACGAATCGACATCTTGAAGTGATACGCCTTTAGGTAATAACGGCGAAGTCTATCCCAGAAAAACCCGAATAAGAAGACCGAGGCAACAGAGCGGCGCTTTCTCCACAAGAAGAAAAAACCTTGTTTTCTTCTTTTAGTTCAAAAGTTCGAAGAAAGAACGCAAGGCCAAGATATTCTTCTGTATTTTCTTTTGCTTTACGTTCTGTTTCGGAAAAACTTCATCCGCTTTCGCGAAGGATAGGGCTCTGCAATGGATGGCAGAAGGCCCATAGTACCCGTCTACCCGGCTTCCCTTAGCGGACAGCACTGGAGTGAGCCAGTAGTCAGGAAGGGGCCTAAGTGCCTACAAAGCCTTGGTAGGCTATACTCTACACATTCACAAAGCTCAGCCCCCTGAATCCATTAGATGTGTCTGACAGAATTTAGACTGGGGCTGAATAAATTATTGTGAATCTTTGGATGCAAAGCCTTCTGAACAAGGCCGCCGGTCGGATATCTCGCTTCGCCCCGATCCGTAAATCATGAATACACAAAGCTCTAAAGTTACTACTCAGATTATAGAAAACTAGAACCAGACAGTTACACCATCGACGGTACGTCACTGGAGCAGCTTGAGAAGCAAGGTGCCGTAAATCTCAGTAGAGTGGAGCCCAAAGAGCCAAGCTCGGAAAGAGAAAGAAGTGGGCAAGAAGAGAACGCTTTTGCTTCTTTGCCCCGCTTTCAAGACCGGCTGGTTTATCTAAAAAAAGGGTCTAGAAAACAGGCTTCATATATTACCACTCAGATTCCGTTCCAACCTGAAAGAGGCCCACATACAGCCCTTCGGTCGCTCAAGCGTGACGTCAAAACCAGACAAACCTATCTTGAGGAAGAGATAAAGCAGTGCTTTGGTTCTATCTGCCGTGGGATCTTGATGGGTGTCATTTGCATAGAGCTAAGAAAGGAAAAGGACGCTAAAAGGCGAGAAAGCGGCGCATTGCGCTGCTTTTTCCTACGGCCTTTCGGAGCACGAATCACGATCCCCAAACTGGGCACACCCTCCCTCAAAAAGCCCTCTCCTAGCGAATATCTACGTATATGAGCTTGACAGATGAGTGGAAGATGATATCTCCTGAAGCAGGCAAGGAGGCGCGAAGCCATTAACCCAGTCCAAAGAAAATTGAACATCTCTGAAAAGAAGGCGGAAAAGAAAAGAAGCAAGCTCGCCCAGCGGACCATGGGCCTTTTTCGCGAAGAAGTCGTTCTTCAACCCGAGTTGGGGCCTTCCTTCGGCTTTTTCGCAGAAGCGAACAAAGGGTCGAAGACCAGAGTGTAAGGCCAACCAGGCCAAGAAGCAATTACCCTTTCTCGGCCTGAAAGCGTTAGCGCTTCACTTAGGGGTCAACTCAACTACTAAAGGCTAGTGATGGAAGCACAGAGAGAGGAACCTACAGGCCAACAAAAGTCTAGGGGCCGCCGGACCTTTAGCTTTGCGTCAGAGAAGAGGCTTCGCCTCTTCTCTCGACCTAAGAGTCCCCCTTCCTTCTTTGGAAATCAAAAGAAAAGCGCTGCGGTCTTTGCTTCTTCTTGCTTGAAGCCTTCTCTGCGAGTAGAATGAGAAGGCTCTTGGAAGGGATTGAAAGAAGAACCTGCGCTCTCTAGACCCTTTCTCGTTCGTTGGCTTGCCAACAAAGCAGGGCTCCCCTTCCCCTGGAAGCCTAATTCAGAACTTACATTCGAAGCAAGTTGAGTTGGTGAGTTGTATAATGGGCGACTATCTTTTGCGGTTCGGAGAGGACTCAGTACCCCGAGGCACGAGACTTCACCTTATTTTATTATATACGCTTTGTGAAGATAATGTATTTCGATACACCTGAAACATGGATTATATATAAACCCATGGATCGTGAGAAATCGTTATTATTAGCAATTACTTTATTCTCTATTACTTCTTTTTTTCTATATCTTTCTCCTTTGTTTTTAGTTACTCATGAAATGGCACTAAGTTTATGTTTGTAAGTGGTATAATTTCAAAGTTCGAAGAAAGCTTGCGGGGAATCCTTATAAGTTCCTCGTAGTAGTGGCAGCGAGTCTGGATTGTTTTTAAGGCTGAATTCGAGCCAGGCTTGGCTTTTGCTAAGAACCAAGAAAGCGCTGTGTTGATAATGACTCCCTGTCCCGTTTTCTTCTTTTACCCCCTTTCTCTTCTCTTTCTGGAGGGGGAAGGGAGGAGAAAGAAAGTGGCCCCTTTGCCATGCAAATGATAAGGGATAAAGGGCCGGGTTAACCGCGTGCGTGGGGGGGCACCGACCTCGCTGCGCGAAGAGAGAGGGGCACACCTGCGCCCTGAATCATGACAAATGATTATTTCTCTGCTGCGTGACGGGTGAAAGCGATCCCCTACCAACCCGGTGAAAATCTAGTCTAGAATTCCAGATCTTGGACCCGGTATTCGCTTGGCGAACGAAGTAGTTTTTGACCGTCGGCTTATTAGCGGGCCAACATGCTACGCTCTTCAGTTTCTTTGGTGCTATGTTTTTTGTTCAAGTGTTCAAAGATTACAGAAAAAAAAGCGGCTACACTTGCTGTTGGGCAAGCGGGGGGCTTGGGGAATTCCAACCCGGCGGGGCGGAGCGCTGCTTGATGCTTGGACACACTATGGACTACGGGGTCAAGCTTGGGCCGCGGCGGGTAGCTTGATGAGGAGAAGGAAAGGCGTGGCTTCAAAATCTAGGCTATAGGTTTAGACTGGCCACTTTAGCCTCTAGAAAGTTTAGAATTTCTACTCATATCTCTCTCCTCCCTCTTCGCTGCTGAGCTTTGCCATGAGCGTAGTCGCCCTGCCTTAAAGTGGTCAAAAGCAAGCTTGCTTTTTTCGCTTAGTTTGCTTCGCGACCTTTGCTTTGGCCCTCCTGGTACGAGCCAACCAGGCGAAAACAGGCCTGCTCGTGTCGAGGCCACTCGGCGGCCGGCCCCTGGTTCTCTTGGCCGCCAATCTCCTACCTTCGGCCTGGTTTGCCGGTAAGGTAAGCACAATCACTGGTCCAGAAGCACCAGCAAACCGGTACATACCAACCCAAGCGGAAAAAGGGACTTGAACCCTCAACCTCAGCCTTGGCAAGGCTATACTCTACCATTAAGCTATTTCCGCCACACTGAAGTAGGGTTTGAGTAAACAGGCAAAAACACCTTCTTTCTCTTATCTGCTTATTTTCTTGAGAGCAAAGCCGTTGACAAGCAAATAAGGATGGAGGTCTTAGCCTCAGCAAGCCGATCAAGGCCGCAGTAAGAAAAGCTTGACGAATGAAGGCAAAGACGTAAAAGCATAGTTGGCAAAAACTACTATAAGCCCTTTCTTCTCTTCGCCCCATTCTCTTGGCTTTATAACGAAAAGGAAGCGCGTTATGAATGGCCGGTGTGCCATGTGGATAGGGTCAAGAGCTTTGGTTTCTGGTTGACGTCATGAATTCTCGTAGATGGAGAAAGAAGTAGCGCATGAACGAGCTACAGGCTGCAAGCTGGCTTTGTGCCATTTTGATTGCTGTGCAGGGCCAGGTCTCCTTCTGCCTTCTGAAAAAGAATATCGTCCCTTTCGTCTAGGGGTATAGGACATCGTCTTTTCATGGCGAGAACACGGGTTCGATTCCCGTAAGGGACAACCTTACTCTACTTACTACAGTTGCTCTAAACGAAAAAGCGAAATAAAGAAGGTTTTATGGTGCACAGCGGATTGGATTTCTCCCAGAGAGAAAAGACAGGAGCGCGAGAGAAAAGGCCTGCGGCAGCTCTCAAAGCCATGATTTTTTTCTTTCTCAAGCATGTGAAGATCGCTTGGCTCGGTAAGCTGAGGAAAAGCATGCTTCTGTGCTGCTCAGAAAATAGTGCAAGACGGGGGAAATAGAACAAGAACAGCATAAATGATCTACAAGAATTTATCTATTCGCCCTTCATATCGCTCAAACCTTGTTCTTTCTTTTTCGCGCCCCCCTCTTTTCCAAGGATCGTGGGGGAGCTCCGCCGCGGAGGCGGCCGCAGGACACAGTGACCGCAGGCTCCAGTCTTGCTGCAAATAAAGCGTGAGAATGTTGTAGATGAAGGTAACAACCTCCCCCCTCTGTGGGCTTGATGAACAATGAGACAAGAAGCATGAAAAAAGCAAATCTAGATTTTAGAAACAAAATGAAAAAGAAAGATTTCTTTTTGCTTTACGCTTTCTAGTCACGAAGGCCTTCTGGAAGGAGAAAACAAGGTGAACAGAAGCCTACAATAGCAATTAATTCGTCATGATGAGAAGTCAAAACAGCCCACACAACGTACTCGATTCAATCCATGTCCTCAGAAGCGAGAAGTATGCCTACGTGTTTCGATGAGAACATCAAATAAAATTAAGCTTTACGCAGGGTAGGCAAAGTACGTTTAAATGGAAATGAGATAATTGCTTACATTCCAGGCGAAGGCTATAATTGGCAAGAGCATTCCGTGGTTCTTAATAAAGGAGGTAGGGTGAAAGATTTGCTAAGTGTGAAATACATGGTCTTCCAGGAGTCTAAGATTTGCAGGGAATACCGAGTCAACGTTGAGGCAGATTTAGATATGAAAAAAAACCAAAAAACAATTCCATATAAATTTATTGGTGGAATCATGGAATAAGCCGTGTTTTTGCTTCATCCCCTGATTGCTTTCACTAACCAAGACTTTCGGAGAAGGTAAGAACGATGCGCGTAACAGAAAGCTTCTCTACGCTTCGCATCCCATCGTAGATCCTTATGGTACGCCCAAGAGAGGCGGGGGGGGCTTGTGCCATCAAGATCTAGGGGCCGCCGGCCGTGAAGCAAGCATATACCATTGCTCAGACTTTATTTGAGCTATATCCGAGGCTTAAATAAATGGTAAACCAAAACAATTAAGAACAAATTTGGTCCACATTTGCATGATTGATAGTGGAAAAAAGGATCTCGCGCTATTGTTTATCACACTTTTAATCGTCTAGCTCATCATAGCCATGTAATAACACTTCTGATTAACTAGAAAATCTCAAGCCTGAATGAAGTGAAAACGGTAATAATTTTTAGTACTACTCAATTAATACCGTCTGTTATAGCAGAAAATCGTCAAGAAACCTTAGCTATAGCTATTCGTTGGATGCTTGAAGCAGTTGCCAAGCAACAAGCAAAAAGAGCATAAGCTTAAATCCATGTTTATCTACTAAGATACTAGATACTTCTCAAAAGATGGGGATGGCACCTGAAAAAAAGGGATGATCTTCATAAACTTGCTGCTGAAGCCCATCGTAGTTTCTTGCCTTATAGATGGTGGTAAACTCTTTCGTGAATCGAGCTACACTACAGGGAAGGCAAAGCGCAGAAAAGCTATGTGCTTCGCCTTTTTGTTTTCTTACTCTAGAAATAAATAGAAAGCTAAGCTTCTTTATGCGTTTGCCTACTTCAAGACCAACCTCCGGGCCCTGCCATGGTCACTGGCCTCCCTCAAAAGAAAAAGCAAAGCGTCTCCGAAGACAAGCTTGCTTCTTTTCTTGGCTTAAAGAAGAGAACGCAAAATCTAGATTTTCTGGCGTTCTCTTTTATCTGTTTTTGCCATGCACTAGTATGGCTTCGTTGGTTGGCTTCGCTGGTTCGAGAGAGCGTGAGAAGAGAGTGGCTTTCAACAAGCTTAAAAGCGACTCTCTTTTCTTGAGCAAATTCGCTCGTTTGGCTTACCTATTTTCGAGGTTTTTTTTGCTAATAGGGCGGTAGGCTGGTGCTTACTGGCACTATCCGCAAAGCAGATGGTAGATAAGGAGAGTAAGTTACGCTTTCTGTCCACCGCCTTCTCACGGAAGCGTACATGAACGTTACCGCTCCCCCTACCTTTTATTGAAAGTTCAAACGAGCGCTTTGCCCTTCTTTTCCCTGCTTCCTCTCTTCTACGTTTCTACACATTCCTTTTTGCTATGCGTTTTTTTTTCAGTCGTCGGCAATTCGCGCCTCCGCGTTAACCAACGGGCCGAAAATGAAAAAAGTTCAGGGAAGGGGGGGGGTAATCCTCTTTTTTTTGTTCGCTCGGGCGAACAATAAAGGAAGGCCATGAAAACGCAAAGCGTTTTCATGGTCGGAGAGAGGAAAACGAAAAGCGTGGCTTTCAGCCGCGCTTTTTCTAGATTTGTGGCTTAAGCTCTCTTCCCGTCAAAGGAAACGCTCTCTTTCTTCCTTTTCGTTGAGGGCTACGCCTCTTATATACCTCTGTCTCTTCGGATGAACTTTCTGACAGCCTAGTCATACTTGCGTAATCTTGTTTTGCGCACTCCTGCTGGTAACGCGTAGGGTACCTGCAACCCTCCTACAATAAGGCTCAATCGGAGCTTTTGTCAAGCATTACAGCCTGATTCAAGGATATCACGGCCCGAAGTTTCCCGCCCAAAGAGTTTGTCCGAAGGAAGAGAGAAGAAAGAGGGGGAGGGGAAGTAAACTCCCCTCCTTGTTTTGGTAGGAATTAGTCTTCGAGGTCCTGGGACATTATGGGCTTACGCCAACAGTTAACTTTGCAAGGTCGCATCCCGTGCGTTCACAAGGTAGGTAAAGATCTCCATTGGTGTGCATCATCGCTTTGTGTCATCAACAGCAAAGCCAGCTTTTTTATTATGTTGATGATGACGCGCTTAAGAGTAAGGAAGTGATGCAGCCACGGGTTTGGTGCTTTCTCTACCTACCCGCCGTTTCTCGATGAAAGTTTATAGCATCATTAAAGTAAGTACAATTTAAAGTAGTAGAAGCATAAGCTTATGATATACCAACACCTGGTTCTGGACCAGTTGATGCGGATGCTACCGAGAGAAAAGCAAGATGTGCTAAATACGTAATACCCCCCATAGATAGCATAGTCCGAGCAAACCCACTTGAAATCTTAACTGAACTATAACCAGCCATCATATTGGCAAATAAACGTATTCCTAAGCTTAATGCGCGAAAACTATGAGGAGACAGCTCGGGCATTACTGAGAAAGGAGCTAATGGCAATGCTACTCCTCGAGAGAAAAAGAATAGGGTCAATAGTTCATTCACTGGGCTGTGCAGCAAAGCTGATCTTGGGCCTAGTGATCTAACAAGTGCTCTCCGAACCATGCGAGATAGTCACCTATCACACGGCTCACCAACCCGAACTACCCATATGAAACCCACCTATGACCATGTGCCGCGCTCTGAGTTCTCTGGCGCAAGGTAATCTGTTTTCAACGCGCCGCCGATTCACACCAGCAGCCTTTCAAATCGTTCAGTTGAATCACGTCCTTCGGCCTGCGGTCTTAATTTTGCAGCATAAAGCCCGCCCGCGGCCTCTTCAGAGGGCCCTGCCGGAGGAACATAGAACTCCTATACAACTTTCTTCATGGATCTCCCTGATTATCCATCCACTGGGTTGCCGTCTTCATATAGCGGTTTGACGGCGCTTTGTGGGACTCTGTGTCTTGGCTTACAAGGCACATAATCTATGGCAGGGCCTTGCTAGATGAGAAGCAAGCTTGCGTCAAATAGTAATTGCATAATCTTCGCTAGCTGTGTTTTGGAAAAGCGCTTACCAGCCATAGCGAACATCTTCGTTCGGATGTCGCCCGCCGCCCGCCGGCCCAGTCTTAGAATGGTTGACCATTCGCTCAGACATGCTTGCTTAGGGTTCGTGATGTGATAGTAGTTGGCCTGAAAGTCTTTCCTTTTAGGTTTTGAGGAAGAAAACCCTGAGGGCTGAGCCAGACGAAGAAAGGCCTCAGAGAAAGGACCAGAGAATAAGCTAACTTAATGTCGATTACACACACAGCCTGGCAGTTGATGAGTGCTAAGCTTTTGTTCTTCGCGCTTTAGAAAACTCAGAGAATACTTCTATTCTCTGGTTCCCGCCGAGGCACTCTTGGTATCGCCAACGCGCCTCGCGCACATTTTTTAACTTGCCGCGGCCAAGTCTAAAAGTTTTTTTCTTCTAGTTCGATGATTGATATTAAGGGCCGCCAGACCAGCACTGAGGGACATGACCCGCTCGTCTGGCCGCTCGCGCGTTATCCGGCCAGACACTGGAAAAAAAGGAAGCGATTTTTCGGCCTAGATTCTTTAAAACGAATTATTCTATATTCTTGCGCTTTTCGTTCTCACTTTACCAATCCTTCTACAAGCTAATTCATAGGATCTTATTTTCTCTGAACGTTGGAAAGCACGAGAGGAAAGTGTCCAATAGAACCACGAACCCGGTGGCTTGGCCACGAGGCTCCACCGCGGCGCGCACCTGCAGCCTGTGGCCTTGTGCATTTTTGTTGGCCAAACTTGGCCTTACTATGCTTTACGGCTTTTATGGACAAAGCGCTTTAGCGGCATAAATAATGGGTTAGTCTAGCTCAGGAAGCACCACATTGAGTATACGATTCCCAATAAGCAAGTTCTCAGCGTGTTCTTCAAGCATTAGCGCATTGGCACGAAGAACCTCGCCTTTTTTTTCGGTTTCGCCCTTAACCATGCTCCCTTCCCAACATCGGAAGAGGGAAAGAAATAATACCAACCAAGCCACCACCGTGGGAAGTCTCTGCGTATCTGCTTAATGCAGGCCGAAGGGGGATCCGGTCGGAACCCGGCTTAAGCTGCGCCAGTTTTACAGAAACCGAGTATACATACGTCCCTCAGGATGTAGCGTATCCTGCAGCCTAAGATCAAAAGGCACCCTAAAGCCAAGGGTAGAAAACACATTCTAGATATTTATGCAGCCGGCTATACGAAGCCTCAGAGGCAAAGAGGTCCTGATCCCTTCAAGGATGTAGACTCTCTAAACTAAGATTTATAAAGAAACCCGCCTTATTCCTCTAAAAAAAAAGGTAATATTTTTTTGACGTGCCTTGCGCGTTCCCCCCTACCTACGGCCTTTTTTTCTCTCTCCAGCGATTATCAAGGTGCCGCAGTTCCCCTAGTACCATCTTCCTTCGAACCCAGATTAGGTGCTAGCTTTTGACAGCGATCCACAGACCTTCGGCCTCATGACCTTCAACCTTGGGCCGCCGGCCACCTTTGCTTTGGCCTTTTCCCTCTTAAAGTGGCTCAAGATCTAACGGGTGCGAAGTCGTTCGGAATATGTCCAAGCGCTCATAGTATTTTGCTTATGTTTCATTCGATCAAACTGAGCTCTTCGCACTTATGGAAGGTGCGACGTCCATTTGGTTTGGTGTTCGTCGATTTAGGCTCCTTCCCCTTTGCTGTATAGTGCCAGCGCCCTGCAGCCTCACGAGGTTGTTTTGCAGTAGGCCGGTATTACAAGCCCTCTGCCCCATTCGGAAGGACATCCGAATGGTTCACCGGTTCCACTAAATGCTCCCATGTGTTTAGAGTGTACAAGTTGCACTTCCGATGCTTACGAATCCATATAGGATCTTGGTTTCCTGTCTGTTCCGGCACGTGCGCTCAGTTTCTACGCAGTGCCAGGAAAGGCGCAGTGTCGCCTCCTCTTCGCCAAAAGCGTCGCCCGGTTTTTGATCCCACCAGCATTTCGTGTTCACCAATAACCTGTTCAACTGTGCCTCCAGGACACGGTCAAGGTTCCTCCAAGGGTTGGTTGGCTAGCCCGGCCTCTTTGCTCTTTGCTCGCAAAATGGACAAAGGCTCTTTTGGATAATAAAGAGCAGGGAAGCAAGCTGATTCTGTGCTTTACGTTCTCCCGGTCTTCAGCAGCCCTCGATCGAGGAAAGCGTTAGCGTTGCCTTAGATTAGAGAAAGAAAGAAGAAAAGGAAGTTTTCTTCTCTTCCTGCTTTGTCAGCTTTACAAACGAAAAGCGCGGCTTAAAAAATCCGCTTATATCTCTTTGTGTGCAGCTTCAAGAAAGCGCTTTGCGCTTTCTTTTCTAAGGGATAGAAGAGCTTTATCTCTTCCCTTTTTGGAGACGTATTCCCTTTTCTGAGCACCTTTCACGACATGCTATGTTCCCCCATTCGAGTTCGTCGCATGAGGTGTCTCTTCGTAGATAAGTCGTGCCCGTCTCTCTGCGAACGTCTGCAGAGCCTGCTCCAGGGCTTAGTAGTCCGCCCTCTCGAGAACAGTCGTTCATTTAGTGTATCATCGGTGGCCCAACTGAAAAGATGAAGCCCATGTATTTGAAATCCAAGTAAAGTCATTCCGGGAGAAAGAGAGAATGAAAGACCCAAGGTAAATGGAAAATAACTTGTTACTGTAAAACTATAAGATATCATACCGATAAAATTACGAAATAATAGACGAGTAAAAGTGACAAATATCAACGAAAAAAACCGTTGTTTCACTAAAGAAGGACCACTTATTTATTCGTTCACCAAGTTAAACACAAAATCATAAATCATTTCCACGAAGAATTGCCGAGCATTTAATACTAAGTGTCCTCCATTCAAAGTGACAAAATGAACTAAAAGCAATACTAAACTAATAGTTAGTAGCATGAACAAAGATGAATTGGGTTGGTGGGGGATCGCTCTACGTCCGAGAAAGCCCCCGGAATTTTTTAGAAGCTGCTCTCCTCCTAAAAAACCATACGTAATAGTCTCCCATCATACAGCTCTTCTCTTCCTATGACCTGTGTATTAAGAGGCCCGCCGAAGGCTCCGAGCGAGGGCCCCTCAGGCAGGTTGGTTGTTTCCTTCCGGACCACTAGTGTAGCGCCAGAATTACTTTGCCGAAAAGAGCCAGGACTACATTCCTCACCGCTTTTTATGTAGGAAGTTTTCTATCCATCCTCGGGCGCATTCCACAGTCTCCTGGACACTCGCCCTCATAGCTGTCACCCTAAAAACTACCCGCGCGTTCTGTCTAGGATTCTCTAGGCTTGACCGGCGTGGTGTACCGGCGTGAACATGGTTCGTATCCCGACCTAGAGACTTCCTTTCACCGTTTACCATGGGCTACTTAAGTAGGTCAGTCTTCATATTCGTCCCCTTCTCAGAAAAGCGGCCATCATCGAAATTCGTCAACCTATCTTGCACGGAACACTTTCCTGACTCCGCGGCATCAAGGTAAACGGGAGTTGGATTATCGTCTAAAACCCCGACGAAGTGTTTCCACCATCGAGTAGTGGGTGCGAGCTCCGCACGTAAATGGAAGATACAAGTTTCCTATATGAATAGGAATCAATGGAATAATTGCAAATTATTCTAGTGGACTGCAAGCCGTGATGAATTCTCTCTTTTTTTCTAATCTTGGCGCGAGGCGAAACCATCAAGCTGCTTTGCAGCTTGATATTTAAAGGTGAAGTCTTGAAAGGCTCTGCTCACGCTGCAGAGGCCAGAGGCCTTCCCTCGAAGCCAAGCCTGACTGGCCCCTTTTGCGCAGCAAATAGAAAGTAAAAACTACCTTTCCTTAATAGCACGTATTAAGAATAATTACACCTTTTGTTTATATAAACGTGCTATAACTTCTCCAAAAAAGTTCGGCTTCTTTTACTTTACTCCAGCTGCGAGCTTTTTTACTCTTTCGGTGAGATGGGACCTCGCCTAAGCTAAGTTTCATCGTTGCAAGAATCAGAGGCGGGTTCATCATCTTGATTCTTTGGCGCGACTTTAAGAACGACCATGCTATAGCCCGCCCTAGGGTAGGGCTATATAGTCATCCCAACCAAGGGAATATTCCTACTTCACCATGCGCTCTTGGCCACGGAGAGAGTATGAAGCGTGAGGGACAATGTAAGAAGTGTATGATACAACATATAACCTGCTAGGAGTAGCAAGACTATTTGATTAACGTAAGTGAACTGTGCGACGATGTTTTGTCAAATCGCACCCTACGAGTTGTACTGACTAGGGCCGCCGCTATTGGGGACATGATGAGACGGTGCGTGCCCCGTTCGGCAAAGGATGACCGGAGTAGAGCATAGGATTCTCGCCCAATCTTGCCGGTCCACTGGTCCACGGGGTCGACCCATAGGCTCCCTTCTAGATTGAGTGGCGGGATTAGATACGGAGGCAGAAAACAATTCAAGAAGCAAAGGCCGTGAAGAAGCGTTCTGGCCCTATAAGAAGATATCTTGATGGTTGGTGCTAACTCAGGTGACAATAAGCTAAAAAAGCCACTCTTATTGACTACGAACAGAGCAGTTAAGCCAGCAGTGCGCGTGTATTGGTCAATCGTAAAGTTGCGACATACGCAACTCGCGGAGTGGCAGAACACTTTAGTTTAGCATCACCGCTGGAGCCAAAAGTGGTGGGCGACCTCAGTTTGCCTGGGCCTAAATTCTTCTTTGACACTGGAGGCGTATGCGGGAAGACTCGCCGCTTTTCCAGCGAGGGAAGCTTGAGCCTCCCTCTCTCAATCAACCCTAAAGAAATTCCATTATGTCTCTATCACCTGCGAGCCCCTTTACCTCACTCCTAAAAGAACAATTTATTCAAAGTAAAAACATATAAAAACATGTCCCAGGCGCTTTACACGAAAGTATAGTACACACAGCCCATGAAACATGCATTACCTTTGATCTTGAATTAGCTATGTGGAATCTGATGGATATACCGAATAAGAACAGATAGGAGTATATAGCACTCTTATCCACTTATGAATACCGAGTAAAAAAGTAGATGAATTTCGGACTTAAGTTTACGTTAAAGATGTCTCGTTTTTACACAAACTTTGACGTAGTTTAGAATGTTGTTTAGGGGTTCCTTTATATTCTTATTTCTTCCCTTAGGGGTTCCTTTATATTCCTATTCCTCTCCTCAAGGTTCGTTCACATTACTATTTCTGACGTACTTAATTTAGCTAAATCTATTGGTTTAGTTAACAAATTCAGTTTTATGTTAAGACTAGCCAAGTTTTCGCTAACGGTTTTAGTAAGGAGAACCATAAGCATTTTCTCGTTTTTCTCTGTATTTATTATTTAATACCATCTAGCCACTGGATTAACTTCCCTCCCTACATATGTCTATTAACTCTTCGTACAGACTTCCAAACAAAGCTTAGCTTAGCTACGCTAGTGTGTTGTTCTACTAAGAGGAACACCCGGTTCGGCCAAATGAAAGCACGGTTCTATGAACTAAACAGAACATTGAGCTTAGCAGGGAAAGCCCACAAGTTTTTCTTTTTTAGAATGGCTTTCATCTTTCTTGGGACGCTACGCGTGGTTTTTGGCTTTCGGCGTTCAATTTTGCATCTCATGGTAGTCACAATCTCCTATTCCAAATGATGCTGCGGAGCGATGCGCACCTTAGGCCTCAGCTTCTTGGGCTGAGTCTGCAGCGGAGCTGTATGGCGAAGCGAATCGCTTAGCTTTAGCTGAGATAGTTGGCCGAGCTTCGCGAGCGTCTAGCCAGGGCAGCAAGTGCAAGAGCTGTCTCTAAGAGCAAAAGCAGTCCAGAGAGATAGGCGCCTTCTTAAACTTCCCTGCCGCAGGACTGGGGAGAGAGAGGAAGCACCCTTAACGCGTGAGTACCCAGCCCTCCTCCCAGCAAGTAAAATACACTATGTTAAACGTTAAGTAAGCAAAGCCGTGCTTAGCTTATTATAGTAAGGGTAAGGAGAGAAGGTTGGGCGGCGGTTGGGTAACCCACTTGAGCTAGAGTGAGCCAGGCCGAGGAAGTTTTACATACGATATATCATAGCAGTGTTTGCTCGTGTCACTACGTGGTCTTTGGCTGTCAGCTTGCTGGGTTTTTCTTAAAACCTATCTTGAGCTAGTGCTCAGGTGAAGCTTTCGCAGAGCTAAGGTTACGGCGTAGCCATGCCGTAGCGAAGCGACCGCCTCCGCTTAAGTTAAGGCGGAAATCCCCGAGGAAGGGCTCAGAAAACAAGTTTTCTTCCTTGAGGCCCTCTTTTGCTCGCCAATGGCTCTGCCCTCCACCATGTGCTTTCCAATTCTGATCAAAATTCGTAATTTTCCATTGGTCCAGAAGCAGAAGTGGGAAGCGCTCATTTACCTAGCTAATTCCAGATTTGTTTCCCACGGAAACTACCCGCCCGAAGCCGTTAAGCTCTTGGAGCCTTCAGTGAAAAAGGAAAGCTCGGGAAAAGTATCTTCTCAAATGACATAAATAAAGAGTGGAATGTAAAAATGTGCTCATTCATTATCATAGAAGATAAATAATCTGCTTTCTGCGAATTCACGAGGAGTCGAAGAAGGCTCGGCTCCTTCTGCGAGGCGTCTGAGAGCCGTGGTCGCCTTCGCCGGAGCTGCGCTCCGCCATGCCTCAAGGCTTGCGTTCTCTGGGGGCTACCACTTCACTTTGAAAGCTCAGCCAAGGACGGAGTAAGATCTAGTTTCTCGGTTGGTTGCTTTTCTTGCATTATCCTTCAGCCTCTCTTAGATAAGGCCGAAGAACTTCATATGGCAAGTTCCTTCATTTCTTTAGCACTCTTTCTAATAGCCCAGCTATCCCAGCAAGACCTCCTAGATCTGGGGTCAACAGCTTTTTGCTGGAGCTGCGTACCCGCGTTGGCTGTAGTTGTTTCCCGGCTTGGCTGGTGTTTGCTTGCATTACTTGATAAAAAGATGATGGGTAGATCTCGGTCGAAGCAAATGATAAAAGGAACTTAGTAAAATAACCATGATACTTTTTTCTGTTCTTTCGAGCATTGCTTTAGTCTCTGGTGTTATGGTTATACGTGCCAAAAATCCAGTCCATTCCGTTTTATTTTTAATACTTGTCTTTCGCAATACTTCAGGTTTACCTGTTTTGTTAGGTCTCGACTTCTCCGCTATGATTTTTTTAGTTGTTCATGTCGGAGTTATCGCTGTTCCATCTTTATCTGTAGTTACGATGTTGAATATTAAAATAGCAGAAATTCACGAGAATGTATTGCGCTATTTACCTGTAGGTGGTATTATTGGACTTATTCCTTTGTTGGAAATCTCTTTCATCGTAGATAATGATTACATTCCAATATTACCAACAAAACTGACTACAACCTATCTAACATATACAGTTTATGCCGGAAAGATCTAAAGTTGGACTAATTTGGAAACATTAGGCAATTTACTTTATACCACCGTGCGATGTGAACATATTGATAGCAATATGGAGGAAGTTCCCATCAGGTAACGGTTTCGGCCTGACCTCACCCAAGCATGCCTTGACTGAAAAAGCAGGGTATGAAGTCTTGGGGACAAGTGTACCTCAAAAAGTGAGAGCTATGGTAAGCCGAAGAGGGGCAGCGTAAGCAAATGTATCCAAGCCTCGTGAAAAGTGACCAGGGCGGGCCACTGGGCTCGACTGTAGAGTTTGAGCGACTGTGAACGGATTAGCCCTTGATGGTTGGGCACGTCGAAAGCGCCCGAGTTCACCGGGGTAGAGTACAGTCCTAGAATTGGCATAGGTTTGGTGCTATGAATGGAACATGGTAAGCCCATATTTTTCTATCTAGAGGTGCGCTCGTAAGGGCACATAACGAAATGTGGGTAGAGGAAGCCCCAAGAAGCGAAGGCTGAGCTGTAATAGCTCAGATAGGGTCACGTGGCCTGCACCGAAAGGTGGCTGACTTAGGTAAAGTAACATTCACCCCAAATGGAGCGAAGCAAATCAGGGGGCAGTTCGGCTTTAGGTGTAAAGTTAACCCATGAAAGCGGCGCCCAACTACAACGTTCTGCCAAGAACATCTCGTGGTGGTCTGGAAGTCTGAAGAAAGGCCTACGGACTCCAACGCCAATTAGTCACTAGTCCCAGCGCACAGGCCCTCCTCCGGCCAGCGATTGTAGCGCGGACGCTATTGATTATGCTTGTGGTGGGCTTCGACCTGGAACCCCTGAAATGTAAATATCTGGTGCTAAGAATGTTTGCGAAGGCCCCCTGCCTGCGGACGCCAGGGGCATTTGAGAAGGAATTTGAGTTGTATGAAGGGAAACTTCTACGTACGGTTTTCTGGGGGGAAAGCCCTAAGGGCTTACCTATCCAAACTATTTTATTTTGTTCTTGTTTTCCAGTTTTATTTTATTGGTAGCCATGATTGGGGCTACAGTACTTACTATGCATAAGACTACTCGGGTCAAAAGACAGAATGTGTTCTGACAAAACGCTAGAGATTTTCAGAATACTATAAAAAAAATTAGAAAGATTTGAGGTGAACGATTTTCCTCTTATGAGGGGACAAAGTGGACAAGAAAGAAGATTATGTATTTCGGTGCCACGACGAGTATAATCAACCTTCGAACGAGGAGGCATCCGTTCTTTTGGACAGCAAGCAATAAGCACAGCAAATCAGGGGTCGAAAAAGGAAGTTGGGGGCGAAGCCCACCCTGTTGGCTTTACAAACACGCAGAGCGCAGAAAAGGCTTGACGTTTTCTGGGTTCTAGAGAAGAAGCTTGCTTCTTCTCTATTGCTTTTTCGGCAAACGAAGAGTCGAAAGAAGAAAAACGTGAAGCCTTTTCTTTTCTTTCATGGCCTTTAGACACTTTGTTCGGTTCGCGCAAGCGAACACAGAGTTTACAAGGAAAAAAAGAGATTTCTTTTTGTTCTATTTGCGAAGAACAAAAAGTCGAAGAGAGGATAAGGAAGGCTCTATTTGCGTAGCAAGTGGAGCCCTTGCGATTCCAAGCCAAGAAGAAGAAGAAGAGAGCCCATTGCAAACAAAGCAGGGAGCCTCATATGCTTGCTTCTTCTTGTTAGGCTAATCGAACCAAAAGAGGCCGTAAGACGAAAGAAGACGAAAAATCAGAAGCGTTGATTTTTTCTACCCTTTCTTCTCCGCCTCTTTCACCTGCAAAGCAAGGAAAGCGAGTAAACCGCTTTCCCTCGGAAAGCCCTAGCTTTCCGGGACTCAAGTCTCGCCCTTCTCTTCCCTGCTCTCGCAAACAGAAGAAGAGAAAACTTGTTTTCTTCTACGAGGAAAGCCCTCAACGAGCGAAGAGAATTTCTTCGAACCTTCGCTCGCCAAGGAATCTACAAGCGCGGCTCTCAGCCGCTGCGCTGCACACTTCTCTTCCACAAGCCTGATGATGGTCTTCGGTCTTTCATTTGCTTGCCTTTTGGAGGAAAGCATAATTGGTTTTCTTTTTTCAGGCTTTCATTTGCTTGCTTCTCGGTGGTTATTTTAATCTTCATAGAGCTAAGCTGAGTAAGGCAGAGAAAAGAAAAAGCAGAACAGGGTCAAAGATCTTCTCATACCTTGGTTTCTTCTGGGTTTATCCCTCGAGTTGGCTTGGAGAACAAAAGGTGTGTGTCAGATATTAAGATGAGCAGACGCCTCTTACTTGCTTTACGTTTTTTTCCTGGTCTTCGATTTGGTAGAAGGATGAACCCCGGGGCAAAGCCCGCGAAGCGCCCCAGCATAGCCGTTGGGGGGGGGAAGGACCTGCGTGCTGTAACTGCCCCACGGGCAGAACGAATGAAGGTGGCATGGCAGTTTGTTCTCTTATCTCGGTTACTGCATGGCCTTCGATGCCTTTCCCTCTTTTCTCCAAAATCCAAAGGGCATTGATGGCTACTTTTGCCTCTACCGCTAATAAAGGTTCGGCGCTTTTTATTCAGTAGCTCCTTCTTTCTTTAGTAGCTCAGCGTTTAACTTAAAGCGAGTGATGTTTAAGTGCGCTAAATCTAAATATATTGGTACAGGTTCTAGCTTTTCACTACAGCCTTGTCTGGAGCATCTTCGAGAGGAGACCTCACCTTCAGTTGAAAACCAATTTCTAAAACGCACATGGTCTAAACTAGGTCAGAGTTAGGCCTCATGTGGATAAACCTTATGGTTAAACGCAAGTCAATTGGGTTTTTTGACTCCTATCCATGTAATAAGCACGCCATGGTGTCAAGCTATCTAGCATGCTATGTGTGGATTTTTACTAAAAAAATACCTCATATATCTTCTTTTTGAGGTGCATAGCGTTCATCCCCGTCCATAGCACGCGGCGGAATAACCTAAAGCGGTTCAGGACCTCTTTTCCTAAAACGATTCGGGGCCTCTCTAGCAACTTAGTTAAACACTGAAAGCCAAGAAAACGCGAACTCCCATCCCAGGCTTGCTTTTTTTCTCACGGTCCCTGGGCTTTTCAGAAATGAGCCGGGTAGACCACAACCTGAGCCTAGAGTCTCTGCCAAGTTGGGAGCCGGCCGGGAACCGGTGCCTTCAGTGTCAAAGCCATCAGCCGCGGCGTCTTTCATTGTACATGAATCGAAAGGGAAACCATCAGTGTTTCTTATGCACTCATGGTATGAACTGAGTCTTCGAACAGTGATCGTGGCTATGTGGGATTTGGCCCAGGAAGATCATGATATTTGTTCCAGAATGCTGCCAATCTGGAGCAAGAGCCGTGTGCCTGGGGATCCTGCAAGCACAGTTCCGAAGAGCTTTTTGAAAGATTATAGGTGGGTCTAATTTAATGCAATGTTGTACATGAACGCCATGTATGTATGACTTGCTTTCATTAATCATCTCGCATCATTCTCGAAGTCTTCGCTTAACATCGAGGCGCCCCTTTCCTCTTTTTCCAAAGGGCTGACCTTCTTCTTTATCCATTATCCATGGGGTCGTTGATTTGAAGAACCCAGAGAGACCGCAGGTCGTCTTTGCACCTACTTTAGTCAGTCTTTGATCACCAACGCTGCGCTTCGCTTTTCAGGCACCATTAGCATCCAGGGTTCATAGAATAAAAGCAGTTTTCTTCCCTTGTAATTCGAGAAGTCTTTTAGCTAAAAACAAGTGAACGAGAAAATGCCTCAATTAGATAAATTTACGTATTTGACGCAATTTGTCTGGTTATGTCTCTTCTGTATGAGTTTCGATATTATTATATAATAGATGACCTAGTATTTTTACCTATTACTTCATAATGATACATCACTTGGAATAAAAAAGAAAAAGAGTCCTCTCAAAGAAAACAACTAGTTTCGCACTAAAATGTAGGTGCAAAATAGAGCCATTACGGTGTAAAACAAGATGTGGTTTTCAAAAAATGCTTCAACACCAATGTATCCTATATGTACTCAAGTGTAGAGCATCTAAGTAGTGTGATGAAGTGGTAAGAAGCTTAAGTGCTAATTGGCCATGAATATCTTATGTGTGTTTCTTGGAGGAGATTAGTTCATCACAAGTAATCAAAAAAACGCACTTGAAACATGAGTCCTTCTACTTCTCATACCCTTTCCTTAGCTGAACATTAACCGCTCTGTAAAAACTCTCTGACCTGCGCAGACAAATGAGCACTCTGATCGATATCAAAAACGATTTTAAAAACACAAATGATTGGAAAGTTCTAAGCGGGGCCGGGGCCCTCTTTTGATTCCAAGAGGCTTCGCTTCTTTTTAGGGAGCTTTAACCACCGCTTATTAGAAATAAAAATCAGGTGGGTTCGTTCTATATTCCAAGAATTCGTGTTACCTGTGGCGCCATATTTCAGGATGTTCTTCTATTTTACTAAGTATAGTAGGATAGTTCGAATTCGGCTATCCCAGAAAGGGAAAGCTCCAGCGCTTTCCAAAATCTACTGTTTGATTCTGATTCCAGAGCACTTATACAATCAGTTCTTTTTCGAAAAAAACTGATGGCTATGTGCTTCAGGCATCTCTGGCGATTGGCTCTCGTGGCAGACCACGGATTTTTATCTTCTATCAGTTGCTTGTCCCCCCTCGTCGGAGCTTTTCGGAGGGTACGCCGAAGCCTCCAGAGACCGGAAGACGTCACTTCCACAAAGGCCCGGCCGTGAGGGCCGGGACATCACAGGGGAGGGTGTTGTGAGGTTTCTCAACAAGCACCTTCACGAGGCGCTGGCTCTGCCAGAGGGGGAGTTGGGTCGACGACGCCCATGCTTGATAAACATCCACAGTTTGCTTATGTGCACCTCACTTTTCCCACTTTTGGAATTCTCACCAACGCCGACCTCACTTCGTGCGCATTGTGGTGAAGGGAAGGGAAAGCTGCTCGCTGGGCTTCGATGGGCTGTAGTAGTTATAGCCCGCCCTCCCTGGAGGGCTGCTTCGAAAAACGACGAAGCCAAAATAAAAAGAAAGCCAGAGCAGAGACGAGAAAAGGAGCGTCAATATGATGTCACGCAGTCGGAGGTGGATGGTAAATCTCTGATATGGAATAAGAGAGTTAGAATCGATTGGCGATGGAAGGACGCCGAAAATCATCAGCCTGAATGGATACCGCATCGTGATGAACCAGGGAAAGATGACTCAGACCAAGGGTGACCCCGTACCACAGAACAAGAACAAAGTCTAAAGAAAGAAGGCTCATGCACAAGTAGCTGAGGATAAATAGCAAACACAGCGCATTAGGAAATGTAGTGACGATGCTTAGAAGTTTCGGAAACAGGGCATAGAATAATTTCATCCAAAAACCATACGCACAACTACCACCTTTTTCTTATTAGCTAATAAGTCCCCCTTTAAAGCAGGGTAGATTCTTCCTAGACACACCTCCGGCGGGCATCTTTGCTTTTCGAAAAGAAGAGAGCTTGGGTTTTTTACTCTGGAAGTTCCTAGAGTCTCTCGTGGTTAGGGACTCGCCTCAACTCGGCTAAACCAGCCCTCAGTCAGGGCGCCAAGGCTGAAGCCGCTGTCGGAAACTACAGCTACAACCGAAAGCTACAGCTAAATCTAAGAATGAAGCTACAAGAGCCTAAGGGATATATACCCAAGACTGCCACCTAAGACTACGGTACTCCGGTTTAATAAAAGCTGGCCAGTTTTGCGAACCGTATTCGTGTTCTATAGAAAGTCAAGGCATACCAAAAAAAGTATTTACAAAACTTCGATTGACTACGGAAGAACTAAGCCAGAGAAACCACGCAAAGCTGAGAAAAGGTTTAAAAAAAAAGCCCAGGGAAGATTTAGCTAGCAATGGCTAGTAAGGGGCAAAGAATAAAGATTCCCATGAGGCAAGTAAAGAGAAGCTAAGCAAGGAAGACCTACTTAGGGCAAGAGAAGCATGCTCGGGGACCTATCTACTCTTATCTGGGAAAGAGCTGCTCTTGTTCTTGGCGCCCGCCGTTTGTCCTATCTATGGTAGACTTTTGTTGGCTGGCCCTTCGGTTTGGTAAGGGGCCCCTTAGAGGGGCTGAGATAGTGAAGAAAAACAAGAATATATCAAATGAAAAACACATGGCTATTTCCAATTGCTTTTCGTGATGCTGCCGAACCTTGGTAATTAGGATTTCAAGACGCAGCAACACTTATGATGTAAGGAATGTGTGACATGAGAACATTGATAGCAATATGGGGGAAGTTCCCATCGGGCCACGGTTCCGGCCTGACCCTACTCAAGCATGCCTTAACTGAAAAGACTGGGTATGGAGCCTTGAAAACAACCTACCTCAAAGGGAGAGGGTGAGCCGAGGAAGACAGCGTAAGCAAATGTGTATAAGCCTTGTAAATCATGACCAGAATAGGCCACCGGGCTCGAGTGGAGAGTTTGACAGACTGTGAACGGGTTAGCCTCTGTTGTTCCTTAGGCATGTTGAAAGCGCATAAGTTCACCGGGGTATAGCACAGTCCTAGAATCGGCATAAGTTTAGTGCTATGAATGGAACATGATAAGCCCATATCTTTCCATCTGGAGGTGAGCCCGTAAGGGCACATAACAAGATGTGGGTAAAGGAAGCCCCAAGAAGCGAAGGCCGAACTGTAATGGCACGGATAGGGTCACGTGACCTGCACCGAAAGGTGGCTGACTTAGGTAAAGTAATATTCACCACGATTCTACCAAAGCAAGTCTGAGGGCAGGTGTTTTGAGGCACAGAGTTGAATCGTAGAAGCAACGACGTCCAAAGAACAACAAAACAATGCAAAGAAACATGTAAAAACAAGAAAAAGGGGAGATATGGGGATTAAGCACACAGGCAAAAGAACCAATTGGAAAAAGTCTATGAATCGGTGGCATCCTGCCAAGAACATCTCGTGGTGGTTCAGAAGTCTGGAGACCGTCCAAGGGCCTACGGACTCCAACGCAGAAAAGGAACTAGCCCTTACGCACCATGGCCCCTAGCCGTAAGGCAGGTCACTACCAAGTCCGGCACGAGGATTCCAGGCGTGGTTGGTGTGATGGGAGTGTAGTTTGTGGGGAGTCACTATCTGGGAGTGAATCTGCACCACCCACATGAAACCTCGGCCCAGAGAGGGCAGCTTACCTACTACAACATCCAACCCTTGCTGGCTCCGGGCCAGCAGCAAGACGAGGTAATACCAAATTTGCGAATGAACCTAGAATGCCCTGCCTGCGGACGCGTCCGTTACAGAAGCATTTGAGAAAGAGCTTGAGTTGCATGAAGGCCGCAGGTTTTCACGTACAGTTCTCTAGGGGGGGAAAGCTCGCAAGGGCCTACCTATCCTCATCCAATTGACTTACATCATGATATTTTTTTCTTTCTACTTATTATTCTGATCTTTGCATCATGGATGTTGGTTCGCGCTTTATGGCATCTTCACTACAAAAGAAATCCAATTCCAGAAAGGATTGTTCATGGAACTACTACAGAGATTCCTCGGACTATTCTTTTTAGTATTATCCCGATGTTTATGTGCGACTGGTTAACTATCGGTATTTGTGCCAACCCAATTCACACACGGCAATCTCTGCCAGATGAATGGTGGTAATGGCTCAATCTCCTACATATTGCTTTAATTCGAGAGAATGCGATGGAGATTCCCTTAATTGCGGACTTCGGTGGGGAAAGCCCACAAAGCCAAGCCGCAATGCAAGAAGGAGAGATGCGAGAAGCTCACTGAAAGGGAGATCCCAAAGGTGTAAACCATCAAGGAAAGGGAAGGGTACGGGGAAGCCAGGATCTTCCACTCAGGGTAAGACCAGAGCTAGAGCAATAAACGCTAGCCAAACGCGATATGTTCTTTCCACAGAGGCTCCCAAGCCTCTTAAGGATCCGGATTCCACCACCGACGGGGATAGTGTTACCGAAGCTAAACCGGGCGCGGCCGAAGTGGCCCTACTTGCTAACACCCACGAGGTGCTGAAGGCTAACCGGTTGGAGAGGCCCTCTTTAAGACACTTGAATTCCTCCCTAAATTCAAGAGGTTCAACGGGGCTAGGAACGGTTGGTCTTAGGAAATGTAGCACACTTACTGCCTCGGAGCTTGACAGTAAGGTAATACCAAAACTAAGCCTATATACGAAGTTAATTCTAAAAACCACAACTGTGTAAATTACCGAAATTACAAATTGCTGGTGGACAAACAACTCTTTCTTGCGGGTAGCTTACGGTAGAATACGATCATATCCAGGAAATCTTCTTAACCCAGCCCAAGACAATATAACCATAAACGAAATCTCAGATAGACAAATAAAACTCTTTCTTAAAGAACTGGAATCAGGAAAGTTCCGATTTAGCCCGGAGAAAAAGAAAGAAGGATATTCCCAAAGCGAATGGGAAATCGCTACGCCTTCTAACCGTGATCCCACCAAGATAAAATCTTCTGTTAGAGGAAATGGAAATGATCCTAGAAGCTATTTACGAACCTACCCTAAGTTGTCACACAGATTTCACACAAGCAGGTCATGCCACACAGCTTTGCCACATCTACGGACCAACTTGCGACAACATGGGCTATAGAAGAGGGAGAAATGAATAGATGCTATGACTGCTTCGATTCATAGAAACAGGTGGAGATACTAAGTAAAAAAATTGGAGATCAAAGGTTTATTCAAGTAATTTGGGAAAGACTATGTGCGGCGGGATCTTGGGAGTTCAACCTACGGAAAATGGCGTGGTTAGACGCACGCAGGAAAACCACATATCCCCCATCCTGACCGAGATCTATCCCCGTCAACTAGACAAATAGGTAAAGGAAAAGGCGGAAACATTCAACCAAGGTGAAAGACGAATGAGAAATCCGAAAGGAGCTAAGCTAACAGACCGCAACGCTCGGAAAGGAGGCAGACTTTATTAGGCGGTGGAACGACTGGATAAGCAATGCAAAAAGCCCTCAGTCGTAGAAACTCGGATTTCCGACGTATGAAATACGTCCGCTACGCGAATGATTTCGTAGTGGAGATAACAGGAACAACAAAAGAAGTGCATGATTGGGGGGGGGGAAAACCTGGCTACATTCCTTAAAAAACAACTTGAATTAGAAATATAAACAGATAGGGCCAAAATCAGAAACTTCCTACCAGAGGAAGCAAACTTTTTAGGGGCCTAGGTCAGCTGCGAAGGGGAAAGAACACACCCTTTCGTGAGAAGGGATAATCAGAGAAGGCCCATAGGCAGGCCAGAGCTAGCAACCCAGATTATGCCACTCAAAGCCCCCATCAAGCTAATCGCAGCAAGACTGCATCAGCCAGGGATCACCTCCCCTGAGCAAAAGAAAACCCGGCCGGCACATAGCCTCAATCTCAAGCCATAGCCATTAAGCTGCGTACGAACATTTGCAAACAAGTATGGAATATCACCACGGCAACTAAACTGTAAATACGACCGAAATCAGGCGAGTGGAGTAAGAGTTAAAGTAAAGGCGGCAAATAGAGAGATATAGAATAGAACTAAGTAGCAAACGACTCTCGTGCGAGACGCACTGAGCAAGGCCATTAGCTGTAAAACTCTCCAACTACCTGCTATAGGGAGAAAGTGAACGAAAAAAGGAACGTACTCCCTAACCACCAGCAGCCCTTCGAAAAATCTAGATTTTTCTTTTGCCGAACGCTTGGCGCCTAGAGCCTCAGAGGATATCAACTCGGAACAGACGAATACTCGGGACGGCCGGAGCCAGACAGTGCCGCAAACCGAAGAGCGAATAAGAAGAAAAGGCTACTTTCCGCCACGAATATCCAGGAGACCTCCAGTTAGGGGACCATATCTAAGATACGTTGTCCGCGACGCCAACTGAAACGAAGAAAACCGAAAAACACCAAGAGGGTACAGCCTAGTAGCCAGAAAAAAGGACCCGGAAAGGCGGCCTTTTTTTCTATTGTTCCTTGGCTGCGCTTTTGAACGGGCTCCGCCTGCCCTTTTTGAATCGAATTTCCAAACAACCACCAGACACGATTTCCAAATCTGTCACACTATGCCTATGGTAAGAGTGCTGAGAGCTGCGGTGCAACTACTAGATCAGAGATGTCTGATGGAAGATGAACAATGCACCGGCCCCGTGGGCACTATGTTCGTAACCTGTCGAATATTAGGAACAAGGACTCCTATCAAGGTATCAGATCGCAATTAACCGTAGACGAATCCTGTAATGCAAATCTTACTACGAACAAGTGAAAGTCTATTGAAAAAAAAGTTTGCAGCGTTTGTAGACGTATTTGCGCTTGCTAGACAGTGAGAGAAAGAAGAGACACCACGAAGCAACGCTATCGTGCGAAACTTGTCAACTAAAAAAACTTCGAAGATGAGAAACGTTCGTGCAAGCCGTATGCGGTGAAAGTTGTACGTATGATTACGAGGGAGACTCATATCCATGGGTGGACTATAGATAGGTTCTTATTCTATTGCTATACTATTTTTTGCTTTATTATATTCAATGGACGAGGTAGTAGATCCAGCTGTTACTATCAAAGCTATTGGACATTAACGGTATTGGAGTGCGCCCCTTAACGAGGGTGATAGAAGTGCAACAAAATGCACCGGACTACTTCTATGGTTCGCAAAGCGTCTGGCTTACGGAATGAGAGACGAGGAAAGACCATTCTCGTCTGACGTCGAAAGACTCGAAGGACTAGAGCATGCCAGAAACGGGAAGTTAAGGTTAGACCTATATACTAAAAAGGCTCCCCTAGCTAAGAGGCCTATGGTTCCATTCTTGAAGTCGCTGGAGGTACACATTCCTCTTCTCGGTGTAGGCAATATACGAAAAATAGATGCTCAGTCTGCAATGTCCAATAACAGCGCTGGAGTAGTGAATCTATCAGCACCACAGCCAGTGGCATACGACTTCGGATCTAACAGGCCTGGCCCTGTCACCTTTCGGAATGGGGGATCCCCTAACGTTGGCAACAACCACGGTAGTTACGAAACTGCGGGAAAAAAAAGAACGAGGACAACCATGGACTGTTCCTTTGCCTTCTTCGGGGACGGAGGCCCCACAGTAGGTAACAGCAAGCACAAGTATTTAACCGAAGGGGACCAGCGCTTATGCTCCACCGGAGTCTCGGCCGCTTGCAAAGGACGTCGGGATTTTTCGGCGGAAACTCAAGGGTCACAGAGAATAGACCTACGGTGGAAATGTGAATATTCGAGTCTATTTGACCCAAAGATCTACAAAACCGCATATCACAGGATCAACTCCAACCCGGGTCACATGACTCCGGGAGTCGACGATTCTACTCTCGATGCTTTCTCCAAGCGCGTAATTCGTCTTATTATCGATTAAATGAGGGACAGATCCTTTTAGTTCAAACCGACCGGAAAAGAATTCCTTCCGAAAGCTAACGGGAAAATTCGTCCTCTTGGAATACCTCCTCTTATAGACAAGGTAGTACAAGAAGCGATCAGGATGCTCCTTGAGCCAGTGTTCGAACCAAGAATGGTTGATGAAAGCTACGGGTTCAGACCTGGAAGATCCGCACATTTGGCACTAAGAACTATCCGCCGCAAATGGACCGGTACTACTTGGCTGATTGAAGGGGATCTCAAGGGTTACTTCAACAATATAAACCATAAAATTTTGGCATCACTTCTCATGAGAAGAGTCAAAGACTAACAGATAATAGACTTGTACTGGAAACTGGTTTGGGCCGGATTCGTGAACAACGGAACGCGAGAACCCTACACTCTAACGCGTGTGCCGCCAGGCGGCATCTTGTCACCTCTATTATCCAATATCTACCTACATGAATTCGACGTCTGGATGAAAAACCTGGCAGCAAGTTTTGGTGCGCCTGGCAAGCTCCCAGGGCGAGACAAATACTTGCGGAGACTAAATCAAATGGCCAACCTAAGAGAGAGAGCTAAGGTTCAAAGAACTACCAATCGAGAATTGAAAGAGCAAATCCTCTGGCTGGAGAAGCGGAAGCGCCTTCGGCCTTCTACTGTCCATGTAGGCACCAAAATTGACTACGTACGATATGCAGATGATTGGGTAATAGGAGTGACCGGGCCGAAAAACTTGGCTGTCAAGATCAAAGATAACGTAAAGGAGTTCTTAACGAAGGAATTGAAACTGGAACTAAACAAAGAGAGAAGCAAGATCACCCACTTAGCCACAGAGAGAGGTAGGTTTCTTGGAACATTAATAAGTGCTAGGAACAATAAGTACGCAGAAAGCCTATGGCTACGGAATAAGCCAGGACATAAAGTCTGACCCGCTGACGGTAGGATCTTACTGGAAGCTCCTATAAACGAGCTCACGTCTAAACTTGTCAATCGGGGGTTTGCCTGCCATGTAAAAAGACCTCGAAGAATGAGCAAATGGATTTACCTGAAACCGAAGGAAATAATTCAGCGCTACAATGCGGTAATTGGAGGTCTCATGAACTACTATCTTTTCGTGGACAATAAAAACATGATGTGAAAAATCCTATGGATTCTCAGATTCTTGGCTGTCTCCACCCTATGTAGAAAATGGAGAATCTCTACTAAAGCTCTGTTTCGAAAACTGGGACCAACCCTGACAATTAGAAATGGAAAGAATAAAATGGTAGTTTATCTGGCTGTTCCTACGACTTTAACTAGCACCCCTTTTTACTTTGCACTTATTAAACAAAAAACCAGGGGATTGGATCTGCCGCGGTTAACTATGCAGTGAGGTCCCATACCTTCTTAGACGATCTGTATCTTGTGTGTGGAACCACCGAGAGGGTGGAAGGAAGCACCCTATGCGAGACATCTCAGGAAGGGGGGGCTTTGGTTTCACTAAGATCATGGCTCAATTAAACAGGAAGCTGATCCCTGTCCGTGGGGAATGCCACCTTAAAATTCACCGTGAGGAGTATGACAGTCCATCTCTGAAAGACTTAGGGAAGACTTAAATATTAGACTCCTCGAGTGTTTATAGGCGTGGAGAGCTGTTTGCGGGGAAACTTGCAAGTACAGTTTGGTGGGAGGCGGATGGACCCTTGGAAACAAAGACTGGCCGTCGACCCAACCTTATGAGGGGCGACCAGAAGTTGCCGAGTAAAATCCTTCCAGGTGCTGTTGAAGCCTACGGCAAAACGGACACGACTATTTGACATGAAGCACTCATGACCATGACCACAGCCTGTCGTGAAAGGGAATCACAGGGAGAGCGAAAAGCTACAAGCTAAAGCAAAACAAATGGATAGGCTAAAGCTGCGCTCTTAACGCACTTTCTTCTCTGGTTGCCCGGTTCCCAACCGTATTTACGGAATGCAGCTAAACGGGTTGATCGTGAATGCGAGGCGTGCGGTGGGATGTCCAACCAGCGGCGTTCAACCAGTAAGACATCACAGCGTCTTTTCTCGTGGTTTGTTGACTCATAGCGACCATAGCTAGGTGAAGAGAGAAGCAAAAGTTTATTATAAGACATAAAACGCTTGAAGCATAACTGCGCCTTCGTAACATCTCGGACAGAGATGAAAAATGCTCGGTAGAACCGGTGAACCATACATCTCAATGGATAAATGTTTGGGGCAGAGGGCTTGTAGTACCTGCCTAACCGAAAGCGACCCCGTGAGGCGGCGGCCGCAAGGCGTTGGTACACATTACTAACAGACGGGAAGGAGCTTAAATAAAGGGATAGACCAGCCTCTAAGCAGGGATATCGCATATTCGAAAAGTGTGGACGACTACGCTCTTTCTAACTAAAGAAAAGAGAACCTCGAAGTGGACGTACAGAATCCACACCCTTTGGAAAGGAAATTGAGACTGGAAGTTAAAAAATGGACTTTTTCATGAAGGATAGCGACCTGGGGATGGCCTAAGCTCGCGCTTAATCCAAGTTCGAGGAGAAAGGAAGCGTTGGAGGAAAGACAGCACTTTGACAAGATCACAGAACCTATGATATTTGCTTGCTGAAGCCCACGGCTTTCTTCGGCCCCACTAGACTCTAGGCCAAAGGCCCCCTAGGCATCATTCCCTTCCAAGACGACTCATTACTGTAAGAGGTGAGCTTATGTGCACTCCGGTGCATGAAGCCCGGTCCTTTACATGCTCGCATGGATTCTGCCGATCCCCTGTCTACGCCGGGACTTCAAAAGTACAAAAACCCTCATTATATCGATAGTTTTTGCTAAATTCATTGCCGCCATAAAGGAAGAAGGCATGAAGGTGCTTTACTAATTGATTTGCTGCGCCCTGGTACGACAGGGTTTTCGTAGACAAAGGACTTATGCCGGGTACACCTTGTAGAGTCCGTAGTCCTGGCACCTGCGGCTTGGGAGAACTTGGTTCTGCGACTTCAGTGAATAGTGGACAGAGGCGCATAGCGAGGCTGAAAGTTATGCACTTCAGAGGAAGATAAAATGTGCCGGACGACGCTCTCCTTGGAGTTGGAGGACCTATGTAACTTGCCAAAAAAAGAACGCTCCTCATATCTTTTTTTTAGCGGTCTCTGACTAAGTGGGCTTTGGCTCCCTCCCGAAGTATGGAAAGAGAGAAAGCTTCAGAAAAAGAGGTAGAAAGAGGCCCGGCTTTTGAAAACACGGTTTAAGCTTCGTCTTAACTTAGAGCAAAAAGGAAAGGAATCGGCCTGACCACTAGAGCAAAAAGAGCACTAAAGCAAGCTTTTGCTCAGATACCTTATTCGTAGACCGCAAGACAACTATCAAGACCGACTACCCTGCTTCTATCTCTTTCTTCGCACTGGCCAGAAGTGAATATGCCTAGGGTGGCTCGGAAAAGAGATTCTGTGAGAAATCTGCTTGCTCTTTGGCCTAATCTCCACTTTTTCCAGGACAGGACCCCCCCCCTTCGGTGTCATGTATATCCCCGATTTGACGTGGTCTGAACAACTACTATCTAAGTTTCTTTGGCTGACTCTAAACGAAAGTGCGTATGTAGGTGTTCTTAAGCAACTCACTGGCTATGTTATTTGCAGCTAAATTCCAACCTAGTACTTGCGTTCTCCCTGGTTATAGCTAAGAGTTTCGTCGTTGGGATTATTGACGAGGGCTGGGAAGCTTGGAAAACTATCCGTGGAAGAACAGCCTGTGTATGTGCTGCATGTAAAAAAATTGGGCATCAGGTGCGCAAGCTGGCCGACTTCAAAGATCTGGAGATGCTCATGATATCTGCTTAACGAAAGCAGATAATGTAGAATTTTTGGAAAGAAAGGAATCTAAAGGCCGCAAGTCTATATCCTCAGGCAATTCGAATTGGTGAGTCGTGTGATGGGTGACCATCTCGCATGGTTTGGAGAGAGCTTTATTAGCATAGTAAGCTGAACAGCTACCGCAAAGTGGTACGGGTTACTAATGTGAATTTTCTACCCTATTATTCAGACTATAACAGTTCCGATGAAGAGTCACTAACTTTTGACAGTTATATGATTACGGAGGATGAGTTAGAATTAGGTTCATTATGTTCATTAGAAGTAGACCATAGAGTGATTGTATCAGCAAAAACTCATCTACGTCTGATTATAACATCTGCTGATGTACCTCATAGTTGGGTTGTAGTGCGAGGCTCTACGTTATCTGTCCGAAAAGATACCGGAGCCCTTGGTATTGATAAACCCCTTTCAGCACGTTGTGCGATGACCTATAAGTAAGGAGGTAAGTGCTTGCGAAAGTGTAGGAGAACAAAAACCATTCACGGCGCCCTTCAACCAACGAGGCGTACTTCGTCACAGAGGTCTGGCCCGGTCAGTCAGAGGTTACGCGAGTAGATCTAGGTACAGGGACGAAAGGGGGGCTCCTAACCAATGAACTATCTGACCAGGCGGCGGATTATTATTCTACATGGCCGCTTAATTGTCGTGGGGACACAGGCGCAAGCGTGCGGATTGGCCACGATGGCCGCGAGGACTTAGGAGCCTGGGCTCCTAAGTTCGGATAACACTCGCAAACCCCGGATAAGGCCGGAGCGGATATTGAGTGTAGCAAAATCAACATGGATGGCTCCAGCCACGAGACTGGGAAATCCTTCAAACTCAAAAAGAACCGAGATGGAAAATACATTAAGCTGATCAAAATCGTGTCGAACCCAGAGGTTTTGGCCGCGGCGTACAGAAAGGTGAAATCCGAACCACCGGTTAACTTGGGTGGAGACCCCAGTAAGACCTTGGATGGAAGGGGAGAGAGGGTAAACCCTTGACTTTGAAAGGCGCAGGGCTAAAAAAAGGCTTGACGTTTTCTGAGTTCAATAGAAACAGGATCTATGCTTCTTTGCACTGCTTGAAATCAGGCGACTACCAGTTCAAGCCGTCCAGACGCGTCGCTGCGCACCATGGTTCGCTCGCCAACCAAGTGGGAGATAAGAAGCGCTTAGCTTATGGTCGATTACACCCGCCTTAGCCCACCAAGCAGGACTTCTGCCCCCCGAGCCAAACAAGCCGGCGGGCTTTTTTAGACCTAACGCACATAGCAAGCTTCAAAAAAAGAAAAAAAGCGCGGCTGCCGCACTTTGGCTATGCGTTCTTTCTTGTGAAAGAGGTTTAACTCCTCATTTGCTCTGGAGGTTGACCTGTGCGAGACAAAGTAGTTCCAGAGGCCATGAGGATGGTCCTTAAAGACATCTAGAAACCAGTCCTGTTGGACGTTTCGCACCATTTCAAACCACCGGAGCTGTCACACTGTCAGAGATATCCGCCGGTATTCTTGGAACAGAAGAACCTGGCTACTCAAATTCGATCTCAGATTAGCAGCCATAAATACGATTGAGATCGCTTTGTAGAGCTCTGAAAAAAGGAAAGAAAGGACCGGATATTCCTGGACTACCTTATGAATAGGCTCTTTAATGTAATGCCGGGATCGTGGGTAAGGGTGACCCCTGCAGGGAAAGGTCCCATAAGTAAGTGTAATCTCCCCAATCCTATGTAACATACACTTACACAAACTGAACCTGATAGTCCAGGGAATTCAGAAACAATTCGATACTGGAGCGAAACTCCGTCCAGATAAGCGATTGTACAGGATAGAAACGTACATCCCGAAAAGATGTCCTCTGATCTTGCCAAAGTAGCTGAATTACTCACACCTAAGGGACGGGTGGCAAGGGCTCGCGCTCCCCCTTTAGACAAAACGATACAAACTTTATCTGAGGAAAATACATTAGGTACGCAGACAACTTTATTTGATTTTGGAAATTGCCGAGTGGATTTGTCGTGAAAATCCGAGACCAAATAGTGGAATTCCTGAAAACAGACCTAGAGTTGGAGGTAGGACTAGCAGGGGCAGAGCATATGACACCAGGGGAGTGGACTTCTCGGGGAAGGTGTGCATAGGTTCTATGAAAAACAGGCCAGGCCTTTGAGTCGGTCGAAGGAGATAGAGAAACATCGCAAAGTGAAAAGCCGCTTCGATTTTTTGCTCGACAACGCCAACTCAAGGTTGACCGCTTTGCGAAAGACTCGGCGCTGAAGATTGTTTCCTGCGCCGTTAAGAGGGCGGCCAAAAAGCCCGAGTGGAAACAGCCTAACGACGAAGTAAGGCAGCCCAGGCGTTCTTCAAAAGACAAGTTCGAAAGAGGGACACAAAAAAATAAAACGCGCAGCGCTTCGGGCGTAGAAAAGCAGTTCCTGAAATCTGTAGCCTGGGCGGCGATATTCCAGCTTCTGCCCTTAAAGCTCACCGCCAGCTTGACACCACGAGACAGGAGTGGACAGAGCAGAGCGTCTCCTGTAGCATCTAGGCATATCAAACTAAATGGCGCACATGAAGGCGCTCATAGGCGAGGGGATGACCCAAAGACTAGTCCCAAGGCCACAGATTTAGGAAAAGCTCACCAAGAGAGACCTTATTTCGAACATGAAAAAGAGAGCGGCAGCAGTAGAGTGGGAGGGTTACTAAATCTCCCGGACCAGGAGATCGTGGCGTGATACCATTCCGTAGCCCGTCGGCTTCAGAACTACTACTGATGCTGCCAGGATCTCTTTGTCGTTGGGTTGTCAACTCTCAAATTCATGGGTCCTTTCACACTTGCTGCCAAACACAAAACCTCATGTCACCAAATTATCCACGAGTACACTAGGAATCTAGTGACCAGGGCAGGGGATGTACAAGTGTGCTTCATATCCAGAGCAGAAAGAGCCATGGGCCGGAGACCCGCTGTGGCCTTACCTCACCTTTCTTCACCAATCTAGACCAGAGATGGCTTTCACTATCTGATAACGAAGGCAAGTGCGCCATGAGGCCGAAGGTCTAACGGAGATCTCGAGGCCGAGGGCCGAAACTGAAGCGTCACCCGGACCACAGGGGGGGGGCAGCAGGCCTACAGCTCTCCGAAAAGGGGCAGCGGCCCCCCCACCATGGACGCCATGGCGCTCAACGCCCCGTTTTGACTTCTCTGGGCCTTGCAGCCTTAACCAAAAACAAACATCATGTTATGCTACACAGGGGCAAGCTACCAGCGCTTGACCCATCGTAATGTATTCCTAAAAACTTAAAAAGAGCAAAAAAAAGGCGTTGAGGGCGAAGCCCTCGATGCGGCGAGGTTTTTTTCTCTCGCTCCCCTCTCACTTTTGGTTTTCTTTTTGGCGGTGAACCGTATGACGGGAGACTGTCACGTATGGTTCGGAGGGCGGGGTTATTTCCCGACCCCTATCCTTCTTTAGGTGTAAAATGCGATGCTGTATTTGGTTGTTCAAATCAGACTTCCATTTTTATTAAACGAAAAGGAGTTTACTATGGTCAATGCAGTGAACTTTGTGGAACCAATCATGCGTTTATGCGTGCGCCCGAATACATAGGCCGATTGCTGAGCTGACTCTGGCTCAGTCGCACCTTCTCGAACAGGGCTCTACCTGGGTGCGAGCTGCCCAAGGAGCTATCTTAGCAATATTTTGGCTACAGCCATAGGGAAAAGCCGAGGATCGATGGGCCTGCCCCCATTAGGGCTTCCCGGTGAAGCAGAGGATACGGTTAGGATAACGAGCTTGAAACGCGGAGCCCGTCCAAAGCTGGACTGAAGTCCCAAGCAGGATATAGCGGCGAACGCGTGGTTAGTAGGCCCATAGCGCTGAACCTGCAGTTGATGGCATTAGCCTCTGCGGCACTCGAGTAACCACAGGGCACTCCATACAGAGCAAGTCTGAGAGATCAGACGCCCGCGCAAGAACCTAAATTCTCACTAAGAGGTAAAAACAAAGTCGGACCTATGGAAGTCGGGGCCAACTATCCCCATGACCTTGTCCTTGGGGAGTTCAGAGGCCTCATAGTAGCACGGACCCTTTTGAGGTCATGCCAAGGAGGCCAGTCCAAGATTGTACTGTTCCTTTACCAAGACAACGGGCGCTCCCAGCGAATTTGTACGCCATTCTACGCGCAAGCTAGACTAGACAGACATGCCCGTCTCTCGGCAGCAGAACAGGTAAAAATCTGCAAAGCCAGAGACGGCATCAACTTTTTAGGCGCTCACTGCGAAAAACGCAGCCGTGGTAGTCCACAATTACGGGTGCACCAAAGGCGCGCCCAGTCCGATCAAAACAAGGCTAAATGGCACCCTGTGCCCTGCGGCCTCAAGCTTCAAGAAGCTGGATTCGCCGCTCGCTGGCGGAACCTGGTAGGACTTCGGCTTATTACCACGTAGGACCACGCAGACATACTAAGGTTCTATGATCGAAACATGGTCTTGTGAACATCTATTCCTTTGCATTGAACTGCAACTCACTACTGAACATCACCTATCTCTTGAAAAGGTCACCTTCGGCCTGGCTCTCAGAAGTGGCGGACCGTTACAGCTGGAGATTAGCCTGCCCGAGGATAAAGCTTGAGCTATATATATGACCCAAGGAGCCCGCTATAAACGTGTTTAAGCCTGAGCCACTAGCCCTAGCAAAGAAGATCGTAGACCTAAGCTGGCCAAGGCAACTTGCTCTGTTTTTTGCCCCGAGTGTGCACCATCTGTGGACCTTCTTAGGTAGAGATGCACCATCTGAGAGAGGTGAAAGACGTGGGAGCTAAGATTCGCACAGGGATGCCACCCATCTATTATGCTGGGGGCTTTCAGGCGTAAGCAGATACCCTTGTGCAGACTACACTTGTTTTTGGCCTTTCACCACAGTAACCTTACGGCCACCGATATGAAGATACTTTCAGCTTACACTATTGTGGAGAAGGTAAGGCCCAAAGTCGATATCTAGGAAGGCGAGCCGTACGAGTTGAAAGGCTTCCATACGGTTCTGAGGGCAGGCCCGCAAGGATACCTACAGCCTGACCCCTATCTATTGTCGTAGAAGCTGTTTCTTTGGATGATTATGTTTCTCGGGTATCTAATGAATTAGACTAAAAAGCAAACACAGGACCAATTATGAGTGTCTCTTAAAAGCATCCTTATCATTTAGTAGATCCAAGTTCATGGCTAATTTTGGGTTCATTGGGAGCTTTGGCAAGCACCATCGGTGGTGTTATGTACATGTGTGCGAGGTCGAGATATTCATTGGGTTGCTACGGCTGGAAAGCCGTGCGCAGAGACCTGTCTACGGACGCGCCTAAACTGCGCCTCCCATGCCCTAACTCCACGGAAAGGAGAGAGGCATCTACGCTAGGAGGCCCAGTAACATGCCGGATGAAGTGTATGCTAACGAACTTCAACAAAGGCAGCCCTTTACATAAGGGTGGGAGCCCGGTCCTCGAGGGCCGCGAGTCCCAGAGTGTAGCGCCACGTTGCCTGAGTATCTCTAGTGCATGAGAGGGAAAAGCTAGGGTCCCCAACGTGGGCCAAGGTCAAGCTCCACCGGTGAATGAGCAGATCGCTTTACCATCCGGTCAAGCCCTGGAGGCACTTACTCCGGAGTGGACCTCCTCAGAGAGCCCACTGTCCAACGGCCCAAGGATAACCACCCCAAGGACTCGCCTCAGGAACGAGGCCGATCCAGAGATGGGCAGAACTGAAGAAAGGGTTCGACACCTGTTACCCGAGGACAACGGACCCGAACGCGACCCTAACCTTCAGGATAGCCCTCCCTGTCCTACTCTTGAGCACACCGATGCTAGCGAAAGCTGTGCGGGGAGGCTTAGGAAAATATCCCCAGAAAGAGACGGAAAATTTCGGAGACTGATCATCCTAGCCCACCGGGACACCTCTTTAGTTCAAGTTAATTTAGCTGCGTACAAAAGTATAATATCCTTTCTACCCCAGAGGGCAAGGAATAAGGCCAGACCCTTTGGGGGGAAGAGTGGGCCTTCATCCCCTCGAGGGCCTCGCCTCGTCCCGGTTCGACCAGGCCGCAGCCCGACTACAAGCGGGCACCTCTCAGTAGACTGATGTTTGGAGATACCTAAACCAGGTAAGGCCGACGGGCTCCGACCACTGACTGTAGCTTCGCTCTTGATTCATAAAGTCCACAACTTCGCCTTCGAGACGAAATAGTGCAAGAAGCAGCCATCCTATAGTCCTGGAAAGGATGAGCCTACCTTCGACTTGTCGCAAGGCTTCCGCTCGAACGGATCCTGCCACACTGCATGAAGGAAGATCAAGTACGAATGAAGGCAGCCGCCGCCTCCTTGGTTTTTCGAATTCGACGTGCGCAAGTGCTTTGACACCATCCATCAAAACAAGCTCCTAGGCATACTGAAAAAGAAGATCCAAGACCAACGGCTCTTCGACAACCTACGTCAAATGTTCCATACCAAGGTACTAGGCCTAGGGACCCCCCAGCTGGCGGGCGGGGTCCCGCGCGCGGGAAGGCCTATCTCCCCTTTCTGCCACGTTTGGCACCCGTTAGACGTCAAGGTGGAACGCATCATAGCAGAGCACAGCTCTACCAAGAGCAACCAGCGAACCCAACCAAATTAGACCCAAAGACTCAAAGCATTATTCGCCATGGCAGCACCGTCGCCTTTTGGCTAATGGCAGGAATGCTTTACAGAGGGGGAAAGGTGTCTAAAGCTAGCCAGTAAGCTTACCACGGTAGACTACCGCGCGCGACCCCCACTTTGCTTTGCCCAGGTCCATTACGCACGCTATGCCGAGAACTTCTTCATGGGTATATCTGGGCCAAAATCCTTGGCAAAGAAGCTGGGTCACTTCCTTAAAAGCAACCTACACTTCAGAGTAAACCCGAACAAGACGAGGCCGCAGCACTTAACGTCGTCCACGGACATCCCTTGAGCGTATTCCTACGCGCACTGCGTAGCCAGAAGCTGGATCAAAGCCCCAAAAACCACTCAGGTCCTACAGAAGCTGCGATCGCAGTCTACCTGGCAACAGAGCTGCGCACCCGAGGGCTCTGGATAGTCCGTTGGACCTCAGGCTTTAAGCGGGCGTCCAAACAGCTAGGCAGCGAGGCGGCCATAACCATGGTCAAGAGTCAGAGCCGGAACACCTCACTAGAGCTCATGGCTTTTCTCCAAGCAGCAGAGTTTGGAAAGCGCACTACACCAACCATTTCTTAGACGTCCAGTTCTAGAACGCTCTAGAAGTAAGAGTGATCCCACCCGCCTCAACAGCAGCCAAGGAGACTCTTCGAAACTAGACGCCCTCCCCCCAGCCATCTCAACAAGGATGCGCTGAGAGGCAAGCCGGCTCCTGAGCAGAGCCGGGGCCCCACGACGTCGATGGGACCACTTAAGAGGCAACGCAGCTGGATCCAGGTTACAGCTTCCTCGGAGCCTCTCTAAGATAGGCTGCGCCTGCAAGGCAGCTTATGCAAACGAAACCACCAGCGATGACCGCCTTACTGAGCCAAGAAGACCACGTCATTGTGGATTGCTTCCACAGCATAGCCCAAAACTTAAACTACTACCAATGCCGTGACAACCTGCACGCAGAAGATCATCGACTACCACGTTCGATAGTCGGCGATCTTTACCTTAACCCACAAACATAAGTGCAACGCCAAAAGGATACTCGACTTATACACAAGGGATCTCTCCAATTCAGCACAGGCAAGACCATGGTTCAGTACCTAACCGCTCTCGACCTAAGCGTAGGCCAAGAGTTTGTCATATCTGCTCTAATTTCTATCACGGTAAAGGATGGATCGTCTATTTCTGAACCCGAGTAAGAGCAAATGGCTCCTGGACGGATGTGCCGTCCTGGGAGGCACGGGTACAAACATAGAAAGGCATTATATGCGCTAACTTTTTCTTTGCAGGACAAAAGAAAACGGCGTCGTCACAGGGGTATCGAAGACAGGCAAACAAAGAAGTGGGAGGGAGAAGGCTGAGAGAAAAAAGGGAATCCGGTCTGCCTTGGGGCGGAAACAGTAGCCCTTGCAGGCGGCTGGCTCCATCACGATCTGTGACATAGGGGCCACATAGATGTGGAAAATTTCGTAACCATTGGATGGGGCGGGATAATTAGGAGAGGGGAGTTGTATGATGGGAGACTATTACGTATGGTTCTGTGAGAGGGGGCCAGGACGGCAATGGCCCGGTCTCCCTACTCTCTATTCTTTTACGGGAGGTGGAACACTTCTTAGTTTAGGCTTAGGAATGATCCTATATACCATGTTTGTATGGTGGCGTGACGTCACATGTGAATTTACTTACGAAGGACATCATACATTTGTGGTCCAATTAGGACTTCGTTATGGTATGATTTTGTTTATCGTGTTTGAAGTCATGTTTTCCCTAGCTTTTTTTCGGGCTTCCTTTCACTCTTCTTCGGCACCCACGGTAGAAATTGGAGCTATTTGGCCTCCTAAGGGAATTGATGTGTTAGATCCTTGGGGAATTCCTTTTCCAAATACACTTATTTTACTTTTATTGGGAGCCGCCATAACTTGGGCTCATCATGCTATATTAGCGGGATTGAAAGAAGAAGCTGTTTACGCTTTAGTAGCTACTGTTTCGCTGGCTTTAGTTCCTACCGGGCTTTAAGGAATGGAACATGTAGAAGCACCTTTCACAATTTCCGATGGTATTTATGGTTTTACTCTTCTTTCAGCTACAGGTTTTCATGGTTTTCATGTTATTGTGGGTACCATTTTTCTAATAATACGTGGTATTCGTTAATACCTGGGTCATTTCACTGAAAAGCATCACTTTGGCTTTGAAGCAGCTGCTCGGTACCGGCATTCCGTTGATGTGGTTTGGTTATTCCCGTTTCTATCCATCTATTGGTGGGGAGGTAATTAAAAAAAGGGCGTAGATTCGTACGGCAAGACGACTCTCGATTCTTAAATAACTTATATTTCCTACAGTTAACAATTATTTGATAGACTATCTAACTCTAAGCAATTTAAGTTATTGGTGGGGTTTTGGTTTGTCGGCTGGTATTCGTTTGGTTATTTAGATAATTACAGGTGTTTCCCCAGCTATGTATCATACACTTCATGTGGATCTAGCTTTCCTAAGTGTAGAACACATAATGAGAGATGTTAAAGGAGGCTGGTTGCTTTGTTACATGTATGCTAATGGTGCAAGTATGTTCTTTATTGTGGTTTATCTTCATATTTTTCGTGGTTCATACCATGGAAGTTATGCGAGTCCTAGGGAATTAGTTTGGTGTCTCGGAGTGGTCATTTCATTATCAATGATTATAACAGCTTCTACAGGATACGTATCATTTCGGGGTCGGATTATTGGCCCCTCCTTCTACTAATAGGAGAATAAAAACCCCACTAAATGCGGGAAACTCTTCATTACTAAGGTACTTCTCCCCACGGAAGACACGAAGAGGACGGCCGCCGAAGGCCGTCTCTCCATCGTGCTGTCTCGCGTGGGTGTCAATTCTAAGTAAAAATCCTTAGGATGCAACCATAGACAATCCGCAGGAAAGCTCTCGCTACACAGGCTCCTTCGGCCTCGAGGGAAGCAGCATAGAGAGTTCCTTAGAGACTACACGTGGGGTGCTTAGTCTGTCATTGACCTTCAGCTAGGTAAATATATAGTCTCACTTTTCTTCAAAGAATCATGTCTATCTTGAGGTCGCAGGGCAATTTAGCGTCCCAATCCAGATTCCTTTCCTTTGGCCTGGGAGATAATATCCTTGAGGCTAACGCTCTATGATATATAGAAGAGATCCAATAGGACCTGAGTCGGCGCGTTAAAGGCTACGAAGCAGCTTTCCGTGACAATTTTTTCACTATAACCAGTGACTAGATAAAGGCCAGGGGGCCTTGGATTTCCGAAGGATGGAGTCTTACGGTCTATTTAAGCCATATAGGCCGCTTTCCTTTCTAAGCTTTCTAACCTTCTGCCAGAACAACAAATCCGGGCCAAGGGTTATAGGTATCTTTGGGTGATGTTTTAGCTGAATGAGAAGTGAACACTAGAATAGATTTCAAGCAGCCCATCAAACATGGCCTTCGGCCTTGACTGGGTTTACTCTCGCCTTTTGTTCTGGGGATAAATCTCTCTTAGGGTGCCCACACCCGAACTGACGAGTGATGATAAGGATTAGTATTTAAGATTTCGAAGCTTCGCTCTCAGCAACTTCGGATGGACTTCACCAAAAGTTTTCTTCTGAGGGAGTCAAGGTAGTTCCTAAGAACATGGTTGAGTATTCGACTTTTGGAGCATTAGTGTATGGGCTTATAGCATGGGGCCGAGCAGGCTCCGGCTTCCCCATTCATAAAATAGTCTTACTCAGTCTGAAGGAGAATTACTGATAAATGTACTGCAAAAAAAACGAAGTTTCAGGGCTAATAAATATTAGGCCGTAGGCTCCAAAGGGCTGATATCTATATCCCAGTCAAAAGTGGTAAAGTGAAAACACAAGCGGAACCTTCCATTCATGGGTGTTTAGTTAAGGCGTAGAAAAGACATGGTCTGTAGAAATGAAGGCAAATGAGCTCTCGGGGAGCAACGGTAATTATGAGCTCAGCTAGCGTCATATTTGTAGTAGGAGACACTATAGTAACTTGGCTTTGGGGTGGCTTTTCCGTAGACAATGCTACCTTAAATTGTTTTTTTAGCCTTCATTACTTACTTCCCTTTATCATTGCAGGTGTTAGTATTCTTTATCTAGCTGCATCATATTAATATGGTTCCAATAATCCATTGGGGATCAATTTTTCCGTAGATAAAATAGCTCCTCATCTCTATTTTTACGTAAAAGATCTAGTGGGTCGGGTAGCATTTGCCATCTTTTTTCCTATTTTCGTCTTTTATGCACCTAATGTCTTGGGGCATCCCGACAACTATATACCCGGTGCGGGTAGCGATTCTCGTGACACCCTTAAGGAACCGGAAGAGCATATCAATGTTACACTGCGCAACACGATATGGAAGCACTCCGAAGGGAACTCCCCGGCTGGTAAAATGCGGGCCAAGTCATGTATAGAGACAAAGTATTCTCTCGAGAGTAGGTACTGCGGGGTGCCAAAAAGGACACCAGAAGATACGAGGCACACAGTCTGTGCACCAAGGCTCAGAATCCAGACGGAAGTTAAGTGGGGGGTCGGAGAAACCTACACGAGGAGTACTACAGAACGATTTTTTTGCAGTAGCCCAGGGGAACTCTGAAAAGTGAAAGGAGAAACCTTCCACGATAATGGAGCGGTCAACTAAAGAAAAAAGAATAGCAACGGCATCAGCTGAGAAAGACTATTATCCTGTATCAACAACGACGGAATAATAACCAACATCTTCGACATAATAACCTCAAAAGAAAACCTGGTACAAGCATACTGGGAAATCAGGAGCGAACCAGGAAACCTCACACCTGGCACGGACGAAGAAAGGGAGACCTTAGACGGCATCAGAGAGAAATGGTTCCAGGAAGCGAGCCTGGCTCTCTAGGAAGGACGCTACGCTTACAGAGCAACCGAAAAAATCGGGATAGGCAGAGAATCCAACAGGACGCGCCCTCTCACCAGAACATCTCCCAAGGATAAAATCATAGAACAAGCCTTCAGAAGGATAATCGAGCCCTTCTACGAGGGGTCATATAAGTGGGTGGAAATCCCGGAACAGGAGTACCAAACAGCGAAAGAACAGTTCAGTTACAGGCTCAAGGCGGGGCGGGACATGGAAGACAAGTCCAAAGCTGACTACAAAAGTCTTTCGTCTAAATATTACGAAAAAGTTTGGGAAATACCAAAAATCTTCAGCGAGAGAAGCCACGGATTCCGCCCCAACAGAGGCGTCCATAGCGCCATAAGGGAGATCAGCACATGGCAGGAAGTCAACTGGATCCTGAATTACGACATCAAGAAGGCATACGACTCTCTCCACAAAAAAAAACTAACCAAAATGATACGACAAAGAATAGCCGACCGCCGAGTAACAGACGAACCAAACAAAATGTTCCAATGTCAAATAATAGGAGGCGAAATAGGGGGGATGAGTAACGAAAAGAGCGTAGCACCCCCGGGCAGTATCTTGTCCCCGCTACTCCTCAATATATATATGACAGAATTGGATAACTTCGTGAAGAACCTAAAAACAAAGTTTGACCTAGGTCCATTAAGTACTGTAACGAAAAGAGAGTGCGACAGGATGAGAAACACCTACGGAACCAAATCAACTTTCGGGAAAAAACATGGAGCTCCACTGGCCTGCGAAAAGGGGAGGGAGGCCTTGATGGAATACTACAAGCAACACAGCTCAGCCTACAACCAGAAAACTTACCGCCGACTCAGATACATCCGGTACGCCGATGACTTCATCATCGGGATCGGAGGTAGCAAAGCGGACGCGAAAGAAGTCCAGAAGCAAATCAACGATTTCATCAAGGGCAACCTACATCTGGAAGTGGAAAAGGATAAGCTAACCCATCTGACCAGCGACATCATCGAGTTTCTGGGATTCGTCACTAGGAAACCGGACTAGGCTATGAGCAAGAAGCTTAGATCATATCCCAAGATTATAGAAAAGTACTGACGGAACAAGAACTGAGTGCTGGCAAGACTTCACTGGGAGACCAGCAAGTTCGATCGGTTCGCTGAAAAGCTGGCCCGAAACAAAGTCGGGAAGAAAATCGAAGCGCTTTTAACCGACTGGGGATACCGCTGGCGAAAGAAGGAAAACATTTCCAAGGGAGCCGAGATTATCGCCGAGGAGCTATTCCTGAAAAAGGCTGGAGAGATCCTCGAGTAGATGAGATCAGAACACCAAAACAAGACGGCGTCCCTCCAAGCGGAAGCGCGCGCCTTAGCAGAATCTAGGAAAAGACTCATATTGCCGAAAGCCAAGGATACTAAAAACGGAAGGCAGCATATAGACCAGAGAGAGCTAGGGTACGACTTACGAAAGTGGATAGAAGCTATTCGGACCAGCCTGGTAGAGGGATGGAAAGACCTCGGATCTCTTGTTCTCTCTGAAATACCAGAATCCAGAAAAAGCTTCTTAGAAGCAGTGGGTAAAGAGTATAAGGGTTTGGCACATCACGAGAAGGCACACACCCTAGCCGTAAAGGCTACGGCATGGAAGAGCAGACTGAGAAAAAACACCACAGAAGAAGAGAGGGTCAAGTATGCAGCTATGGTAGCAATACTCCCCATAAGGAATAACATCTTGATCGAAGCAAACATCAAAGAAATTATGCACCGATTGAAGGACGTCAATATAGTGTACAAAAAGTCCAATGAACTGAAACCGGCGGACCAGCTGATAACGGTACACGCCATAGACATTATAAACTGGTACGGTTATAAGGCCAGGGGCATACTAAACTTCTACTGATGCGCCAGAAACTTTCACCTAGTGAAAAACATCGTCGATTATCAAATGTGAATGAGCCTGATGTATACAATAGCTAAGAAGGAAGCTAGTTCGATAAGCAAGATCAGTTCCAAATATGGGAAGGACGTAACAGTAACCGACGGGAAAGGCAAGCCCCTGGTTAAATTCATATCTAAAGGGGAACCCTTTAGCATAAGCCATAAATTCATAGGGCGCGAGGAGGACCTTAGTCTTAGTTACCTCGACAGACTCATGACTTCAGGTGGAAACGAGTGGGTTTAGCACACTAGGGTAGAGATGCTGCCTCTCTGTGAGAGGGAAGCTCCAGAGATCCACCACGATCAAAGGCTCCAGAAAAATTACACTTAACTTAAAACTCCATTATGGACAGCAAGCGAAGGCGCGACCTCACTGAGGGGACGAGGAAAAGAAGCAACTGCCCTTCGAGGGAGAACACCTGGTGGAGGACAAGGCTGTCTTATAGTGGACAAGCTGGATCCTATATTTCGAAAACATCTTCAACACAGACCTGACGAAGATACTGAAACCTTTTTCTAGTTAGAGGGCCGTCGTGGTTGAGTCCGGAAGTAATTGGTTGGTAGCTGTATGATTTAACGGATCACGTATGGACTACGAGAGAGGCTTCGGCCTACTTGCCCAAATCCGATGTCAACCCCGGCTCATATTGTGCCAGAATGGTATTTCTTACGTGCGCTATGCACCTCATCGTCGACACGGAAAGCCACCGTCTTCACTGCAGCGAGCGTGATGAAGCCACTCTTACACTGGATGATGCGAACCAACGTACCTGGGGAAAGCCCAGGCAGTGAAGCTAAGAGTAAAAGCCTTTCTAGGCCACGCCACCTTAGTGGCCAGTATGTCGGGCAAGGCATGACTCTCCAAGGGGAGGTTCAAAAATCTGATACAGGTAGCGGTGGTTCGATACCCCTCTTCCGCCTCAAGTCGGTGGCTATGGGCGGAAGGATTGCTATTCGGGGAAATGGTAAAAGCTCCCCGAACGCTGTTAGCAGTCCCGCCATGTGCAACAGCACGTCCAAAAACCTGCGGACACCTACAGAGAGTAAAAAGACGGCGCATGTGGAAGCATGGGATTCCCTTCTTCCAAAGCAAGAAATGAGCAACCCATCCCCAAAAGCTCAGCTTCTTTCTTTGGAAACCCACCGAATACCCAATAGGTGGGCAGCCTTCAAAAAGCCTAAGGGGAACGGAACCATCGTAGTAAGGCTTTCCCTAAAGGATGGTAGCAAACTCATGGCAAGGTCATTACGCCCTGGAAGAGGTAGTAGAACCTTTCCCCTCGGCTCGAACCTGTGCACCCATTCCGAGGGAGCGAAGGGACGTAATCGTCTTGACGAGCTCAGCCAAAAACTTTTCAAGGTCTCCTTCGGGTCCATCCATCTTGTGAAATTTCAGATCTCAATGTTCTAATCTATGCTTATGGGAGCATAAAATCCAACCCAAGGAGACAGCGGCCGCCGCAGAGGAGATCACCCTCGAGGGTATGTCGATCTAGAAGCTACAAAACCTTTCAGACCAGTTACCAAAAGATTTCACTTTAAGCCTGCTCGTCCTCCTTCTAGAGCCAAGAAGGAAAGAAAAAAGACCCTTTAGGGAGAGGGGGCCAGCCAGTTTTCACCTCCTTAGGGATAACCTCCCCCACAGATAAGGTTGTTCAGAAAGCCATACTCTTTGGAAAGAATCTACGAGCCTTAATTCCTAGACAGCTACCACGGGTTCCGGCCTTACAGCAGCTGCCACACCTGTAGAGCAAGTAGCACACCAATGGAAGAATATGGGTGATTAAAGGAGACATTCACCGTTTGACAGTATTCCCCAAGGCAAGCTCCTGAACGTTCTGTCTCGAGACAAGGGATGCCCTACCAGACCTGGTTCTTTTTAAACGAGCCATCCGATGCGGATATGTGTTAGGTAGTAAGCTTACCTTAAATTAAAGGAGGTCGGCACCCCGTGAAGGAGTATCTTAAGCCCGCTTCTATGCAATATCTATTTGCAGGCGCTAGATTTTTCTAAAACCATTGAAGATACAGTTTAATTTCCAGCCTAGAAACAAAGGAAGCCATCCAACATATCGCCAATTCAGTTATCCAATCAGTGGATCAAGAAAAAACGTAGATGCCGCCGCGAAAAGAGTTCCGCCGCACCTTAAGGAGCCTACGAACCCCTCACAGGGTTTTGCCTAAATAGATACAGACTGAAAATAGGGCAGGCGGCGGCTCTCTTACGTTCGTTATGCAGATGATTTTCTCCCTGAGGTAAAAGGGTCTAAACTGGCTGCTTTATTCGGGATCAGGTAGCCACCTTTCTAAAGGAAGGCCTAGACCTGCAGGTGAGCCTGGATAAAACCCATTGTTTACACACTAACAGACTGGAAGGGAAGAAGCAAAGCTTCTTCTCTGGGACCCATATCACAAAGTTCCGTGTCTCAAAAAGGGTCCAAGATCCAAAGAGTCTTTTTAAGAAGCTACTTATATCAACATTCATACAAAAAGGGCTTTCCTTATACCGAGAGCCATTAAAAAGCGGGCCTCAGTACGCTCCAGACTTCTTTTCTTGTGGTAATTATGGAAGCCCTTCTCTGATCACTGTGAAAGCGACCGGCCAGCCAGAGCTTCGTAAAGCTATCCAATTACAAAGGAACGGCGCTGAACCGGGCCTCAAACCCGGAACTGATATCTTGATCTTGTCTAATACAGTGATACAAGGCATGATTCAAGACTACAGACATGTACATAACCAATAGAAACTTTGGAAACCTCTAGAGACCTTTCAGTAATCTTGTGCTCTCACACTGTGAAAGAAGCTAGGTCTACGGACCCAAGCCAAGGTCTTCATTTGGGAAAAAATAAAAAAGGGCATGCTGGGAAAGAGGTCTCTCTAGCGAGGCCCGAAAGGCTTCTTCGAACCTCTAAACTGACGCTTCAAGAGCAAGCAGGCTGTGGTAGCTCAAAATTGAGACCACATCCGTGGCTCTCAATCACACGCCGGAGAATAGGGCGCTCTAACCACCTGTGGTAATCCTGTGTTCACTGTGGCAAGATAGGAAGAGATGCTTCATGTGTATGGCCTAGCCCAAGTAAGAAGGCTGTCTCACTTAGGGCGACTGAACCTTATCTCTTTAAGGTAGTGATATTGAAAACCAATTCAATTCTACAGAAATTGTCGGCGAAAATAACCCAAACTAAAAGCGACCAAAGTAATAGTGAGTTTGTAGAGAGCCGTGTGAGCTGAAAGGTTTACACACGGTTCGGAGGCGAGGATAACCCTTAGCCTACCAGTCTATGCTATTCTTCGAAGTATACTTAACAAATTAGGGGGTGTAGCTGCCATAGGACTAGTTCCCGTGTCATTATTTGCTCTACTCTTTATTAACACATCATATGTACGTAGTTCAAGTTTCCGACCGATTCACGAAAAATTGTTTTGGTTGCTTTTGGCAGATTGCCTACTTTTAGGTTGGATTGGATGTTAACTTGTGGAGGCACCATATGTGACTATTGGACAAATTGCTTTGGTTGGTTTTTTCTTATACTTTGCTGTCACGCCTATTCCTGGCAAATTAGAAGACAGATTAATCAATACTTCAAGCGGGGAAGGTCAGCTTCCCTGCCTCTTCGTTACCATCAGTACTCTGCGATTTCGTCCCTTGGTTATTAAAAGCCACCACCATAAGGAAATTGTAAACCATCTCTGTCTTCGGTTTCTAACTGTCATTTTGGTGTCCATTAGCCTCATTTGTACTGCTCGTTCCACCCAGGCAGGCATCCTCGAGTAGAATCGGCAGAGATTCTGCTTCTGATGGTAGGGATTCTATGGGTTCGTAGAAGATTCTGATTTTAAGTCTAGTTCTAGCTCGGATGAAAGTCATACTAGCTCCAATGGTACCGGAGAAAACAGGCGCTAATTGATCAATTACCTGGCTACAAGGAGCTAGATGCAAGCGCCAGTGAAAAAAACCGCTGAGGCAGGGTCGCTAGTTGTGCTAGGAGCTGAGCTACTCAACTCGTCCGGCTGTAGGTTGAAGATGACGAAACCAGGCTGCCCGGAATTCCTTTACGGGCCTTAGTAGGCGAATTATCTACTACTTAGCAGAATTGCCCTCTAGCTAAAGAAAGAGCTTAGTGGGTTTTGAAAATTAGGTTAACGCTTTAAATAGAATTGAAGTCGACCGTACTCCTAAATTTGGGAAAAGGATGTGTCCTTCGATGGCAAGAGTGATAGCCCTTCTACCTCCATCCCCTAGCCCCTTATGGAATGATTCCGGGCAGGGCTGGCTAATCGGTGTTCACCTAGGTAGTAGTATGAAAGAGGAGCAAAAACGGAGGCGCCGACCGTATGGCCTATGAACGTTGGTGTAAGAGATATCGATACAAAACCTTTGATGAAAAAAGGAATGACCTTATCCACATTCCGAACAGACTAGGAATAACAAGGATAAAAGTCCACAGAAGGAAGGGAAAGGTATATAGGGAGTGGAGTTGAGTCCTAAGTTCTTCGACCTTGACTAGCCACTGGGTGTACCCGTGGCCAGAGCCCCCACACCCCACCTCCACCTAGAGCGCACAAGTCACCAATGGAATCGGTAGCAGTCCAACACTAGACCTAGATTTTCTAGGTCGAACTTAGACTCCTCGACCTCTGGCTGTCAGCCAGCACAAGCGGCCGCTAAGAATAATCTTCAAGAAAATTACATGAAGTAGTTGTAAAAAGACTCAAAAATAAGGAACATAGCCTGCTTTATGAAATCGGATCCAAGTTATGTTCTGAAGTAAATCTAACATGTGGTAGATATGAGTGGCTTTGATATCTCTATGACCAACAATCTTCTTTACTGTTTCAATGGGTACACCTGAAATTATAAAATCAGTTATAAGGGTGGCTCTAAAACTATGATATGAGTTCGTAAGTTTCTTCGAGAGCTCGCTCTCTTCAAAATACGATTGAATTCATGGGTTGGGGTAACCCTATGGAGACGGGTTGACGTATGAGCGAGAAAGACAGGTTAATTCAAGCATTAAGAGATGAGTTAAGAAATAGTTTCGACAAGAAGTATGTAAATCGAATCAAGAACGGATTCTTAATCTTTACTTTATGGTTTCTTCGGGATACTTTTAAGAAATCTTTGATCCTTTTATTGGTTCTTCTTTTAGTTCTATATATGACATGGACTTTCATAACTTGGGAAATTCCTCAGGAGACTTTACCTTCCAACTCAGTACAGCAGACTAACCCCGGAATAACTTACGAAGAAGGCCTCCTGGCAGGGATTTTAATGGCTTTAGTAGCGGGGATTATTGCTTACTTAGTTGACTCAAAGAGCGGAGGAGAGAAAACACCTGACCTCGATTTACCCTCTGTTTCCCGAGAGGGACTCAGTCTTACTTAATTTGGATGAGAATCTCCGGGAGAAGTTTAAGCCGGTGCTAGACACGTACTGGAAACTCTTGTCTCAAACTAAGATGGGAGAGGAGCCCGTACCGAGTGATACGGGAATAGAGAGCGGGCCAGAATGAGCCTATTTCGTTGAATAAGTAACTTTGCATCGGATTATTAGCAGAATTTTCTTTCAGTTCTCAGGGAAGGCTAACATTGGGCTTTCCCTCCCCCTCCCCTGGGGGAGGGGAAGCAGGAATTAGTCCCAACACAGGCTGGACTATATCGGTATTTCGGATACAGTACTTATATGAGATATCATAAATAAAAGAGGTTTCACGCTACGCCACGCATGGCGTAGATAGGAGAATCTTTATTCCATTTCTATTAAATTACGCAGTGCATGAATCAGCATCAGAATACGAAACTCAGTTGGCCTACAAACGAAAACTCCAGGGTAAGAGAAACCTGAGGACCACCGAATTTTCAGAAAAGGGAAGCTGACTTAGAGGAAGAATCCCCATGGGAAGACGACAAATCCCTCCAGGAAAAGAGACACGCAACCTCGCGTCATTCAGAATTCCATCTCCTGACCTAGAACCCATAAGTTACGAGAAGCTCAAGGGGATAGAAGTCCCTTCTCCCAAGAAGACGAGAACCAGGGATCTCCAGACCTCACGAAATCTAGCGAGATATACCTAATAAAGACAAATGAAAGACTTTCCCAGAAGCACAGAATAGACTGAAAGATCCCGGAAAAACGGCCGGATAGAGAGGACGCAGAGCTATCCCCTGAGGAGGTAAGACATACCTGAGATTTCTAAGAAGGTCCCGTCTTCTCTTCTTTACGCGAAAACCCAGAATGTAGGATAGAAGAAACTAGAAGATGAGAACGACTGAATCGAATGACGCAAAGCTCGCAAGAAGTGCACGTCTCCGCGAGGAAGGGCCCCCAGATTTCCAAGGGAAATCTGCGCGGCTCTCGCGGGATTGTAGTATTGTAGGATCTAAAATATTATATAGGAGAATAGGAATGGAATGGGAGTCACAGTTCATTAAAGCTAACTCCCATGTAAAAAAAGGAAAATATTATGCAGGATTTACTTAGCTTAAAGAAAGGAGAAGCTTTAGCCTCTACCTTCAAGACAGAAGATCTTTATTATGGAGATAAGAAGGATTCTAAATTCAAAAGCTGCGAGGAACTTCATAAGTACATTTGTAAGAATACCTGTCTTTCGAATGTCAAATCCTACTCCAAAGATAGAATCTATTTCTACCACCCAGGGTTCCAGCATTACGTGCGGCGATTAGAAAATGATGAGATTCTTACAATTCTCTTCGAGATTTTTGAGTTAGCAGGAGTGCAGATTTCCTATATGACCGTCAAAGGCATAGCTGATTTAATTCGAGTCAAGAAAGCCAGGCATGGGCACCCAATCTTAGATGACGATAAATACATCCTCTTTGAGAATGGAGTCTTAGATATATTCAAACTAAGCAGTTGAGAAAGAAATCAGATTCTTTCTTCCTTACTAAGAGTATAGGATTCAAGTGGGAGCCTGAATGTCCTACTCCCGTCTTTAACAAGTTCCTCGAGGAATTTACTAAGGGAAATGATGATTACAAAGTGTTCCTCCGAGCTTTCTTTCATGCTTTAATAACCCGGGATATAACCGCACAAATATGCTTAGTCCTCATAGGCCCAGGAAGCACAGGGAAAAGTGTCATAGGACATATTATGACTGCCTTAGTGGGAAAGGAATGCACAGCTTCCACTAGGTTAAAGAAACTGGAGACCGATCCATTCGAAATCTCTCAGATCCTATTCAAGCCTTTAGTGTTAGCAAACGAAACTGAAGATTATCATGGAGGTGCTGAAAACCTCAAGGCTCTCGTAGGAGGCGATATACTTAAGGCCAACGAAAGCACAAAAATAATCATCCTCGGCATGATTACTTTAAAGGACATATAGTCATAATTGGGAACAATCCTTTGAGTATTACAGACTCAGGAGGAGGCCTCCTTCGGAGGGTTCGGCTCATCAAGGCCCTCCATGTCTGCGAGGAGAGGAAGGAGTTATTACATTGGACGGGAGGAGCTTGGAGAGGGGAATTAGTTCCGGAACTTCCAGGAATTATGGCCTGGGCTCTTATGATGGATCGAGACAAGGCGAATGATATACTTATTCATTCTCACGTCCTCCTTCCCACCATGGCTGCACAGCGAGAGGCATTTAAGGAAATTTGTAATCCAATCACTTCATGGATCAAAAATGAGATAGTTCCAGGGGAAGGAGCTTACCTAAGTTTCGGAGTAGAGAACTCAATCCGAGGAAATCAGGAAGCTAAAAAGAGGAAAGTCCTCTATGCTCTTTCTAAAAGATGGTCTAAAAGACTAGGACAGGAACCTCTAAACCATAAGAGATTCACAGACGAATTCATATTCCATCTAGGTCAAGAAGGGTTTGAAGGAGTCAAGAAAATTCGGAGAGCAGAAGGGGTTTTTATAACAGGAATTGACGTAAATCCTATAGTTTTCTCTCCTGACTACGAGTATGGAGGAGCGCCTTCTCCCATTATATTATAGCGGAGGAGGATGCAAACCCACCTAAAGTGGGTGAATTTACACCCCCACAGAGAACAGCATTGCATTCAGCCTTAAATCCCGCCGAATTATATCAAATCTATTTCAAACTCTTGGATAAAACACCCCTTAAAGTTTAATTTAATTTGGAGGGAAAGACCTTTTGTGATCCAGCTGTTCTCTTAACTAATAAAGTCCTAGAGGAATATCTTTCAGACTCAGGCCTTGAGAATACTGTCTCTTTAGAACACCTTGAATGCCTAGAACATCTACTAGGCAGAGGAATCTCAGCCATGAAGAACTTTGGGGTCATTCCTTACAAGTATAAGCAAATGGGTATCTCTCCTAGAATCCTTCCTGTCTCGTATGGTACAAGCATAAATTTCTCTAAGCGTTTCCTGAGGGAGAAAATTTATAGCCATTTGGGCAGTTATCTTAGAGAGAAAGGCTTAGTTGTTATCGATATAGACTTAGTTAGTTGTTTCACTAGTATTCTATTGGGACTGTTTCCTGAGGAGTTGTCGTTAGTCCGAGAAGCTGTGGATAACCAGGGATTGTGGAAATTCCTGGAGGAAGAATTCCATCGCAAGGGCAAAGGGGACCTTTTCAAGAAAGGCCCTGTCAAGGTTTGCGTTTATTCCTCATTCTTCGGAGGAGGTTCCAAAGCCATGATTACGGGAATTTTGGACGGTTTCCGAGATGGCCTTAGGCTTAGATCTTCGGAATTAAAGAAATATCCAGATTATCTTAAAATGGAAAGACTTGCCTCTGACGTGACTTACGAAATGCAGCAATCCAGTGTCATCGCTGAGTTCCGAAATGTCTCTAAGATTATGCAAGAGACGCATATGGGTCTGCTTCTTGTAGGTCCTACGGGGCACAAGTATCGAGTCTCAGCAGATACTTTTACCTCTAACTATGCCAAATATCTGCAGTCATTCGAATTTGCCCTCATAGCTCAAGGTACTATTAATACTTTAACTCATTTCCCTACTGCCGAGATTATAGGTCACTTTCATGACGGTAATGTTCTGGTGATACCGGATGGATCTGAAGAAGAGTTTATGGCTAAATTTAATGGGGAATTAGATTTAATAAGGAAGGCATTGCGTTTACATTATCCTCAAAGAATCGAGATTAAGAAAGTTTATAAATGATCCTTTATAAATTTTTTGAGCCTACATTTTGACATTCTGGCGCAATCCCGCCCATTTTCTTCCCCTTTAGCGACACAGCTTCTACATAAAGCTTCTGATGTTGGCTCTTTTATTTGTTGGCTTGGACATATATTCTTCATTGATCCTTCAAATGGCCTCTTTATGAAAGGGAGAGGCCCCCTCCCTCCCTTGTCCTTCTCTCAGGATTAAGGTATTGGTTCTAATAAGAAAAAAAGGGTAATTCACATGATCATTCGTCGCTTGAAGTCTTCTAAATCGAAATCGGTCGGGAGACAGAATTTCTTTTCACGGGTCAAGAACCTTCTCTGGGGAACTAAATCGATCTTTCCCTCTCTTTTACGTCATTCTATAAAATTCCTTAAGTTAGGATCCCTAATAAGCTTAGGCATATCCATTTTTACTATTCTGCTATCTTTGTTCTTAACACTCTTTGGATATATTTCTGAAGTTGAGAAGCCCTTCGATTATTCAATATACCTCTTAAGAAGGGTTCCATCTCGAATTGTGGAGGGTTTTCGTGATTTCTTTGGCTTTCCTAAACCCAGTCCTATTAGAAGAGCTTATAATCACTCTGTAGAATGGATGGATCTTGTAGATCCCCTACAGAATCCCATGGTTTTTATTAGAATCCTTTTCTTCATGTTTATTTTAAAAGTTCTCTATACTTTTGCTTCAAGGATCCTTAAAATTGACCCCTTATTTTATCCTGTCCTTGCGTGGACTAAATTTAAGTCCTTTGTAAAATCACTTCTAGATACTCTTATGGCGTGGTTACTTAAGATTTGGAATCATCTGGATGTCACGGTTTCTTGGATTCATGAGGTGGATCCAGACGACGACTCTCAACCTAAGCCCAATCCTACTTCCGGTTTCAAAGGGATCCTCACTGATCTCAAGGATAGGATATCCCGATTAGAGAAGGTAATCCTCGAGCGAGACCTTAACATAAAATCACTCGTGGAAGAGTTGGCAGCCACCAAGGCCAACTCCTCCATACTCAGCGGGATTTAGACGAAACCAGGAGTGATCTTGCGGATGCGAAAGGCACTCTTAAAGCGACTGAAAAATCTGTGCGGGATTACGTAAATCTAAATCCTCAACATATGGGGGGAAAGTTGTGAGACCCGGGATCTACAAGGTCAAAGGTCTGAAAGATCTTGTTCCAGGAGCTCAGCCCTCCATCATTCCTTCAAGGAACGAGATCTCGGAGGACCCACCACAAAGTGAACCGGGTCTCTCAAACTTTCCTACTACCCCGGAAGTGCGTAAACAGCCTGAAAGGGCCGGATTGAAGGAGGAATCGTTACCTTCTCCAGCCAATAATTCTCAGGTAGACTTAGGGCCCCCAGTTCCTCTGGAACAATATTCTAAGGACTACGAGGCACCTAAGAAGGAGGAAGGGTTATCCAAGGAGTCCAAGGCTCCAGATCCCTACATACCTAGCGAAGCTTGAAAGGTACGGGAGTAGCGTAGACTTCATGGATACCACAGCTGTTAGGCTAGAAGCGTGGCCAGTCTCGCCAGGCTCCGCCGGCTCGAATAGATGAGTCTTATAAGTCCACGGACAACTAAGAGATTGGCCCCCATGTTGAGTACTTTAGCCGCCGCCCAAACTGAGCTCGAAGCTATCTCACCATATACCCGTGCTATTCTACTCCGAAAGGGTTGCCTAAATTTTCGATCCCTAGTCTCCAAGTCCTTCTTGAGAAGTTCTATTTGATGTAGCAACTTAGACTCCTTGACCTGGAAGCAATGCCATAGTTTTAAAAACCTTCGTGAAGTCTAGTTGTTCCTGAGTGTTTCTAGTCCGGGCCGACCCGAAATTGTCGGAAATCTCACGTAACTTCTTCCCTAATTTAACCATTTCTGGGCTCTTGCCAGATCTGTTCATTTTCTAGCCTCCTTCCTTCCCTTCTCTTGCTCCGAGGGCAGAGGTTCTTTCGTAAGGATAGACATGACCTGATTTAATCGTTCCATTATAATCACTACGAGGTTCGTTGTATACATGGAGAACAACATGAAAATGTCCGTTATTTCGCTTGGCATTTCCTCGGCCCGAAGGACCGCCTGGCGATACGTGGCATAAGTAGGCTCAATTAAACCCACCATGCCCAAACCTAACATTATATAGAATAGGATCTTAGGGATAGAGGAAAATATTAGACACAAGGTGATGAACCAAAAAAGTGCAATGCCCACTAAGCGGAAAACTGGAAGGTTAGGCCTATACTCTCTAAAAACTGCCAACATGTTGGCTAGGGGAATATTTTGCATGATCATGTATCCTTCTTCTTCTTCTGATCGTCGTCGGAGATTGCCGCGTACCTGGAGGCCGACATCGGTATCTCCCATGTATTTATTTCATCTCGATATTTTTTCTTTCGTTTCACGCTTTCTTACTAGGGGGAAGTAGTTTTAAGGACTTCCCCAATTTTTTCCAATTCGTGAGCAACTATCTGAAAAAACTTACTTTTTTGGAAGGGGGCATGAAGCCGCCGGGGGCAAAGCCCATGTTCTTTTTACGAAGGATCGAAGATTGTAGGAAGGGTCATCTTTCGTCGTACATCTTTAGGGATGGAGTTTTCCTTCTGTATCTCCAACTCCGACTAATAGTGGGCGTGATTCTGGAAATACTTGCCACTGCGTCTTCGTTGATTATTATTCCACTGAGTGACATATAAAATACACTTTAGCTACCGGGAAGCCTACAAATTTTACTTATAAACACAAACTATGGTCTCAGCTGATATTTATGACAATTTTATCTTTTCGGTACAAAAAAAAACTTTGGTGATATAAACCTAATATTATCTATAAACTGTTAAGCTCACTGACATCTGGACCCAGTTCTCAAACTATTCTGTCGTCTCTAAAGCGATGTAGTGTACCAATTCAGTATCTTCCACCTACAGATTGTTTGCATAGCGAGCAGATTTTGAGTATCATAAGCTCTTAAATAATGAGTCTTTGAATGAAATGAAAAGTTGTTCCAGTTTATGAGCAAGCATGTTGTTTTTCTACTTCCTTTCTCTAGCTTGAAGAACTGCTGAAATGACAACTCCATAAAGCCATAAACTAACTCATCAGGCCATCTATGGCGGCTTCTCTTTCTGGGGTCGAAGGATACTGTAGATGGTGAAACAGATAAACCTTCGGCTTTCTGTCTTTGTTTATGATCATTCTGCTGATCTCAGTCGGAGAAAAACAAAGAGGCGCGGCTGAAAGCCGCGCGCTTTTCGCCGGGTTTTTTCAGTAAGTAAGGCAAGTGTTGCTTCAAGCGAAGCAGAAGGCAAATTCTGAAGGCATATGTCAAAAAGCTTGCTTGCTGGCAGTTTTGCCTCTGGTTAACCTAGGCTTGGCGTCTTCGGCTTTCAGCCTGGCAACGTCAGGCTTGGGCGGAGCCGAGCCTGCCCCCCCCCTTTTTTATAGAAGATTAGCTCGCGACTCGAGCTAATGCCAGGCGGCTAGCTCCTTCTTTTGCGCGCTATACAACGGCGCGCGCGGGCGCATCTCAGAGGTCTTCTTAAGCCTTTTGGCTCTGTTTGAGCTCTTAATGTATAGAGGGTGACATTAACTTTCTATAATGGTAAGTTGTTGATGCCACGGCATGATAGCCTAGCCGGAGAGCGCAGCGCTTTTATTAGCTACTAGAATGGGGACTTCCCTTATTCCTCTCCGCCAGACTTTGAAGCTTGTGGAGGTAGTGGCTTACAAAAAAAAGACAAATCATGACTACTGCAGTTAATAGTAGACTGGGGATGAAAGATATTAACGAAAGAAAAAGAGGAAGTTTCCTCTGCTATGTTATTTCAAGATTCTTTGGCTATCGTTACATCTTTCATTTTTCGATTACACTTTTTTTTAGACGTACCTTTCTTTTCTTTCGCCTTATCCTTTCCGAGGCGGCTGTTTCTCGGGACGACAAAGCATTTGCCTTGGCTTTACGGTCGAAGAGCTTTAAAAGCTACACCCCATTTTTTCGTGCCTTCCAGAAGCTTCGCCGACCGAGCGCTTCGCTTCTTCATGCATGGATCATACATCTCGAAGCCTCCATTGGCTCTGGCGGCGCCCACAGGGTCGAAGAAGAAGGATCTACAAGGAGCATCATAGGTTGTGATTGAATCTAGTTGTTAGATACAGTAGGCCTATGCTATTCCTTCCGCATCGTTCTATAATCAAGAACATGTATGAATGAGAGCTGCCTCCCAGGAACGCCGCCCGGCTTTTTTTTGCCCAACATAAATCAACTCGAACTTAATCAGCAAAAAAGACTCCCATTTGGCTCAAGTCGTTGTCCGGGCTTGGACCACGTCTCCCAAATTTGGTGAATCAGTACATATGGCGTAAGACGATTTCACATATCGAGGTCGGAATGGGATCGGGTGTTTTCACGTCTTACCAAAGTGCCCGGAGAAAAGAATGAACAAATAGTTTTTGGTTGGCGTACTGCTCTCTTCTTCCTGAGAAAATTCGGGGAAGAGCGAAGATGTAATTACTGCCTAATTGCATATGGTGTTTTCGACCAAGCGCAGCCTGTAAATCGAGAGCGAAGTTATCTCCCCCAAAGAAAAGGATTCGAAGCCATGAATTATGATGATTCATAACCTACTGGCTTCACAGTAAATTTTCTACAGTTTAGTGAACATAAGTCCATAGAAAGAGGAGTCGGCCGTTTATATACTTCGTGAACAAAGTATCTAATTTAACTGGTGATGCATCGTATATGATTCATCGCTTCCTCAATACAACATCATTATGTTGGATGTGGACGCTACGCTAAGAAACATCGTAGATGTTTCTCTACCTAGCCCAGCATAAAGGAGGGAGGGATTGAGGTGTAGAATCAAGATTTGTTTGGCTCTGCTGTGAGGCCAGTTTTACTCAGCTACAGCTGACGCAGACTATTCAAGTGCTCTCTGAACCGTGCCAGATGGTCGACGGCTCTCTAACTTGACTTTCTTTAGATCCTTCAGAGAGGGGAGATGGCGTGGCAGGCTTCGGTCCAGTTTGGCTGGTAGCCGGGGCGGCGTCGTGACCAAAGGCGGCCTCTTCCTCTCAACTTGGTACCAGAGGGATGATTGACAAGCCCACTTCATGCAAGATAGAGATTGACGTCGTCTTTACCCGCGCTGTAGCCTTTACACCAGCGCCCTGTGACCTCACGAAGATGCGGCGGGTATTCTCTGCCCTGGGAACCCTTCTTCATGCGGCGCCTTCCGTCGTAAAGCTAACCAAGCAGAACTTAAGGCATTCAACCGAGATCTGAAAAGAAAGCCGCACAAAAATAAGGATAGATTCTTCTTTGTTTTGCCTTCACAGCCCCCCAGCATCTTACCCTTGTTTCCTATCTATATAGCTTGTCCAATCTAGGGATGCCTTGCGTTGAGGTGTCGCTTAGTCTCCTGCTCTCAGGAATATAGGTAATCTACTCTATCTAGCCCCGGGGCATGCCATTATGACCTAGTTGGCCAAGCCTACCACTAAGCAACAAAAGGGAAGGCATAGAGCGAGGTTCGGTAACGAACGCGCGTCCCCATGCCATCTTAAGGGCCGGATGGTACGCCTCGAGACTCCGATTCGCCATCTTCGCTCTCATCTTCCTTCAGGGAGCAAGCTTGCTCTATGCTGGTTACCAGTAAGCAGCTTCGCCAACAGAGCTTCTTGCACATGCTATGGTCCTTGTGTTTGTTATCGCGCCGGGTAAGTGCAATGCCTTTTGTACATAATCGACTATACCGTATTTTTCGTGCAGGACTTCCATCGGTCGCCCAAGGTTACCAGCCTCGCCCACCATCGCCTCCCACTATGCCGTAGGTAAAATTCTTCTCAGAAAGTTCCTATCGGAAGAGGGATTTGAACCCCCGTGTGCGAATTATGACCCCGCTGTTCTAACCGACTAAACTATTCCGACATGCGGATTATGATTCCGCTGTTCCACTAATCTGCTGCTGCTTCCAATTCAAGGTGTTGGCTGATAATTTGCTGAACGCCCTACATCCGTCATTCTCTAGAATAAGCTGAGATTGCATAGCCCCAAGAGATGTGGCCAGCACGAATGCGGTACGAGCCTTTTTAGGCTTTTTTAAGTCTTGGCCTACGGCAAGTGGAGCCGGCGATAATAGTCTAGATCTGGTAGTACTTTAGCCTTTGTCGTTACGCCTGTGAATGCAATGACTATTTAATGGCGGCATTACCAAGCTCAGTCGCAGTTATGAATGTGACTAAGGAAGCACGCGCTCTAGTCATCTATTCTTTTCGAACTTAAGGCATACGCAGTAGGTTTTCTCGTTTATAGTGACAAAGCCGTCTCGTTACTTCCTGACGAGATCAGGCTGCAGGGTCAGCTTTATTTTTTTCCAGTTGGGGTAGAAAAAAGGCTTAGGCGGTTCTTCTAAGGGGGACCGCCAAGCCCGAAATAGAGCGAGCCTGGCGAGAGAGGGGCTAGTTTCCTTTAATACGCTATATCTCATAGCAGTTTTGGTTTGGTCGTGCCACTATGTGGCATTCGGCTGTCGGGTGGCAAGATCTTCCTTAAGTCTCCCTATCTTGAGCCAGTTTCCGGGCTCTGCCTTAGCAGAGCTTAATAGAGGCAATTCTTTACTTTCGTTACAGGAGCTAATTAAAGGACTCTCCGAAACCGTTAATATAGTAGCCGCCGGCTCTCTGAGTTGACTTTCTTCGGATTTTTTCTTAACCCTTCGACGAATAAAGTTCTACGACTCGGAGAATGTGAAGAAAAAAATCTATTAAGGTCCGAAGGTCCGGTCCGGAAGAGGCGACAGCCGCGCTTTTATATCTTTTTTCGCTCCTCCTTCGAATGTGCCATGCGCCTTATTCGTAAAGCCCAAAGTGCTTTACCCTTAGAGGCAGGCCAGACAGACTTTTTTTTTGCTTTCATTCGTGTATTTTCCTCTCTCTATCCTTCTGTCTCTGCTCCTAGAAATCCCTTCAATTTCAACTATATACTCACCATAATTCTATCAGCTTCTTGCCATTTTGCTATCTGGTCGGATAACTCTTTTTCTAGTTTTCTTTTGGTTTTCCCGAGCTTTCACCAAATAGTCAATTCCTAACCTCATCAGGTTGAAAAAAAAACTTTTTTTTGGCAACGCTGAGGCTAAACTCCCATCCCAGATGCCCTAGCTGGCTGGCGCGGCGGCCTTTCTGGTTGATCTGGTACTCATCTTACGCATCCAGAGATGTGGGAACTTAACTTCAAAAAGGTGGTGCGATTCGGATCTTCCCGGGGAAACATGGAAACTGATTAGAATCTTTTCCCGATTAAGAGCCTCACCCGAATAATCTCTACAATTTTTGTAGTTGGATTGGAGCCACCATTTTTTTCTTTTAATGTGAGCAAAACAAATCATCAAATCTCGAGACTGTAGTCTCGACTCGATAAGGTAATTTTTCTTCGCTAATAGAAAAATTAAGAAACTTTTTTTATTAGTGAAGCAAATGGACCATAAAAGATTATTTTTACGAAGATAATTCTCCTCCATAGTTAAGCCTGAAAACAGAATCCCCTAGACAAAGCGCTGTCATACACTCTTTTCCCTATCAATTTACCAAATTCTGTTCGAAAAAGTAGACAAATCATTAGAAGAACGAAAACAAATTTCACAACAGTATGAGATAGCTTAATCTCACGGAAGGAGAAAAGTTTACACTGCAAAATCTGCAGTACGATAAGTAACATAGTCTTCGTTCTTTTGTTTCATGCTTTCTAAGCAAGATTTTCTCATTATCTAATGACTTGAGGTCGTCTGGCTAACAACGGAGCAAACCACTAAACAAAAGATAAATGGTGAATGAGGAAAAAGTGACAAAAAAAGAGGATTGCAACTCGTAGAAAGAAAAAGGAGTCAATCCAGCCACAGGTTCCCCTACGGCTACCTTGTTACGACTTCACCTCAGTCAATGACCCTACCTTGGTATCCCACATAGGACCACCAGTTACTCAAGTAGACCACACTCAACCACAGAGTGGAACCCTAAAGTAATGGGTGATCCTTGGTCTGATGTTTCGGGCAAAGCCAATTCCCATGGTGTGACGGGCGGTGTGTACAGGGCCTGAGTACATATTCACCGCGGCATGCTGATCCGCGATTACTAGCGATTCCAACTTCATGTTCTCGAGTTGCAGAGAACAATCCGAACTAAGGCAATCTTTCTGGATTCGCTCCGCCTTAAAGCCTTGCTTCCTATTGTAATTGTCATTGTAGCACGTGTGTAGCCCAGCCCATAAGGGCCATGCGGACTTGACGTCATCCCCACCTTCCTCCGGTATATCACCGGCAGTTTTTTGTGAGTGCAGCACATGGCATGGAGTGTCCATCCCTTTGACTAAGACTGAGTGCCACGGTGTGAAGTGTACTGTACTATGGGAGCTGTGTTCGTTGGAGTACCATTTGACCACGGGTCTTCTTCCGAATCCGAAAGAAGCCATGTGGCATAGGTGCGACAACTTCGCTCGTCGGTATCCATTCTTCTCACGGCGTGGTCTTCGTCAGTCTCGAGAATGGACCCCTTGCCTACCTTAGCAACACAAAACGAGGGTTGCGCTCGTTATAGGACTTAACCCGACATCTCACGACACGAGCTGACGACAGCCATGCAGCACCTGTACGAATTTAACACCATCCCGTTAAGGACAAACACAATTATTCGTATGTCAAGGGCTGGTAAGGTTTCGCGCGTTGTATCGAATTAAACCACATGCTCCACCGCTTGTGCGGGCCCCCGTCAATTCCTTTGAGTTTCAGTCTTGCGACCGTACTCCCCAGGCGGAGTGTTTAACGCGTTAGCTCAGCCCCTGATCAGCCGTTTGCATACGGCGCAGACCAAGGACGAACACTCATCGTTTACGGCATGGACTACCAGGGTATCTAATCCTGTTTGCTCCCCATGCTTTCGCACCTCAGCGTCAGTAGAGACCCAGAAAGCTGCCTTCGCTTTTGGCGTTCCTTCGTATATCTCTGAATTTTATCTCTACACACGAAATTCCACTCTCCTCTATCTTACTCAAGTGAATCGATTTTGAAAGCATTCCGCCAGTTGAGCTGGCGACTTTCACTTCCAACCGGATTCACCGCCTACGTGCCCTTTACGCCTAGTCATTCCGAATAACACTTGCCCCCCCCGTCTTACCGCGGCTGCTGGCACGAAGTTAGCCGGGGCTTCTTATTCGAGTCTTGTCATAATCGCACTCTCGATGAAAGAGCTTTACAAGCTGCGTTGCCCTTCTTCACTCACGCCATATTGCTGGATCAGGCTTTCGCCCATTGTCCAAAATTCCCCACTGCTGCCTCCCGTGGGAGTCTGGGCCGTGTCTCAGTCCCAGTGTGGCTGATCATCCGAAAAGACCAGCTAAGCATCATAGGCTTGGTCAGCCTTTACCTAACCAACTACCTAATACTACGCGGGCTCATCAAACAGCGCTTTTTAGCTTTCGTTTATTCAGGATTTGGCCTAAACTGTTTGGCAGATTCCCACGCGTTACGCACCCGTTCGCCACTTTGTTTTCAACTGTTCTCACGGTTGATTGGCGCATAGTAGCCAATCCAGGCTCCATTTGCTCTGAGCAAATAGAGGCCGCAGGCTTCACTGACGTAGGCAGTAGAGCAGCTAAAATTTTCTTCTCGCCTTTCTCTTTGTTTGCCTCCCTTCAACACGTAAGCACAGAAACAACGTTCGACTCGCATGTGTTAAGCATATCGCTAGCGTTCATTCTGAGCCAGGATCAAACTCTTTTTTTTGAGTATTTTCTTTTACACAGAAGTAGAATTTGAACCTTTCAAATCTTCGATTCGCTATGCTCATGGCTTCCTGTCCAAAAAAAGAAAGCGGCTGCCTTCTGGTCTTAAGGTTAATTAGATTGGTGGTTACACTAAAATACAGACTCTTTCCTTTTCTTTACTCCGTCCCTTCAAAATAGGAAAGTCGTTCACCTTAGCTTAGATATCTCTTATTCCTAGTATTTCAAAAATTCATAGCATTTTCTCGGAACACACCCTGTCTTTGTCTTTTTTTTGACCCAAGTAAGTAGTTTTATGCGTAGTAAATACTATATTCCAATCATGCTACTAATTCGAAAAAACTGGGAAGCAAAGACGAAACAGAAAGGGGAAAGTGATTGGCCTAATCTACAACCAGAAGGATTTTAAACCAAAGAAGTCCAATAATACCACCTATGGGTAAATAACGCAATACATTTTCGTGAATCTCTGTTATTTTAGTATCTAACACCAGAGCTACAGATGGGAATGAGGAAACAATAACTTCTACATAAACCATGAAAAGAATCATAGCGAAAGGGTCAAAACCTAACCAAACAAGTAAGCCTGAAATATTGCCACAAATATGAAAAAGAAAACGGAATGGACTGGATTTTGGCACGTATCAGCGTAACACTAGAAACTGGAGCAATGCTTGAAAGAAGGACACCAGAAGAGTGTTGATCCCATATCCATATAGGAACAACGGATAGCTTAGTCAAAGGGAAGAGTGATCTAGTAGAACAATAAAGAAAAACTGAGAGCTACCGCCTTCCTTCGGCTTCTATCTTGAGACTTCAATTTTCCATCAAGGAAGAAGGCAATCAACTAGCGCTCACAAAAGAGGAGGCGGAGAAGCTCGCGAAAGAAACAGAACCAAGCACTCTCTCGAAAAGGGTACGAAGGGAATATTCGTGGTGTCCGTCGGCCCCCTATCTTTCGAAATAGTGGGATTGCTTATGATTATCTCAAGAGCTCCACCTCTTCAGTTATAACAAGGAATTCTTAAGCTTTTGATTGGCGTCCTCTTTTCCTTCTAACGAGCTTCCTCTCTTCCCCACTCTTCAAGGACCCGTGTATTACAAGTCCTGGAATGCCTTTCGTTATGAAAAATATCTCGTACTTTTGAAATGAAAACTTTTTACAGCTAACTTGTTTTCTTAGAAAATCCAAAGTCTCCTTATTACTTTTTCTGGAGTTCCAACCTTTGTTCTATTTTCCTTACTTCCACTGTTTTATTTTAGAATAAAGATCTGCCTCCAGATCCAGTCTTGAGGTTCACCTTCGTCAAGCTCCTGAATCTTTTTTTTTGCTTGAAGTTCCTCTTCCTGTTTCTGGCGCTTTCTACCTTTATGATGAATAGCACACCACCCCTCCCCCTCGCCAACTGATACAGTTCAGAAAACTTGAGCATTCTCAGTGGTGAAATGGATTCCTCCCTTGGCTTGGTTACTTGCCGCTCATTTTCCTAATATTCAGATTAGGAAATTGAGAAGCGGTCAATGTCACTTTGGCTAGGTTGGGGCTGCTTTGTAAACTTGCCATAACTCCGCCCTAAGTAAGCAGTTCTAGTTGAACTTTTCTCTAATTAAAATTAAGCGGGAGCTTCCTACGAAGATCCGATCCCAGTAAGGTTTTATTTGCCCGATAGATAAAAGGGGATGATGGCTAATACTATGTCACCCAGAACGATGCAAAAACAGGGAACCAATAAGAAAGTAGAAATCTTTTGACAAAGGAAATTTTCCAAGACCAAGTCCTTCTAGAAGAAAACCTGGAGAGAGGTACTTCTCAGAAAAGAGTTTTCTGATCTGACGGATTCTCCAAGACTTTTCAGTCAGCACTCCTACTATTAGTAAACTGAGGATGACCTTGAAAAACCAAGAGAGTAAGAGATAGCCCCACGTGACGTAAGTTAAGTATCTTGTACCGAATACCAAAAAATAGGAGAAAAAGACTTTATTTTCTCTTTTATATAATCTCCTGTAAGGAAATCTTGGAGTCCGAGTCAGTCGGTCACCAGTTTCTTCCATGAGACCTCAGCCTCCGGGTTCGCTCGAAAGCTTTGATAAAATTTTTTATTTCCGTCTGTTTTTTAGATCATGCATGCTGCGCTCGCTATAGGATAGCCGAATGGATCTTACTCGAGCGGCAGAACCACAGATTCTCATTGATGTGATTTCCCTGTCAAGCTGGTTATACAATGACTACGTAATTACATCTTGACTTAAACAGTCTATGAAAAAAGAGAGGAAAAAGCGCGCAGAAACCCTTTCCCGCTGTGTGCCAACTACCTAGAACATTTGGCGGGAGTGGGATTCGAACCTACAACATTCAGATTATGAGCCTGACGAGTTACCAATTACTCTATCCCGCGAACATCATGAATAGATTATTTAGATTAATTAAATATTTCATCGGTGATATATCAAATCTATTCTCTATGCTAATACATAGTGTTTCCGTTCAATCCCATATCAACCCATCTTAATAATTACCCGAGGACGGCTAGCCCTGAAAGATGATTTGATGAGTTATGCACAAATAACTTGGCTACCTCGTTTTAAATAACCTGGCTACCTTGTGATTGAGTTCTATCCCAAGACGCCCCAAACCAAAGGAGATACGCTTGCTTCAGGGGCTTCCTTGTCTTTACCTCGGATGGCTTGCTCAGTCTTTCAAACTGAATTCGAGGTACTGTGCTGCCCGGCTCTGATCCCTCACCCGGGCTGAGCTTGGTTTAAGAAGATAGATGGAGCGCCGACTTAGCAGCGCCCGGCTCACTCCAGTTCTTCCGGGCTTAAGCAGATCCACAAACAGCCCAACATTCTTCTTTTCTCTTATCATCTTCTTTTATAGCTAAGCGGCGCTGCGCTCGCTTAGCTGACAAATTTTCCTCAGGGGAGCACTTGATTGTTTAGTAACAACGGAGCACAGAAAGCTATGCCTAGCTTTCTGGATGGCTTCTTTTCTGATATGGAGTCTGTCCTTCTACTGGCTTTTGCCTTTGCTAGACGCTCACTGAGCTTGCTTCCAACGGCTAAGAAAGAGACCGAAGACTACTACTGCCTGTTTTGGCTGCTAATTTTTTGCCAGCCGCAGCCCGGCCCAGCTCTAAGGGAGATAGCCATCTCTTAAGCGCAAAAAACGACGTTTTCGTTTTCTTTGTCAAAGGGCCCTTGGCACTTTGTTACTTGGCAAGGGTGGGTATTAGATCATATCCGCACTTCATACCCATGCCAAGAACAACATTTTCACAGCCGATGCCACCATACCACAACAACTGTCTGTGCCGCCGCCGGCATTATCCTACAGGAACGGAGACGGCTTACCTCCGCTCCGCCGAAAACTGAGGCTAAAGCGTAAGCACTAACGGCCACTGCCGTTCTTTATCATCTAAAGGGTTAAAAAAAAAAAAGGGGGGGGTGCCCTTTGACTAGATATCACTATACTCTGGCTGAAGTGCTGCTCTCCCTAGAACTTTAGAACTTTCGTTCGTACGAACTCGTCTAATTTGCTTTGCCTGAACGAAGCTTCACCTTTAACGCAGTATTCTTTACTTGCTGGGGGCGACTCTCGAATCAATCGTGCTTTTTTTCCGGCCCCCTGCCAGCTCTTCTCAGTTAGTTTTCGACTTCTCGCGGGGCTTACCCCTGGCTTGCCACTGTCACCGGTACAGAAAGTCCTGAGAGGCTGCTCTTGCTTTTCTTTACCCTGCTCCTTGTCTACGGCTCGCGGTTCGCTCGGCTACAACGCTGCGCTGCAGGCTCAGCAGCTCAGGTAAGAGAGCTGAGCCTGCAGCGCAGCTTTCTTTTATCTTAGCCTTAGATCACCTTTTTTGAAACCCCTTAATTTAGCAAAGCCCTCTCTAAAAGTTCTTTGGAGACAAATTCGGCATTTAGCAAAGCATTTAAAAAAAAATATTCTCCCACCGAAGCCCTTATGGTTTTTTAGGGATAGAATAAAGCGCTGTGCCATGGTCGTCCTGTTTGTTGAGCCTTTGGCTAGCGGGGGGTGCTTACGGCAGAACCACAGAATAGCTTTCTCATTGATGTGATTTCCCCATCAAGCTGGTTCTACAATGACTACGTAATTACATCTTGACTTGAGCGCTCTATTTTAAAAGGAAAAAGCGCGCAGAAACTTTCTAGATCCGACTGTGTGCGAACTACGATGATTAGAATCTTTGGCGAAAGTAGAATTTTCACTTACAACATCCGGATTATGAACTTGACGAGTTACCAATTACTCCGCGAGCATCATAATCATAAAGGCTTTGGAGGCCGAAGAAGTATGTTTCTTCTGGTCTGCTTATCGCCTGCTATGTCCTGATCTATCTAGGATGATCTGTTTTCTTTAGGATGATTTATTCTTTTTATGATCTTGGCCTACTTACTGCTTAATTCTCAACGCCACCATAAGAGGAACTTCATTTCATGGAAGAACTTCGCTTCCTGTGTGCAAGCCAATTTCTTCGGTTTAACATGCGGCGTGTTCGTTACACTTCCCATATCACTATGACTAGGGCCATGGCGACCAAGGCGGCGGGATGTTGAAGGCTAGAAGCCGAAGCTAGAAAGAGGCTGGTGAGGGCTGGAGGCATCTGCCATTCACTCCTCCTTCAGGCTTCTAGCTTGAGGCTAAAGGTTAAACAAATTTGTACCGAGCTTAAGTTAACAGAAGGCAAGACTGTCCGCGAGCCAGACGGCTAGAAAAAAAGGTAACAACCTTCCGAGAAAACTAGCCTATCGCTTGGCTCTGGCAGAAAAGGCACGCAACACATGTTTTGAAAAGGCTTTTTTGTGCCTTCGGCCGCCCCTTCGCCCCTTGCGCGCAAAAACCTAGGAGAAAAAAAAATTTTGACCTCTTTTTCTCGTACTAAGGCTTCTTCGTTTATGCCAAAACCAATAGCCGCTTCGCCAAGCGTGACGAAGCGCGTCGCAGACCACTGGAGTCATCTTCTCCATCTAGTTAGCAAGCAACCATTGTTGTAAGCCATAAGTGGCCGCCACAGGTCCTTACTTAGCTGATGGGAAGGTTCAGCCGCCAGGCTTTGTGTAGCATTCTGATCTTCCCGATTCAGAAACAAGCTAACAACGAAGTCAAAAATAGAGCCTGAACAAGTATGCGTTTCATTAGCCTAATGGCTGCTGCGAGGGCCTTAGGGAGGCTTGGTTGCAGTAGACCCCAGCCTGGGGGGGAGGCGGCTGGAAAAACCAACTAAAATGGTCAAGCGCCTCGTCTTTTGGCTCTTTTTACTATGGAATGGTATGATGCTGCCAGTGGCTTTTAAGCTTTTAAGGGTATTAAGAATATTTAGATGGGATTGTATGATGTGAAATTACATGATGCTGCCACTCTCGAAGAAATAATGGAGGAAATTCGTTGTAATGGTATATGATTTCATTCTCATTCATATATGAAAATTTCTCCTATAATATAAGGATATTCTTATTTATCTATGATAGATAATTTTTCCATTATTAAAGAGAATCTTTACATTATGATGATTTAATGGTCTTCAAAGTTCATACTTGAGACATGTTCCTAAGACATGCTTAAAAGAGGTCACGCTGTTCTTAAGACATCTCGAGAGCAGTAAGACATACTTCTTTGTCTAATTTTTTTAAGATCACGTTTTGAGCAAGGCGTCTAAAGCGTAACGACACGCTAAAGATCAGGTTAAGACAAGGCGGCTTGCAGAAAGTTTGAAGTCGAGCGAGTAGAAAGTCTTAAGCAGCTTATTGCACCTAGAACCAGGCACCTCAAGCGCAAAAGGATTAAACAATTTTAGGCACAGCAGCTTCGCGCACATCGGCTTCGGGCTCCGTTTGTCCCGGGCTCCGCCCGGGTAGAGGCTAAGGTCAGATCGCAGAGGCTAACTTAGCCGTTCAGCTTAGCAGAGGTTCGAATTCGCGCTAGCAAGTGTAGCTTGGCGTTTAGCGAGCTGAGCCTGCGCGGGCACCTGTGCTTACGCTGGGGCGCATGGCGCGCGGTGGCATCGCGCATCTCTTTTCTTTGGTATTCGCGAACTAAGCTCGCCTAACCTCTAGCAAGAAGCCTCTTGTGCCCGGGTGGAGCGGGGCGCTTGCCAGTCGACCGTCAAGAGCCAGAGCCCCGCCGCCCGCCGGGCCAGCCTTTCCTCGGTAGGCCCGCCAAGAAGCGAGGCCTAACCAAGAGAATGCAGACGCTAGACGAAGCCGCCGGAAGCCTGTCAGCCAGAGCGGGGCGAAGCAGCTCGCCTGGGCAAGTGTTTAGCTAGAATAAGCAAAGGAGTGCCACCTTCCTTGGGCCTTCCATAGATAAACGTGGCCCACAAGTCAGGCGGCCCCTCGGCACTAGCTCGCTGCTCAGCGAGCGCGCCCGTTCAGAATCACGTGCCAAGGACCAAGGAAAGGGCTGCTCCCAGCCTCGGCTTAGAAGAAGGCTAATTCAGTAAGGAAAGCCGAAGCTGAAGCAGCGCAACGCCTCATTAGCCTTAGGCTTGGTCAGCTAACGCTTTCGGCCTTAGCGCTAAACAGTAGGCAGCGAGCCGCCTTCTTCCGTCAGTTAGCCTGGCGGCGGGCCATCCATAACTTAGCTGTTGGGAGCTAGCTCTGCTTGCATCTAGCCACGGCAAGAGATAGAATATCATGTATATGTATGAGATGATGGAGATATATGTAAGCGTTCCTAAGATCGAAAGAGGCATTCTTCATGTTAATGAAAGAGTTTTCGTGTGGGATCTGGCAACATGGTGACGGGAGTCAGATTCAAACTTACCATATTAATATTCTAATTATGAGCCTAAAGACTTGCTCAAAACTTTACCCTACCTTAACCTTAGTAGGTAGGGTGCCAGCTTATGTGTTAACCCGCGCCTTCCTCCCACGCAATACTGCGTGAAAAACAGATCTAAAGACTTATAGGCCACCAGCAAAAGTAATTCTTTCTTCATCTAAAATCCGCGAACAGCAGGCATGGTGTCACGCGCCAAAGGGCCGGCCCTAGGTCTCCTCCCAGAGTATGAAATTGAGAATATGCTTCAGGTCTACTGCAATATTTGCTTGGTCACAAGACTCCATCTACCTTACCTATCAGTTAGCCGCATGACGATGGATTTCCGACCGGCCTGCTGGCGCCACGTCGGTTGTCCTAGGGGCGAATGAAGTAAATACAGCTTGAACTAAACTCTTTAGTCCTAGATTATCTAGACAAACTGCGACATAATCATATCCTACAAATTATATAAAAAACTTTTTCATTTTAAAATGACGAAGAAATAGACCGAGGAGGAAGAAGCCGTAGCGGAGGCGTGAGAAACACTACAGACTGAAATTAACCATGAATGTTACCAAATATAATAAGCAAAATTCAGAATGAAGTCCTTTTGACTTGGAAGGAGAAAAGCGTAATACACGGAGTAGATAGTCTCGAGGAGTCATTAAAAGGAACCAAGGAATGCTAAGTTCAATCTTTATACCGACTATAAGGTCTATGAAGAGATGTCTCTCCGTAGCCCGAAAACTTAATAGTAATTCACGAAGCGTTCTTGGTCATCCTTTTTTCTAATACCATAGACCATAAGCCAGAAGAGAACGCCGTCTCAGGCAGATTTAGATCGCTTTTACGCTTAGGTTTCTTTACGCCATCGTAGCTTGTCAAACAAGAGGAGAAGGATGACAGAGAAAGAGTAAGAAAGGGAGAAGGAGGCTAAGGCTAAAGACGAAGGCTACAGCTAACCTGATTTACTTTTAAGGTATGATGCAGCGGGCAAATGCTCGCGGCGGTGACCCCAGGGCTCATCACGTACTTATTTCCTAGATAAAAGCTCGTAGTAATGGCATCGGGTTCTTATGCCATTACTATGTAATGGCATGCTTGGCCATACGAAACCAGTTAAGTCCGAAAGTCTAGATAAGTCTAATCAACCTAAAAACGGATCTATTTGGTAGTTCTCTGAGCGCAAAGCGCGCTTTTTTGGCTTGTAGAAGGATTGCTGTTCTTGGGACTTTCTGCTCATCGAACCAGAGGAAATAATGAATGAACTGTAATCTGCAAGAAAAAATTCTATAGAATTTTTTTCCTTTATTTGGAGATTCTCGGCAGGCATTAGTCCCTTCCATCTAGCATTAGTCTTTTCTATCTAGATATAACGCTTCTCTCATAAGATCAGAAACGTTTCCCGAGCCACCGCTTGAAGTACCGTCAGCACCTGGGGGATTTTTGGCGCAGGTGTAAGGCCTTTAGTCAAAATAGCAGTACTAATAATCGTTTCCAACAGAATCGGAACAATTTCCCCTCTGCTTAGAATACCTGCATACATGGATCTGCGCTGATCCGATCCCCCCTCCATAGAAGTCCATTCTTGGTTGTTTTTGTGTCGAAAAAATAAGGATATTTTGGATTTTCTGGTAGAGGAGAGGCCACTTTTGGATCATGCCACATTCCCTTCCTCAGCTCAACCATGAGACCATCTGAAGATTCCATTCGATGTCTACTTTGGGCTCCATAAGAGGCAGGCATCTCTAGCCATTTCTGCAAGTAAATCCTCAAAGCCAGTTACTAACAAAATAGGCTGTGATTCATCATTTTGGATGGAAACTCGTCGTGCATATTCACAAGAGCTGGAAAGGAAGATGCAGAAGCCGAAGGTGGCGAATCCAGAAGTGGATTAGAGGCTCGAATATAAAAGAAGTGAATGACGACTACACTTAAGAGTATACTTAGGATGTGAAAAATTAATAGAATGGACGGAATTGAAAGGAAGTTCGACCTCCCATAGCGTAAAGAATGGCAGAGGCTGCTCTTGTTTTGGCGTTAGCGTAGGAGGCCGTCACTTTAGAGATAGAGAGTCTCTCCTAGGTGTATGTAATCTTTGATTTGATAAGGAGCTTCCCAGCAGGTAGTCGCTTCAATATTTTAGCTTTTTTAGCTTTGCCCTTTTTTTCAGCGCGCAAAGCTTCGCTGGTTAAGAAGTCAATCCTTTGTATATTTCGTGCGTAAAGAGCAGCCCTTTTCTTTCTCCTCTTTCCTTAACGGCCTGCTGAAGTTCGTCCCGTTGCTTCTTTCAGTAGAGCAGAGAACTTAGTTCAATCCCCTGAGTATTTTGGACAACCTCTTGGCGGCGATCGATAGTTTTGAGTTGAAGAGCGTTTATTCTTCCTTTCCAGTATCAGCTCAGGTTCATGGAGATGCTTCTTATCCTTTTCCTTTTATAGGCTTCGTGAGGATTAGTAGGAGGTGTAAGCAGATGCCTTTGTGAGTGAGGTTTACTGCTATACTATACTAAGAAATAGCTTCATAATGTATATGGGCCTGTATTTCCTCTTTCTCTATATGGAGCAGGCGCCTAGGGCCGCAGGTTAAAGGATACCAGTCAACGATTTCTTAGTTCTTATGAATTTTCTAAGCGTCTAGTTAACTTACTTCATTTCTCGATTTGAGCCTGGTTTTGGGGTCATACTTCGAGTAACTTCAAACATCCAACGAGCATCCTGAAAGAGAATATCTTTGAATGGTCCTCGGCCCTGCCTGTATGAGAGTAATCTCGTACTTTTGTGAAAGAGGATTTGTTGTGTAAACACTGGTCAAGAAGCCTAGCGGCGTCATTCGCTGAAAATTCCTTAGATTTGACTTGGGAAGGATAGAAGTCTCCGATCATCATCCTAGAGGTTATCAACAACCAAAAAGAGGGTACCTGAGGAGATGCGACTGGCGTCGAGGCAGCAAATACAATTATTAACAAGATACTGGTTTGGTATGCGATCTGGCACTTTACCCTCGTATCCATAATTTTCTATTCGTCTTTTTGGCAGAATGATTATCGTATTACTTATCATGATTTATTGCGCATGACGAAGCAGAGGTACGAAGTAGTCCTTCGCCAGGACTAGTCTTAGTCCAAAGAGAGAGCGGAGGCAGCTGCCACTGGCAAAAGGCCAGCTGTACTCATAGGACAAAGGCGGCTTTTGCTCTCGCAAAGAGCGAACAGCGCGAATAGAGGGTACTGTTTCCAGTGGAAGGCCGAGGAGGTAGTATTCAGTTTGCAAAGTAGTTTACTCAGCATGGGCTAAGTGTCCTTGGTGTGCTTGCCGAGGTAAGCAAAAGGTTGTCAAAGCGTTGCTGTTCCCTTGGCCAAGGTGAGGAGAGAAGAGAACGAAGGTTTGGCGCGTCTGGGCTGGATTTACGCTCGGAACCGAAGGTCTAGGTGCGTCTGGGAATCAATTTTTTCAGTTTGTTAGCTTGCCTTCTCTTTTTCCAGAGGGCCATTTCAGACTTTCTTTTTTATATGTTTCTCTCGTGCCTCCGTAGGATCTTTCACTTTTGTGGCTTTACCTGTCAGCTGATCAAGACGCGCTTCCTTGTTCTCGACAAGTTGATCCGCATCCATCCCCGTTAGCTTCTAGAGTCAATTTCAACTTTTCTCAAATTTACCAGCAGATTCTCGTTTGTTATGTTTAAATATCTTTGTCAGGGGTGAGCCTACGCTCTTTGGTTTGGTGGCTTCACGCCACTTTCAGCTGCCTAACCCTGCGGCTAGTCCTGCGGTCCATAAAACGAACGACAGCTCTTGACCCACGGGCCTGCATGTCCCGCAGTAGTCTCCCTGGCTGTCTCTTTCCTTTTTTGTTGAAGAGAAGGAAAGACTGAGACGGCAGTTAATTTACTACCAAAGGGCTTTCTACAGGCAACCATCGAGTAGCCCTGAAGCCCTCTTTGTCTTGGGCTACTACTTACGAGGCATAGCCAAGCTCATCACAACATGATCCCAAGTTACCGCGGATAGGGGCCGAATTAGGGGCCGAGGGTCTTGTTTCGATACCTCTGCTTTAAATTAACAAAAAGGAGTTCTTTTCTAATCTTAATGTATAACAAGAGATAAACTCCTAAGAATTTGGCAAGCAAACTTAATAGAGTAAACTCCTTCCTACTATGTGAGATCGAAAGAAGAAAACCTAGTTGACCGAAGCACTATATTTCAAGTAGTGAGGAAAGAAAGCAGAGCTGTTCCATGCAGATAGGGAAAAATAAGAAAAAGAAAAATAAGCTCCAAATTAAGAAAATTGAGGACAAATTTCCAAAGAAAAGTTATGCTTGGTATGGTCATTCCAGACAATTCTCAGACAAATCGTAATGGTGACAAATGAAGCTACTATAGCTATTACCGTTGTGTTATATTGTGGTCTCATCAAAAAAGGACAATACCTGATAGGTAGGGCTAGTCAAAAAAATCTTGTTGAAAAGGATCTCTTTATCAACAACCTGAGAAAGTAGGCAAAGGCGACGCGCGTTCCAGTCATCAAGACGCTGTTATTTTCTAGATGGAAAGACCTTACGGACCCGAAAAGCCATCTCAGGCCTATTTTTGCTATTACGCTTATGTCTTTTCACGCTGCTACCGTTGCTCTGAGGGTGAGGGCTAAAGGCGAGGCTACGGCTAACCTGATATTTCATCTCAGGGTCTAATTTAGCGAGCAAATGCTCGCAGCGAAGTATGACCCCAGTGCTCATCTGGCACATATTCAGAAGAAAGCTCATAGTAATTGCGTATTTTGAAGATAGCTTTAAGCATTAGAAGGTGCTTAGATTTGTCACAATGCGACTTTCTAAAGACTAGCGAAGTAGCGAGGGAAGGGCTCGAACGTACGAATCGTTCGGCCCTGAGGTGCTTATTTCGGGAAAAGAAATCTAGGCCGTAGGAGAAGCTTTGCGCTTTATCGAATATCTTTTTCCCGGCACCTAGAAATTAAGAGACAGATAATGTTAAAGACGCCGTCATTGAGGCAAACAAAGCAGTAGCTTCAGTTAACGCAAAACCTGAAATAGCATAACCAAATAGTTGCTTAGCCAAGGATGAATTTCGTGCAACGGAATGAGTTTAGATAGAGAGGATTGCCCTTCAAAGTAATCAGAGAGAAATGCACAATCCCCCCTCCCAAGAGAACCATACGTGATAGTAGCCCATCATACGGCTCCTCTTTCTCCATATCTTACGTGTTTTCCTATTTCTAAAGTATTTGCGCCGTATTTAGACCGAGGGTCGAAACCCGGTCCTTGTAAATTCTCCGTGGAAGGCCTAGTGAGATCTGTTTACAGTTCAGCGCCAAATATTATGTCCAGACCAGTAATCTTTATCCTGCCTTGGCGGCCTTGTACGCTCACGTATCCCCTACCGTCCAGACCTTCCCGAATCTGCCGCTTTTCTATGTCATCATTCGCGCAAGCGAACACAGGGCACCAGCCCCGAAGAAGTTAAGTAGGTGTTAGCCGTATGTCGAACCATGTAGGTCATCGACGTCTTATCGGATGTCGGTAAGGAAACCTTCCCCCATGCGAGCTATGGTTGGGGAACTTGGAAACTTGGCGATTACTTGGCCTTCTCTGTCTAGGGGCCGCCTTCCGGTGTATTTGACAATTATTCAGTGCCGCATTGGTGCTTATTTGCCAGTGTGAATAGCGCTGACCAGCTTACCAGCAAGTCTACCAGGCGTCGAACCTTATGAAAGTTGTCGCAAGGGCGATAGTAGCTGAGAAGTCCATGGGCTAGAGAAGTAGAACACCATCGCTTCGTCCGAGGAACTGAGCCTGAAAGTAAGTGTGGTGAGACGAGCCTTGGTAGGCTGGAGTTTTGGTAGTTTTTCTGTGATTACCTCCATCGGAGCCAGGAGCTGCCTGGATAACACTCCATAGCTTCCTATGGTTTTTGCCGTGATAGGTTTGCGAAGGAAAGAACAAAAACCCTTTTTTGCTCGTCGACTTCTCTTCTAAGTACCTTTCAGCCTCGTCAAATGCATCTAGGCCAGCTGGATATCCTCTGTCCCGTCTGAAGTTCAGCGCCTTCAGCGCCTCTTGAGACAGGAGCCGGACTAATGGCCTGGTTACCTCTTCCGATTCTTTCGAGAACCAAAGACTCTCTTCTCTAGCCACCTCTGGTGCTTCTGTGAACATGGCGGCGGCTTGTTCTGCTGTTTTCTAAGACGACAGGTTCTGCCTAGTGTTCTGAAAAGCTCATGTCCATGCGCAAAGAATTAGATCCCTTCTTCCTTTGATTATTTTAACTATCCTTTGGTTTGGTATTTCCGCCCATTTATCTCTGCGAGCCCTGCCTTAGTAGTGCTTTTCTATTCTTTCAAAAAGGCGTCTGGGCCATCTGCCAGCCGGGACCCCATTCTCATCCCGATAAATCTAACCGATCCGCTAGCTACGTGCACGACACCAGGCCTACTTAGAAGGGTAGATCAGATTTCAAGAACTGCACAATCCTTTCTTTGATTTAATCGACCAGATCTCTTGAGCTCGCGATAGCCAGTAGAATTTCGTCCGCGTAGCGCACGTAGCGCATTCTCATAAAGCCTGAATCATTGATTTAAGTATAAGAGAACCGCGGGCCTGAAAGAAGGAAACTTCTTCGGCTTTATGGGCTCTTTTGCCAGCATTGCCGTGTTCCTAGCTTGCCAGTCTGTTTCCGGGATAGCGGTAGCTTTCTTGTACTCTGCTTTTGCTCCTATCACGGCTTATTGTTAGGTGTTGGATGTTATAGATTTTTATCGTTTCTAGCTTGTCTAGGTACATATTGCAAAGGGGTGATATGAGACGACTACCTTGTAGGACTCCAGCTCTAGGCGGGGGTCCTCCTGAGCACCGATAACCTCTGCCTGGAACAGCTCTAATCTAAAATCTATAAAGCGTGGATCCTCGATCTCTTTTTGTCAAAGACTAGGCGGTGCCGGTCGATTGTGTCATAGCACTTTCTAATGTCAAATTTTACTAACTACGAGAGATCGCTTCAAGTGTTCTTGATCTCCTTGAGCGCCGTATGGCACCCTCATGACGGGCGGAATCCATGTGAGGGATTAGAAAAAAGTCCTTCCCTCCAGAGTCATAGGCATGGCCTTATGGGGTCCCTTGGCTTTCCCATCGCCAACAGCCTACTCTCGCAGAAAGAAAGGGGCTTCCAGGGGAAAAGATGTTTCTTCTTATGAGCTCGGCAAACGAAGGCACACAGCGCCCAAAGGTTCGCGAGAACGCATAGCCTTTACGTCTTCTTGCTTTCGATATCATCACTCGTCTGATCGGTCGAAAGTAGGATCCCCTGGTATAAGGCTCCCTTGGACTTTCCGGAACCATTCTAGGCTCATATATCCCAGTGTTTTTCTTGCCGGGGCCTTTCGGGGCGCCGCCAGCCCGGTTTCGACTCTAGCTTTTCATAGGCTGCTATCAGTATGTTTAAGTTTCATCTGATTTCCATTAGGTTTTCTTACTTTTTCTTAGGTCCACGCGTAAGGTTGGTTAATTTCACCGGGCAAGCAGCACCGGCTTCCTTTTCCGGGAAAAAGCCAGAACTACATTCCTCACCAAAGAACAAATCTAGGCCTGCGGCCTTGGCCTTTTTCGTGAGAGGTTTTCCATTCATCCCTGGATGTATCTCCTTCTTACCAGGATTACCATCCTTGTAGCTGTCATCCCTGTCAACAACCCGCCCAGCCTGTTCAGTGCTCTCTAGGCCTAACCGACGTAAGTCGGCGACCACAGATTTTTCTCCCTCCCCCAGGGGCTCCCTTTCATCGTTGATTCTCGGTGTACTTGAGTAGGGGCGGTGACCTGCGATGAGAATAATCCCCCTAGTTCATAAGAGCGGCCGTTGTCGAGATTCGTCCACCTACACTTAAACAAGCCACTTTCCCGACTCCGCGGCATGGCCTCTCCTTTAGAGTAGGCGGGAGTTGGATTACTGCCCAGGGCCCCGGCAGGACGCAAAGCGTCATCAGGTTTCAGATACAAAGCTCCGCACATCAAAGAATACCGATAGGGTTTCCGCCCCCCCGGTCAGAACCACACGTGCGAGTTTCCCCGCATGTAGCTCGTCCATGGCAACTTCTTCAGCTTTTGCGGCTTTTTGCCGTATAATAAGCGCTACTAGTCCTCGTGGCGCGGAAACGCGCGGCTAATATGTATGCGATTTTCCCTCGTGCACTTCAAAAGTCTAGCCTTTGCGGTATAGCGTAATTTGTTTCATGAACTTGGAGCTGCCTCAGTTAGAGTGTCAAAAGCTTACTTCGGCTTGTATTGAACAGGTCTTAGGGGGTGCAGCTCAGGTCAGTTCGTGCTGCCGCACACTTCGCATTCATCCTTTACTTGTAAGTAGTCTGCTCGCTCTATGTACACTGCTTCATCGAAGGGTTTTTCGAAGATGCTTACATTACTAAAAGAAGGAGTTTTGACGTTGAACTTTCCTCCACAGAGATGTGGGTTAGTCTAAAGACGCTATCCCCTTTTTCTGTGATCCGCCGCAGGTTTTTACCAAATTGATGGAAAACAGCCTCAGCCGACCATAGACTAAGTTTCCTAGTCAAAGTGGGAGCGCAGGACTTTCTAAAGATGGAAACTACTTTCCAGAGGGAAGAGCACTTATTCACAAACAAGTAATAGTTGACGAGACCCCTATCACTGATAATGAGAAGTGAGTCAAATATGTTTGTCCTCTGAGGTGAACCATCGTTCATGATAGGTTGCTTGGGCTAGTCTCTCGGCGGGGTTTCGTTTCGCATCTCCACGTTCCAAGGCCTTCGTTGTTAGGCCCCAGAAAGGAGCAATATCGTCGACGAGAGAGGAATCTGATTTGTTTAACGTCAGATACCTCGTTAGTGTCTCTAGTTTTCCTACTTTCGGTAGTATGTTACCACTGCGTCTAAGTATCCGGCCATTTCGGACTTTGCGTGTAATATTGGACTTTGGTGTTTGTTCATGTCTAATGTCAGTTCTTTCCGAAGGAAGTTCTGCGCGGCCTTTCAGATTTTCACGGCATCTTGTTTGCTACCAATAACACCTAACACCATGTCATCTGTATAGCAGAGGTATTTGTGTTTTTCGAATTCTTCAAGGTCCAAGGTCCAGTTTGCGGCTAGGTTTATTTGTTCCAATCTACTGTAGTTGAGGTTTCTGATAGCCTGCTTTCATTTCAGATAATCCTTTAAGAAAGGATTTGTTCTTTTTCTAAAGATTAAGTTTTCCTTCCCTATTTTGTCAACGTGGGGCGCATATCTTCTAGATTGTACTTGAGTATGAGCGAATCTTCCCCATAGCAGTCCGATTTATGGAGAAAAATATGGTTACAAGGGCTATCACAGAGCCCTGGAGGCGGCGCCCTGTCGTATCGCGTTCGGTCTGTGAAATTGTATACATCAACGTAGCCCGCGTCAAGTAGTTTTCGCATAAGATCCTGTAGTGCTTTAGACCGCAGTACTGGTTTCATTTTCTTAATAGGCAGGTCGTGATTAATTTTGTCAAAATGTTTATCAATGTCGATTTGTACAAGCCAAGTCATGGCCGTTCACGAATTGCGGAGGTCCCAAAGGGCTGTATGACGACTCCTTTTCCGGGGGCAAAAACCGTGACTTGAGTCTCTGAACAGAAAATCGAAGACCGGTCCTTTTGAGGTGGATTGGATAACTTTGTTAACCGTCGAAACAAAACTACTCCCGCCATCAGCTTTGGGAATCAGGATCTGTTCGGCTGGTTTCGAAGCATAGGTCTGCCTCCTAAAATCTCCGGAGAGTCTTTCCAGCCCTTGTCGGTCATGTTCGCTTCGCTTTCATCGTTGATTCCTGGAGCTATCTAACCTTTTAGTGTTTTGTCACCAGCCCTGATCTATGTTGTAAATGTCTTCATATGAGACGCGATCGAGCGCAGGAGGCGTCACCAGTCTAGACTCACCTTTATCGGCGGCGTTAGTTTTAGTCACTGTTTTCGCTGATTTTGCTACTCCTTTCAGGCGCGAACACGCCGCGCCTTTCCGAGATAGCGCATTACCATCTACAGCCCTTCCCTCAGAAGAGTCTTTCACGTTACGGGCATTGTCGTTTGCGTGACTTGATTTGCCCAGTGTATCTCTCGGAGTACTTATAGCTGATCTGTCACCTTCTTGGAGATCTGGGTCCCTGGGGTTTTGCACCTATATGCTAGCCTCTCTCCCTTCGGGTGATCCCTCGCTTTCACGTTTGGGTGTTTGCTCGTCGTTTAGGTCAGTGAGCTTTTTTTCTTGCTCCCTGCAGTTCCCCCGGAGGGTTTTTCGCGCCAAGGGTTCAGTTGGGCCTTGGAGCTTTCCGGGCCACCTCTCTTCAGAGGGAGAGGGGTAACGCTTCACCCTGATGCACTCGCGGAAACCGTGCGACGAAACTCGGCCAGACCCCATGCTATGGTTCCCTGCGGTCTGTTCCCGCTCCAGGTTAGGGGGCCGTCCGTGCGATAATCCGTTAACCTTCGCTGATCCAAACGCGCTCTGACGAGGCGCACACTAGATACGTTTCCAATACCTGTGACAACTCCGGCTGAAGCAATGGTAGCTGCTCCTGCTCCAATTAATTTTGCACCTTCTAGCATAATTATTTACTTTTCGTTTTTGTCGAAATAATGACCATTCATGGCTGATCGATCAAAATGCAGCCAAACCAACATTTTTTTGCTACGATTAGATTAGGTATTACTTGAAATAATAAAGAGGAGAGAGTGAGTTAAAGTCTACGAACTGGTGATAGTGGTATTCCACCTCCTGGTATGAAAACTAGTACCAGAAGGATTTCGTCCATACCAATTTATACCTGGTGCTGCTATTGGCATAACAAGCAGTACACTCTAGGTTGACCTAGCTCGGTTCTCTCTGACAGGGATTGGCCTGAGATGGGCTTCTCACCGTTTTCCCTTCCAAACACCGACAGTAGATAGGAACTGAACTGTCTCATGATGTTCTAATGGTAGTGTTGGCTCGCATACGGGGAGGGGGCGGAAACTTGGCATTTCGCGGCAAAAAAAACAATCTGGAGCGGAGAAAGCGCTTTTTCATTTCTAACGAACTTGGCATTGTGGTCGACGTTGTTGTTCGCCGCGAGTACAAAGATTATGCAAACAGAGCGCAGCTTGTTGGCTTCGCTAACCAATCAACCTGAAGCGGCCTTTGTCTCCGAGCCATGCTCATATCTCTATAAAGCACGGACTCTATCTTCAACTTGCTCGGTCTCTCAAGCCTAAATTCTTATCAGATCAAACTTTACCTGAATAGCTATATGAAATCGAGTATGTTTTCGATCCTTTTCTTCTGTTACATCAGAAGGAGTAAAAATGGTGAGCATACGGGGTCTCGGCTAGTGTTGCAAACACTAGACGAGCTCAAATCCGGGTGGGTCCATTTACAGGAAGAGGAGAAGAGCCAGTAGTAGATACTAATCCTGCTATCTACTGAGGCATCCAGGTTACCTCAGCCTTTTTTTCAGCTGCAAACAGAAACAGGTACGTAGGCCTTGATCCTGCCTTCTATTCCTCAATCCAAGAAGAAGTAGGGCGGCAGAAAGCTAGATGAAAAAGTGTAATACAACTATATATAGTCTTATCATTATAAAGAGTGAGACTCTTTGCGAAGAAAGGTTAATAACAAGTTGGTTATTACCACCTTCTTGGAGAAATTCGAACTCTATAGAAGAGAATAAATAAAGTTACTCTAGTCTCTTTAATTGACCCGCTGACCTAAGAAAAACCATCTATATCTTTTTTGGCGTCTATGTCCTTTTCGATGAAGGTGACAGTAGCTTCTTCTTGGCCCTTTCAGGTGTACAACCAAAATTTCCCGGGGAGCATAAAATCTTTAACGTTTCTGAAAGCTACTTGCCGGATTCCGCTAGAACAAACGTTCGGGTTTTGTTGGATTTTCAGCTACTCCTGTCGGTGTGGCCATGGAATTAACATAAGCTTTCGCTAGTTTTTTACAGGTTGCTCGCTTTACACAGTAGGTCTATCGTCTTCATGCTAGCACTGTGGCGCTTTCAAATTTTTTCGCTTCTCTTCCCATCTTCATCCTCGGGAGGGGGCCTCCCTCGCCTATCCTTACATATTCTAGCTAGAAGGTGTCACTATTCCATACACTATTTGTTTATCTTCCCCGAAAAATGAGAATAAAAAAGCCATCCTTTCGATCCCTATGGTGTTGGATCTTCGGGATTTAATAACGATCAAAATGTGTAGTAGCTTAAAAAAGGAGATAAATGCTTGTGATATGGGTAAAAGCACCATCTAAATTTTCTTCTTTCAAGCATCTATCTACTAAAGTCATGACATTACGGACAAGTTCTCCTTGTTATTAGATTTCCTGTGTTCTAAACTCAGAATTTGCTCTTTGTTTAATATCCAACCAGATGAGTGGGTAGCGATCCCAGAACACCCGAATAATAAAATGAGAGAAAGAAGAGTCTTAATTAAAAGGGGTAAAACACTTGCTAGTATTCTACCCGTAGACTTAACCAGAACCAGAGAGATAATGGTCAAAGTGAGTAGGTTACTACGTATATTCTTACTCTAGTAGACAATCGAAAGACTGGTCAAGGACTTGGCTAGTTCATTAAAAGGGCTATTTGTGGCATGAGTGGGTCTCACATTTCCTAGACTAAATCCAACCACCAGATCTAGTTAAGAAGTTCTTTTCCGCTCAGGCGCCCGTAGGGCCCTTTCCCCCCCCCCTTTGGCCTTTGGAGGCAGATCTACGAACTTCCCTCAATAGACTTAAATAAGAAAAAGGAGAGTATTGGTATAAGTAAGCTTAACTCTGACCAAGAAAACGCTTCGCGTTTCCATCTCTTCTCTCGGCCCTAATTCTCCCTGAAGGAGGATTCAGGTTCAAGGCCTTTTACACCCCAGGGTGCTTACATCTCTCGCTTACCAAAATTAAAGCGCGGTCGAGAAAGAGAAGAAGCGCCGCTGAACGCCGCGCTTTTCGTTTAGATTTTTCTCCTTGGTTAACCCTAAATGCCCCCTCACCTGCCCGTGAAGCCTCATATGATTATTCAGAAATCTAAATCTTACGTTACATGAGTCCATGATCTCCATCAGCCTGACTCTAGACTTTTTTTCGGCGAGCCTCTTTAGCAGTCTGCTTCATCTCCACGAGCTTTTCCTTATCTCCAGGCTTTGCGAAGGCTAAAGGCACGTGATCGGAGCCTAATCTCCTTAGTTACCTGACCCAAGTTCGCTAGTCTCTGCTGTGTCACTGTAAATTGGACGACCTTATTTGATTCCTACTAATAATGTAGTTAGTAGTGCTAGAGCCTTTAAAGAAGATAAAGTTTTACTTGGTTTGTCTTGAGTATGTATATCATTTGAAAGATTTGAATAATCTTTTTCCATTTCATCTACATGTTTTCTCTATGCTAGATCTTTAGATGGTTCTTTTAACAGCTGAGCCTTGATCATTTTTCAAGACATTCGTACCCTGGCCATGTAAGGAGTTGTTTTACCATCTAGAGACAATTTGACGGACCGCGATCTAATCCACTACTACTTCTTTCGCTGTTGCATAAAATTCTTCACCTGCAGCCCTAACTGCAGGTGAATTCCATAAGTTTTTTGCGGCGCTTACTGAGATTGGGTAACAATCCCCTTCAAGCTCATCATAAACAGGACCCTCGAGACCTACCCGTTTGTTTCATTCTTAAGGCAGCTATAGCGGTGACACAGGTAAACTAAAGGATCGAGTCTTTTATGGAATATGAAAGCTGTTTGGTGCTTAGAAGACTGAAAGGATTAAACTCACAAAGAAACCTAACCAAAGCACAGAGGAAAATCAAACGAAATAGGAGTAAGAGCCAAGCTAGGTACAGGCGCCCAGTCCAAAAAGAGATGATGAAGGGTGAAGTGTCGCATACGGTAACCGCCGTAGTAGAATAAGTCCTTCCATGGTAGGGAAAAACCTTAACATCACTACATCACTCAAAAAAGCATGTATTGAACAAATTCTCGAAAATAGTGACCGCAAAAATGGTATAGGCATTAGCCACTAAATTGGTACAAGCAAAGCATAGTAAGCGCGAACCACTTAAAGAGATTGATGCCTAGGTAATGGAATTTGTATTCAGAACCAGCCATAGTCTTAGACTTTCAGAAAACCCTTAGTTTTTCTTTTCAATTATGTTTTCTGACTAATTAATAATGACTTCCCAAGATTACTTTATCCATTAGCATCACTAGTGGAAATATAGCCTTAGCTTAGACAATTAATGGTCTAGTCTGGAGCCAGGAATCGGGCTAAATTCCTATTATCATAACTACTCATATAAAAGCAGCTTCCATTTATTTTGCATCTTCTAGATAACCTTTTACTTTCTATTTTTCTCCAAATAATGATCCATTATTCATGGTTAATCGAGAAAAATGCGGCCGAACGAACGATTTAGGAAAACTGAGGTGATGGCTGTTAGAAAGGGTTTGAAACACAAAGGAAGGCTTGAAGAAATATGCTCTATTTACGAACCGTACACTAATGTAGCAAGTAAAACGAAAAGAAAGTCGTATAGGAAGAGCGGGAAGCTGCGCCTAGCCAGAGAGTGGCTAAGCGGCCTGCTTAGGCTTCATGATCCCTTTCTCAGTTGATAGGGGCGCCGCAGCAAAAAACCTGCAAAATAGCTGGAATCACACTTCTTTATATGATTTTTTCTTGAATGCGCGGCTCTATTTTAGACTTCCGGCCTTTGCTTCGTTCAAGCTAAGCCCTCATGGACCTGACGGCCTTAGGCCTAATGCTCGCATGTTTAGTAAATAGAAATAAAAGAACTTTCAGAAGACAAGATTTACATATTCCAAAGCACAAAGTGGGTCTCTAAAGAAAAAGAAGTTTTTCCCTTTAGATACATTAAACGTGGTGCCTAGTATATTAAGAATCCCTCTTTCCCAGTTCTAAAAATCTGCTATAAAGTCAGACCTTTTTCCAGGTTTTTGCATGGTTTCTACCTAGTTGTTAACTTTTTCCTTCTTTGCAGACTCGATTTCAACCTAAAACAACATCCGCTTTCCTATGATTAACATAGTTTTGAAAAATTCCATAAAGAAAGATAGTTAGTTTTCACGTTGAGATAATTCCCATCCCCATATATGATGTATTTTGAACTAACTCTAATCCTCATCCAGGTTTTAATTATTTAATGTTTTAGAATAAACAACCTTTAGATTCAGTTTCATGTTAAAGACTGGCGAAACTTTCGCCAACGCTTTTAATAAATAAAAGCATAAGCATTTTCTCACCGGTTTTTCTCTGTATTTACTAGTTCATCCCATCTAGCAACTGGATTACACTATTTATCTCCCTATACATGTCTATCAACTCTTTGTACAGAATCCAAAAAAAAGCTCAACTTAGCTAAGCTAGTCTGTGGCTCTACTAAAAGGAAGACCCGGTTCAACTGAATACCTTGAAAAGCACAGCTCTGTAAACCGAACAGAACATCGAGCTTAGCAGGCGGGGAAAGCCCACAAGTTTTTCTTTTTTAGAATGGCCTTCATCTCCATGGGGACGCTACGCGTGGTTTTTGGCGTTCGGTGTTCAATTCTGCATCTTGTCGTGGTCACAATCTTGTATTTCAGGTGATGCTGTAGAGCGATGTCCACCCTTGGCTGGCCTCAGCTTGGACTGAGCCAGCCGCAGGGCTAGGCGAAGCGATTTCCCTCCGCAGAGGTCTGCTGCAGCGGGGCTAGGGCCTAGGCTTCTGCTGTAGCTGAGGTTTGTTTCAGATTTTCCAACATTAATAGGTGAAAGTCATGAAAATCTTGGAATTTCATTACATGTTGCCAAGTTATTGAAAATAGATAACTCTATGACGATATTCAAATACGACGTTTTTTTGGAAGTCGGCATTCATAAGAATTCATAAGAATGTGGCTTGAGGTTACATTGCAAATCTTGTAGTACTAAGACGACCTCCCTGTGGTAAACTAGGTATCAAAAATTTCTTTCCAAAATCTACTCCTTTTCTTCTGACTTCAACTAAGTGAATTCCTAGTTGAAGGGCCAACCGCGCGGCATTTTCCGCAGTTGCTTGAGCAGCATACTGGATTGAGCGGCGAGATCCCTTAAAACCCACTACTGAGGGGAAGACCAAGTTTTTGTATTTCTGTTAGAATCTGTTATAGTAATCACGGTCTCACTAAGAAGAAGTTGATTTAATATGTGCAAATGCCTTTTTTTGCATGAGTGTCTTTCTTTTTAATGTTCTTGGTGTCGAAGGCGCAGCTTTTAGCCGCGCCTTTGATATTCTCGATTTTTTGTCAGGATTTCTTCTCTCCGTTCACTAATTGCGAGGGGATTTCGTCAAAAATAATCCATTAAATGAGAAGGAGAAAAAAACGTTTTCCCCCATAAAGACTGATAGATTATCTCATTTCGTCATCTCATCACTTATAGACCTACCTTACCTAATAAAGAGATCGAGATCGCACCAGCAATGCAGTTTTTCAAATGCTTTATCACCACGCAACATTTACCGGTACAGCGAGAAAACAACACAACATCTACTCCCTCCCGAGACAACGGAAGCCCTAAAGGCTTAAATTACCAAGCCATACGAGCCTTATTTCGGATTATAGGATATCTTTCTTCTGGCTAGAAAAGAAAAATTGTTTTCTTTGAGTTTTGAGAACGAAATAAAAAAGGTGTTTCCACTTTACTTTTTTCTCCGAACTCTATAAAGCACTTTTCGCTTTATGGCCACTGGCGCGCTCCGCGCCCCTTTCCTTCTAGCGAAGACCGCGCGCGGCGCTTGGAGGACGCATAGCATTCTTCAGCTCATAGAAAAGAATACGTTTGGATTTTTGGTGCCTGGCCTCCCCTTCAGGGCGGTTGCTGCCAAAAACAGCGCTTTCATCGCTATGCAATTGAAGTAGCCTGGAACAAGGTTTTTTCCAAAATAAAAACAAAAGGTGAATAGAAAAAGAGTGTGGCGATGATAATGATAATAAGGTCTTGGCTGGAGAAGAGGCTGGCTTCTTGCCAGCGTCTTCCCCAAGCAGGTTCGAAACCGCAACGCGAATCAAGCAAGTCCTACGGCGCGCCGGGGCTGTAGGGGCCGGCACCACCACCCATCGACTACGTTTTGGCGGAGGAAAAGCCAATCGAACCGTGTGGTTAAGTCGAAGATTCATACCACATTACTTCGCGCTTTCATCATGGTGGATGATGAATTGTGGCGAATCATCCATCAACTTCTTCGTGGATTGATCGAAACGTTTTTCAATCCGCGACAAGTCTTAGCATTAGTATGAGTTCGTTGACCACGTAGGGGTAATCCTGCATTGTGACGAAATCCACGATAACAACCAATACTGATTAATCGTTTGATATCTCTTTGAATCACTGCTTTCAATTCCGAATCAACTAGATAATTCTAACCTATTATTTTGAGAATCTTGTCGATCTAATACAACGTTAACTTATTAACCCTAATGTTATCACTGAGACCTAATCGATAACAAAGCTAAATTGCCTTCTTAGGGCCAATTCCGAAAATTTGGATTAAGGCAATTCTTATTTGTTTATTGGAAATTTAATTAGTTCCTAAAATATATGACATGATTTATTCTCCTTTTCCTTTTTTATGCCTAATTCTGTTTCGATATTGCATACCTTTTTCTAAAGTTCAGAAGGTTTACAACTCTTGACGCCGGCGGCAAATTGAGTTAGTTTTTGAGAATCCAGTCTAGCACGACAAATAAGATTAGACTTTAGGCAAAAAACGCAAACTGAAAGCGTAACTTGAGGTCAAATCTCATAACTGAATCCCAAAATTCCATACCATATAAGAAAGAGCTTTCTAGTCCTATGGAGGAGATAGGTAGGCTTTATCAGGGCCTCTTTCTTCTTAGCTTTGAGAAGTGTACGTGCGAGTTTCCTCCGCATACGCCTTGAATGTCGAAGAGTTTAGGCCCAGGCAAACTGATGTCGCCTACCTTTTTTGGCTCCAGCTGTAGCAAGGGAGATCATTCAGATTTTTCCATGATGTATCTGACTATAGTGAGTTCTGTGAAGCGGTGGAATTGAAGCCTTCCACCTCTCACCTAATTTCGTGAAAGAACAGGCTCATGGTAGAAGAAATGGGCAGGCTCTTTGGACAGGAGTGATTCCTGACAAGGAGGGCCTAGGTTTTGATATCTCCCCAGTACGTTTGCTTCATAGACTTCCATTCTTTGGTAAGTGATAGAGCGTTCTCTGAGTAAGGAGGATAGTTGGTAAGCGTTCGATTTCAGTATTAGCAGAGTTTTCCTAGGGGCTACGGCTTTGGAGATGTCAAGGAGTTCAAGATCTTTCCCCCCTCTCCCAATCGGAGTGAAAGTAAAGAATCAAGATTTAATGGAGCCTACGCTCTCACTTTCGGCTTTCGTTCCCCAATTCTTTCGAATTTGATTAATGGAACGGAAGTACCTTGACACCATCCATTGGCTTTTTTGTTGGGTGTTTTCCTCGCGTCTAGTCAGAGACTTCCGTTCAGATGTGAAGCTAACATTCGGCATACGTGGGCTTAAGTTCCAAGGAGGGAGAAGTATACAGTCCAACCTCTTTCTCTGTGGAGGGCTACGCCCTCAGAGAAGCTGGTTCCAGTCCCTGATATTGGACTGTTCTATCAGTTTCGCATCTTTTATTTTAGGGGATTCTTGTCTTTAAGGATTTGGTTTTTGCTGCTTCAGGCACTATCTCCAATAATGCTGATTCCTTGGTTGCCCTACTCCCAAAATGAAATAGGTAAGATGTGTGTCCCACCAGAAATATACATAAACGCGCTTCTATAGATTTTTCTGGGACTTAAGCTTTCTTACCTTCCCACGGGGGAAAAGGAAGCCAAAAGAACTACAGGCAAAACTCAAAAGCCTTCTAGAAAGCGCGGCAGCCGCGCTTTCTTTTTATAATGTCCTACTCTATGGGCGGCCGGGCTGCGCTTTTAGATTCTACTTGGACTTTCGTAAAGGCCAGAAAGTAGCTAAGCCTGGAAAGAAGATAATTTGTTTTCTCATCCGGGAGAAACAGCGTCTGCCTCCCTCTCCAGCCCCCTCCCTACCTTCAAGGCTATATCCATTTAAGTCGAGGATCCGGAATAATAATTATCTAGAACCATTCATTTCTTACCCGCTGTACGCTTTCATCACCTCCACAGCCTCGACTGCTGGCTTGTTTTTAGGCCGAGAAGAGGAATCTTGGTAAATTCTTACTCAAAAGAAGACCGATGGAATCGCTCCTGGTCTTTACCTCGCGCAGAAAGAAAACTTTGGTGGGGGGCAAGCGAGCGAATGAAGGCTCGCTTCGGTCTTTCTTTTCTTATTAAGCAATTACGACCACTGAATAACCTTGGTTGACAAACATAGTTTATGCGCTGCTAATATAGCAGCTTATGGAGCATTTGACAAACTCACACCATCCATTTCCAATGAGATTTGTCCTTCCATCACACGAGCAATCCAACCTGTAGGATTTCCTTTTCTTTTCCCATTTCAACTTTTGTAGGTTTACTAGTAATAGGAATATCTGCGAAAACTCCTAACCATATTTTACTATTTTTTCGGAATTTTCTGCTTATAGCGCGACGCGTTGCTTCCATGGCTTGATATGAGATACGACCAGCTCCACTTTAATGCCATATTTTCCAAAACCAAGTTGTGTACCGTCCGCCTGGCAACCTTCACATCTGCCTCTTCGATATTTACGAAATTTCGTCCGTTTTGGAGATAGCACAACTTATCCTTCTTTCTAGAAATAGGGAACCCACACTTTCTTTGCTTTGACACCTAAAAGTCCATAAGGAGTAGATGCTTATGCTTTCACATAATCAATTTTATTGGAAAATACATGTAGAGATGTTTCACCGAACTTTCTGCATTCAGTTTTAACTATTTCTGCACTATTTAATCGACTTGAACAACAGGATCCCCTTCACATATTGGCATTTTTCATTTCTTAAAATATAGATCGTGAAATTTGTCGAAATGATTTTTTCTATTCTGGTTTCCAAGAGATTTCCTGAGCAATTGGAGAAGCACTTTAATAAACAGAAGCGATTTTTATTGGCTTAATTAAAGTATTAGTATTTGTTTAATTAGAGAATGTAAATTCCATTTGCTTCCAATAATAATAACGACTGGATAAAGATTGTTCACATCCGGCATCCCCCGAACCCGAGAGAGCACCGAAATGAAATACGTCGACGAATCGACTCTCTGCTTCGTTTTTCGTTGGCTGACAAGGGTCCAAGATCTGTGGCCACGAAATGAAAAACTATGTTAACCATAGAATCAAAATGAATTTTGTTCTTCGAATGAAAAAAATATTCCATGACTAAATGATTCAAGAAAGTACGCACAGCTGCGAAGATGGTATGTGGAAATACTTGGCTAATTTGAAAGAAAAGCGCAAAGCGAGAGGACGCATAGCGTTCTTCTGACGCTCCAGAATTATTTTTGCAGGCCATCCAACCACTGACTCGAAATAATGGATCAATCTCGTGTATCGATGGTGATTGATCATGGTATCCGTAGCGTTTTCTGGGCCAAATCTTGACTTCATTTCACTCTTTCCCTATACTGTCATCAATACGCCTGCTCAACTTGAAAAATTGTATAGCCCTTTCGTAGGTCTTGATTGGCCACGTCAATTCGAGGAAAATAGATGAATGATGCACCTACCAAGACGAAAGCCAAACGTGTTTCCTGTAGGTGGTCGTATTGAACCGAAATAATCTCTAAAATTCACATCTTGATACAAGAATTTTCGATAATAATAAATAGAGTCAAGAGCTCATCTGTCTGGCTGTAATAAGAGCAAAAGACCTCTATTCGCAGACATAATAAAATAAGTGGTCTCCGAACCGTGCAAGATAATGGCTGCCCATCACACGGCTCTCCAACTCAAGTTTATATAGTAGTGAATCCCGCATCGCAGACAAAGGCAAAGCGCTTTCTTTTTTGTCCGCAGCGCTGTGCACTTTCTTATCTCCGCCCATCAAGCCACCATGCTGCTTGATCTCCCGCGCAGGCAGTTTGAACGTTCTACTGGAGAGAAGAGAATGCCCTCTATTCTATCTCCTCCTATTTGATGGCATAAGGGTTTTTTTCTTTGCCTGTGCCCGCCTCAATCCTTCCCTCGCGTTATCCTTCTTGTTGTTTATCAGTCGGACTTCCTATGGTGTGCCTCCACATTACAGCTTTGTTACAAGTGGCCCTCGCTTCACGAAGCAACCGAGAAAGAAGGCAGAGAGAGACAACAATTACGCACGCAGCTTTAAATGTTCTACTGCAGTCCGCTTAGCACAAAAAAAGCAAGCCCGCGAATGTGAATCAAGGTCTCTAGATCTCCGCTTCTTTTCTGAGCGCTTTGCCCGTGTTCCTGCCTTCAGGCACCTTTAGAGGTTGCTTATTATCTTATTTTAAAGTGTAAAAGAGAAAAAAGTTTTCTAGATTTTTCAAACTTTCTAGCTTTTTTTTTTAATTTAAAAAGCTTTATGGGCTTTCGTTTTGGCCTCAGAAAAGGGAATACGTATTCTCGTCTTTTTCCCCCTTATCGTTTTTCTATCTCGTGTGGCAAGCTTTCTTCCTTAGGGCCCCTTTCTTTTAGCTCAAGTTATCGAAGCTTTTTTTAGATTGAATCGGTGTTTGGGTATAGAGCTTCGAAACTAAGTTAGGCCAAGAAAACTGAGCCCTCTCCTTTCTTCACCAATCAAGCGGCGACGCTGCTGGCCTTGGCGCGGCCTAGATACTGTTGCTTTCTTTTGCTTCTAGGTATAGTAAATTAAAGCCGCGGGCCGCAGGCGGTTTGTTTCATCGCGCTGTGTGCCTTGTCGTCTGGAAAACATAGAATTTTTGAGGATTGGGAATATTTTCGTTGTGCTTCTGAATTTTTGTTTTTAAGAAGGCCTGTTTGATGATTGATAGGCTTCGGCGCGTAATATGGCTTATCGTTTTATTTTTTTGTAGCGCCCTTTGTCAACAATGTACTTCAATCCTATGACAAATCAGTCAAGCTCATTAAATCAAAAATTACAGAATGGTGGGCAGCAACATATACCGGGCGAAAGGCCGAAGAGTGGCTTCGCGGGAAGCGTGGTGTTGCCTTTACTTACCGAACACGCCAGGCTTGGTATCCCTCCTACCTTGCGTTCATAATATATTCAACTGCGCCTCGGAGACACGGTCGAAGCACGCCCAAGGATTGGTTAGGCCCTGTGTGCTCCTCTCACGACATGCTCTGGTCTTCCTCTCGTTGTTTTCTAAGGTGCCTCCTATGGCTGTGGTCTTTCAGCGTTAGAATAAGTCGTGTCCGTCTCGTTGCGGACATCCGCAACGTCCCGACAGGCGGCGGGCAATTTCTTCGGTGACTTTCACAGTCGCCCTTACTAAACTAACTTTAATCTGAACTACGATTCAGATTCAGTCTGACTGAAATCGCATTTACTTTTTGTGCCATAGTTTACTATCGTACTTTTTTTTCCTCGGTTTCATTTTGGTTCTCGAGGGCGAAGCTTTCTTCCCCAAGAAAGAGGTTTTCCATGTAGAAGCAAACTCTCTATGACCAACCATTTGTTCAGTAATCTTTAAAGCAACAAAACCTTTTCCATTATGAATTTCTGCATAGCCACCAACAAATTAAGGGAATATACAGAATCTACGTAACCAAAGTTTCCACCTGATCCTTTTTTTACTTAAATAAGCAAGCATCCACAAAAGGGCCTTTCTAGACAAATCATGTCATAAACTAATTTCTGTGTTTTCTTACTACCGTTTTAAATCCACCTTTGGTGGGCTTTCCCCAAGGTGATACCGAAGGTCTACCTCCTTTGGTCCGTCCCTCACCTCCCCCGTAAAGATAATCAACTAGATTCATCGCGACACCCCAAACAATAAGGCGTTTGCCTAACCACCAGCTTTATCCTACTTTGTGAAGCTTACGTTTACTACGATTAGGATTAGAAACTATACCAATAGTAACTCGGCATCAGGAATCTGTGAGTTTGTCAACACCCAAGGGTAACCACACAATACATTCTGGTGTATTTCCAACTTTCTTAATTGTTTCAACAAAGATTCCTGCAACTCGAGTTAACTTGGCGCCTTGACCTGGATTCCATTCAATATTATGTACCCATGTGCCTATAAGTATATTGGCTGATGGTATGCAATTTCCTACCATTTCATAATATGAATCAAGTATGTATTGATTTTCACTAGAAGCGTAGTCTTCCTTAGCGTGTGGCCAAGAAGAAGCAGCCTCGCCGCCCTCCTACGTGGGTTCTTCCAGACTAAGGGACCGGATAGGTTCTTCGTTAGCTTTACCAACGAAGGCCGAAGGTTCAGTCGCTGTGCTGCGAACGAAGTGGTCTTGTAACCGAAGGTCCGTCTCGGCTATCAAATTATCAGAAGGTTCATGATAGTTAGACGAAGTCGAAGATTTAGACCAATCACAATTCATCACCGTCTTGCCTGTTTCCAATTAATCACTAGCTAATATATAAGTGAAAGGGGCACGATCCACTTGGAACGCTTCAGTCTTTTTGGTTTTTTTAAAAAATATCCTTTTCCTTGGCCAGAAACTCTCGTTAAGCCAAGAAAACGCTTTGCGTTTAATTCTCTGCGCCCAGAGAACGCTATGCGTTCTCCATCTTCCGCCTTCGCTTTAAGAAAACGTATTTTGTTTTTTTAGGCCTCCCATTCACGAAGCGAATAAAGCAAACTTTGTCCCAGCTACAGCTAGCCTAGGTAAAACCAGAAAGCTACCGAAAAGGCCGAAGGGTGCAGTCTTTCTCTCTGCCTTTTCAGAACAAGGAGCAGAAAAGAAAGCGTATTTGATTCTCTGGGCTCTCTCAGGCAGAGAAGAAAACGAAAAAAAGGGGGCCATGGAGAGTGCATCGTGTTCTACATTACGCGTAGCAAATACGTTCTCTTTTGTGGTGTTGCGAGCCCCCCCCGGGCCTCCAATCATTTGCGATGCAGAGAAAGTGCATACAGAGAAACGCTTGTTCTTCTCTGACCCCGCAAGTGCGTCCATAGAGAGCGTAAGGTCTACGGTATTTCTTGGTAAGGATAGTAAAGCAGAGAAAAATCTTTTTTTTATTACAGCGGCGGCGCAGAGTGCGTTCTTATCTTTTCCACTCTTCGCTTCATAAAGCGCTTTGCGTTTTCCGGGGCATAGCACCGCTCCTTCGGTCCATCATACTGAAGCAATCCAAGAAGAACAATTCAGGTCATATTCGATTCTTTCTACAATGCCCAGAGACGAGGTGCTTCATTTCAAATCGATTTTTCGCTGTAATCACTTCGATCCACTTCCTCAGTGAAAGACTATGATACGTCCTGATGCATTTCTCCCAGCAGACCCCCTTCTGAAACTAAAAGTTAATTGTTTTAGTGCTTTTCTCTTCCAGCAACTATTTCTCATTGTGTATTTGCCTTTTTTCTTTCTACCTAAAGCATCAATGACATCGAGAAATCGAATGTAGCCCAGGTACACCTTTTCGACTGTCAACATCACCCATCATCTACAATGATTGATCGCTTCCATATACCACATAGCTCATGCTATCCATAAGTTGGCCTTCGGCCTGTTGTGGGCCCTACGGGCAACCGCGGTAAAGACTAAAGTTCCCCCCCCCCCCACACACACCATACGTACAAGTCTCCCTGCACACGGCTCACGCCTTTTACAGGTACAGGTGGCCTATCCTGGTCAAATCTTTCCTATTCGCTAGCTCGTAAATGCGCATGCGTGATTTTGATACTGTTTGTCGTCACTTCCAGTTCATGGAATTCCATGAAGTGTAGGTGTAGGCAGCGCTGCCTGTCGTACTGTCAACCAGTGGCCCTGGCCCCCGGCTCTACGATCCTGCCATGGGGGCTGACGGGCGGGCTCCCTACTTTAACTTTCTCCTTCATGGTCTCCAAACCAAGCTGCCCTATTTTCCATTTCCGTCAAATGACTCGGCCTCCCTAGCTTGACCGCCCGTTCATGCTTTCGCAGCTTAGTTCTTTTCGGTTTCCTTGGGGCTGGGCCCCCCCTTCGGCGCGGGCTTACCACAGTTTGCGCCTGTATCTTCGCTAGACGGTATCAGTAGTGTCATTGCCATCTTCCCCGACTTAAGGATTTGCTTTATTTCTTGCAGTTAGCCCACCCATTCCAAAAACAAGTTACGGTAAGAGGACCCCAGCCAGGTTACACCTTCTGCTGTGCCGAGGTGCAGAGGGAGCTCGTCGTGATAATTGGGTGGGGTATGCGCGTGCGCTCTTGACGGGCACTCCAGGATCCGCCGACGCGTTGTTCTCGTTTCCGAAAAAGCTAGTGGTTAGCTCATAAGGCCACTACGGTGGGGAGGAAGAGGGGGAGAGAGAGTCCTCCCCTTTTTTTTTTGTGGTTTGTGGAGACTTCTCATGTGGATGACGACGAGGCCACCTTCATGACCTTCCTTCCCTCTTCTTTTGGCCCCACCCGGGTGGCTCGACAAACCGCCTTAAGCCCCTTCCTTATAACAGGGAAGTGACACGCGCTAACCCAGGGAACAAGCAAGCAGGACGTAGCTAGCGGCATAGGATGCCGATTCGGCGTCAGCGGCTTCGTGCCGCGCTGGAGTAATCCAATATGCAGTTCCGCACATTCTACCACTTCTCTATGAATTTCCGAGACTAATCGTGAAACACCATGAGCAGCAGGATGTTTCCAGAATTAAAAGTAAAATTCTGGATTGGTTTAGTTTCAGCCACATCTAATCCTTTTTCTTTTAGAGCCTGCGACCGGATTTGAACCGGAGGCCTTTCCCTTACCATGGGAATGCTCTACCATTTGAGCTACGCGGGCCAATATGTAGCCACTACTTCTACTAAGAAAAGGCGAGAATAACCTAAAAGCCGGCTCAACCTACAATGTGTGTTTTTTGGCTCGGCTGCTTTGGACCTGAAAGCGCGTGAGGCCAAAACCTCGCTGGATGAAGCAGAGCACAGGAAAAAGCGAAGCGGAACTCAGAGAACCTGCGACCTTGAGCCGTTGTTCGCGTCCGCTCTGGCGTTTGACCCTTCATTGGTCGAGCCTTTTGTTTTGTAGAAAAGGGATAGATTTTTTTATACATCCTCCTTTTCATGCGCTGTGCGCCGTAGGAGAGGCGAAGCCTCTTCTCTCAAGCCTGATAGCCCGCCCGGAAATCAGGGTAAAACTTTGCACCTACGTTTGGAAAACGCGTACGGCCACCAAGAAATTTTGGATCTTTTTCAGCCTCAACACTCCTGCGCATTATTGAATTGGGTTTTCGGCCTCTTCGCGAATTTCAGGGGAGTTTCGGCGTAACCAGATCCCCCTTTATAGAGCGTCTTTCAAGCACTTATGCGGGTTTTTTGTAGATTACCCATTTATTTTTCTATTTTTCTTTGGAGACGATCGGATTTGAACCGACAGCTTCATGCTTGCAAAACATGCGCTCTACCAATTGAACTACGTCCCCTACGGAGGAAATGGGATTTGAACCCGTGATACAATATTGTTGTATTTGTCGGGATGAGTAGGCCCTCTCAAGCTTTCCCCCCCTTAGAACCGTACGGGCGAGTTTCCCCGCATACGGCTCAAGCAACCTGTCTAATATGTCAACCTATAGGAGTCATGTTTAACTCAGGGGCTACTAGAGTTTGTTTCATGTGTCACATTCTTGTGGCCAGTAAAGTGTAACGCTTGAACTTGTGGCCTGCCCACAATTATTAGCCTACGCTTTCATGATTTGCTGGGAAAAAGCTTAGGAGATGTCCCGGCGAGCTACTAGATCGAATGGCGCAAGATCTGGTTTTCAGGCACAAAGCGATGAACATCCCCACCAGAGAGGAAAACAAGTGTTCGACGAGTGCCTTATCAGATGTTTACGACAAAGTCTAATTTGGATAATATTCACAAGATAGTGTGGCGAATCTACAAAAACCTTCCGAGAGAACGGTGAAGAAGTATTTGGCCCATCTGCAAGAAATTTTGCTCTCTAAGAATATTCTCAATCTTTAGGCGCGCTGCGGTCTCTTTTCTGAGCTTCTTGTTGAGGCCGCGGTTCTCCTTATCCTCTCTTCCCCTTTTCTGTCCACCCCCAGTCCGACTTTCGCCGTGGCTCCAAAATATCTGGATTATAGATCTGAGTGTTATTTAACAGAAATTCGTGAGGCTGTCAAGGCACTTCCTTATATCAGCATCAAACAAGCATCGTGGTGAGTATCGCTTATCCAGTAGATGCCGTAGTCTTGCTATAGTCTCATAAGTTGAACGATGGCGATTAGAATTACACTCCACGAGATATCTACTGCCATATGTATGATACACGCTTTGAACTACACGGTCAATAGTGGTAGTAATTTGTCTCTTAGTCGTGCCAGGCCATACACGTTTCACAGGACTTTTCTTTTTCTGAGCATAGCAAAGAAGCAGGGAGCCTGATTCTGTAAAATCTCTTCCAACTGGCTAATAGCAATCCTACCCGGGGTAAACATGGTTCACGGTTACACAGCGTACAGCCAAAGTCCCGGCAAAGCTGCCGATAAACTCACTAGGTATAATAACCTGTTCCCAATTTATATGGTGCCAAGTTTTTCTTTCTATTCTTTCTTCAGTGAAGTTTCGAGAGAAATCTAGTACAAGTCACCCCTGCTCAAGTCTGCCACCTTTCGGTGTAGATCACGAGACCCTATCCCATCAATTACATACAGATGAGCTTTCGCTTTTTGAGCTGTCCTCTACCCGCATTGCGTTACTCCGCATTACCACGGAGCTTCCCGACGAAAGGAGCTATACGGGTTTACCGAGTTCCGTGCGATGTACCACTTTTCTCAACAGGAAGAACCCAAAACGACCCCGATGGAAATCTGAACCCACGGTGATATCAAAATCAGAGATATCACCCTTTCCATAGCAGGCTTCCCGCTCGGGATGCCAACCATTACCATTCTTAACCGAGAATATCCCATCCGGAAAATATTTCAGTTCTGCTTTGGACTGTTTGTAACGAGGCCTCTGTATTAGTTCGTTTGCACTGTTCATCTATTGAGTGAGAACGCGGCGCAGCGGTCTCTTTACCCTAGCATGAGCTTAGTGCGGAATCCTAAGCATCGTTACATTGTTCCTAGAGCTTAACAGCGCAGGATTACTCCTAACGCATGTCTAGGTAGGGTAGGACGGAGGTTACGTCCTGTGGAATTAAACCACATTACATCACACAGCTTCTCGTCGCACTGATTTAGCAAACCAATGCTTTCAACCACTCAGCCATACCTCCTTGTCGAGGAAAAGACCAGAATAAGACAACCTTGTGGACTAAAGAAAAAACTCCTTACTCTCTTCATCGCTTCCATGAAGCAGCAGCTTACCAGGGCTTTGACAAACGAGCGGAGCTTTCATCCCCAGCTCCGCTCGTTTGTCAAAGCTTTAAACAAAAGCGTAGATAAGCTTTTTCATTTGCTTTAGCGAACACCGGTTACCAGGTGAAAAAAGAGATTTCTCTTGGCAATTCTAATTACCGAAATGGCGAAAAATAGAAAAGCAGTCCTCCGAAACATATATGAATAGATTTTTTTTGAACCGTTTGTTATTTTATAATAGGCTTGTCTGAATTCAGAGAAAAATTTCCCCGGGAAAAACGGAATTTGAACCCGCGACTTCTGGCGTGACAGACCGGCACTCTAACCGACTAAACTATTTTCCCAAAGGTCATGACTCATCTACGAGGATTCATAGGGATTTTTACACTCTTTTGGCTATGTCAGTAGAAATCCAAAGGTCTAAAGATCCGAATCCACTCTCTTCTCCTCAAAAGCCTCGTTCAAGCTTTTGGGGAGAAGAAAGTGGCCTGAAGCCACAAGGCTAAAAGAAAAGGGTCGGGCCCGCGCTGCGGGGGCGCGCGGCTCCCGGCTTCGCACCTGAAGACGCTTGGCAGTAGGAAAATTAGTCAACTTGTGGCCTTGCATGCTTTGAAGTCATTAGGTAGTAATGGCATAATTTGCGAATCTGGATCGGTTTTTAGGAAAAGTTTTCTGGCCTCCACCTGCGATGCAAGTGGAGCCCGGCTGCGTGTAACCGGGGGGCCTTTTAAGAAAACGTCCACAGATCCCATGACCATCCGAGAGTTTCAATTGTATCATAAGGAAAAACACCAAACAAAAGCGAAAAATAAAGCAAGGTGGCCTTGGCCTCCTTCCTATATCTCTTCGTTCTAGTTTCGGGCAAAAGCAGTTGGCAAGCAAACGAAGGCCGAAGGTGGCCGTACGCATTCTCCAAGAGGGCGCAGAGCGCCCCGGATGAGGTTCTTCAAATCGAAGAAAAAAACAAAAGAAAAATTGAGAGTTTTTTTCTCGTTTTTCACGTCTTCTGCAAACCTGCGATACAGTCCAAATTCGTCATAGTGGTAGATAAATGACACCAAAATCCAACGAAAGCTTCTGCTACGCCCGCATAGCCAATGGAGCGTCGGTAAGGATGGGTGAAAAGAAAAAAAGGAGGGTTGCCACTTTATTTTGTCTTGTTTAACTGTGGCTCGAAAGTTTTCCTGCTGCGGCCCTAATTTACTATGCGAATTAAGCGGGCTTCCCTCAGAAACCCCCTCTTCCTTCAATATTCTTGTAGTTGTACCATTATCAATCAATTTGGTTAATTTATCCATAAACTACATCTCCCAATTTGGAATTACGTATACTGTCGAACCTTAACTAATAACGGACTTGAACTGCTTACTTTCCCAGTGCAGACGAAGCACTCTAGCCACTGAGCTAATTACCCCCAATGTGCCAAATCATCCACTACCAAAGAGCACACCCCTTACCCTTAGGGTATGTTTTTCGATAATGGTTTTGGTTTTTTCCGATGGTTCGACGCTTCACCTCATGGCACATTACTCAGATTCATGGCTTCGCGTCTTGAGTCACTGAGGCCACAAAAAAATGAGTGCATACTTCGGCTTCTTGGTTGGACCGGGGTAGAGAATGGCGAAACTCAAGAAGAAAAGCATAAGGCTGAACTATATACTTCTGGTTGGCCTGTAGGGCAAAGTCCGAACCGAAGGGCCGCTCTTATAGTATCTGTATATCTATATATTATCTATCGTTCTATGAAAATGGTATTATATATTATTTTTTTTGGTTCTCTAACGCCAAGCGTCGCCAAAGGCCGAAGGATGTTTGTCTGCTAATATTTTTTTAGACGGTATTTGAGTATATTATGAAATGGGTATATAATGTCTTCTGTTTAAGAGCGTGAAGGGAGCGAAGCATCTTATTCAGAAGCTCTTTGGCAAAAAAAAAGAGCCCTAAAAGGAATGGCATTCGAAAGAAGAATTAGAAAGCGCGGCGGCTGAAAGACGCGCTGTTGCTGTTGCCGCGCTGCCTCGTCTCTTTTACCTTTCATTTACTGTGCACACGAACTTGACCTCTCAGCCACTTCGTTCTCTAAGACGACTTCCTCTATGGCCAAAAAAATCTATTTCTTAGGGAGGTGCGGGGACGGAAAGTCATTGTCCCGTGAAGCGCTTGACTGGCCAGAAGAAGGGTGAAAAAGAAGGAACTGACTAGCGGGGCGGAGAAAATCAAACGGGCGGGCAGCTCCCCGCTTGATGTGCTTTACGGGACTCCTCTAGCATGCTCTTGGTGTGGAGAGCCTTTGGTACCTTTCCCTCCTTCTTTATCCTCTTTCTTCCTTTCTCTTCGTGAGCTCTCTGGCTGCAGGCTGCACTTGGTCAGCGTGTAGCCAACCGAGGCTTAAAGAAATTCATAAAGTGCATGAATGACTGATCATGTCTTCTTGGGGTTCATCCTACTTCGTTTGCACCACGAGGAAAGGAGTGCTAAGAGCTTGCACCACAAGGGAAAAGAGGCCGAAGAAGAGACCCGGTCCAGCGTTTGCTCTCTGGGGGGTCGAAGACCCTTTTGGCGCGAAGCAAACAAAGAGAGAAGGCCTGCTTCGCACCTACTTAATGGGCTCCTTAGGGCCGCCTTCCTTAGAAAACCCTTTTTTTTTTTAGGAAGCTAAGAAAGAAGCGAAGAGCTTTCAAAAGAAGAGATAGATGTTTCTAGAGGGAGGAAAGGAGATAGAAGGGAACCCAAGGCCACCTTCTTCCCCCGGGAAGAACAAAAGCGATGGGGGCCGGAAAAGGCCCACCTTCGTTCACGAAGAACGAAAGGTTACTCCCAATCTGAAGCGCCCTTTTTCCATTCATATACAGATCCAATCGTCGAGATCAATAAGGATACCGTCGTAGACCAAAATCCAAACAAACCAATCTTGTTAGGAGAAACTGCCCAAGGAGATGAAGAGGTGACTTCCAAATCGGATGTAATAGATGAAGTAAAAACAGGATGAAATCATATATCAAAACGACTTCTGGCATCATCAGAAAAAATAGGAGTCGAGACTTCAGCCCATTTCAGGCTTACTAAAGTGCCCTCCGAACCATGCGAAATAGTCGCCCATTACACGGCTCACTTACTCTACTTACCTTGGTCTCTTTCTTCCTATTTAACAGAAAAAAGCCAGGGGCCAAAGAGAAAGAAGAAAAGGAAAAAGCGGCTTTTTCTCTTCAAAAAGCGATTCTCCCCTCTTCTTTTCTATTATCTCGGTCTACCTCGTAAGCCTATAGCCCCTTCTGCCAAACGAAAAGGGTTATCCTTGTCTAAAAATCTTCCCACTTCCCTTCCTTCTTTCAGATATTTCAGCACTCTCACGTCATTTTTTCATTCCACGTTCTCTGTCGATGGCAGAGCGCGCAAGAGGTCTGAAGTCCCGAAAAGCCTTTCTTCAAGTAGAGCCGCGTAAGAAAGACGGGGCCTCTCTTGTACTTGGCTGGTTGCCCTGCCCTTTGGAATGACTTCAGGGTAGGTATTATGGTCTGGCAGAGTTCAAGCATCCTCTGGCGGCCGGGAGCCACTTCTAGGCAGAACGCCCAGCGAAGGAAGGCCGCAGATTATACTTGATTCGCTATGCAAGTGAGCCAAGCCAATGAAGGCCAAAAGGAAGATCTTGTTACTCACCGACTCCTTCCATTCTTCCGTTCCGAGAGTGGCCGGTGAGGGAGGTTCGAAGAAGCCTTAGCGCGCCGCCCGAGCGCTTGATCGGGTCCAAACAAAGAGGGGCCGCCGGTCGTTGGCTCTCAGAGAAGAAAATACGTTTTCTTTTCTGCCGAGTCTGCCGAGAACGAGAAGGGGCTTCTAGAGAAGACACGGTCCTCTATAGCTTGATTGAGAATATGGGGCAGTTTCTGCTAACCTTTTGTCCAAAATACGCTGCTTCGTTGGCAAAGCAAACCATGTGGGCTTTGATCGTGGTAGATCCGTTTGCTTTTTTGATAGCTAGAGATCCGAATCAAAGAAGGTCAACCGCATACCGTACCGTGTCGCTTACATTCACTCTGGGAAAGTGGCTTTGGTAAGCTGTGTAGAATGTGAAGCTGAGCTGCAACATCACTGTTGGAACTCGGCTTCCGAACTGTACGTGAGCCTCCAGCCTCGTACGGCTTCTATCAAAATCTTAGCGTCTTCCTGCCTTTTGATCCAAAGCTGAGACCTTCTTGGCTTGGATGGTGGCCCGACTCTAAATTTGACTGTGGTCTGAAAGATTGATTCAGGAGGCCTTCTAAGCTTCAAGCTCAACAGAGAGAAACCGAAAATAAAAGAAGAGATATTTCGAATGTCTTACTACCTTATTACAGTTTCAGCCGTGCTTTTCTGCTTAGCAAGAGACACGGAAAGAGGAAAACGCGAAGATTGGATTTGCTTCGAAGAAGCTCGTTCGGGACGCTTCGCACTCGAGAAGGCGGCGGCTAGCAACACCTTCGGCCTTTGTTTGCTTGCTAACCTTGCGTGGTTTTACATCTATATCATGCGTTTCCTTGGCTGTGTCTGGATTTTCGTACCACTCATAATATATAATAGTTTCACTATTATTCATTTACTTTTTATATTATAAGTCTCTAAGTGGGCTTTCACCATCTCGAAAATCGCGCATTCATTAGTAGACCAGCTATCTAGGAAATAGGGCCTGGCTTACCTCACGAGGGCTGGTTTGGTGTCTAGGATAGTTAGACTGTTCTCGCGTTGGATTATGCCGAAGGTCTGAAAGACAAGCACCTCGTAAAGTGGAACACAAAAGGGTAGAAAAAAGCCTCCTTTTTTGACCCTTTCGTCTTCCTAGAATCCCTAATAAAGACCCCAACTACTAATTTAACTGACTCGTTGACTTGCGGTCAAGCCCCCAGTATGGCTTCAGCATACTGCCTAAGGTCGGGCACCGAGGCTTAGACTTGTTCACAAATGTTTATCTCTATCTTCTTTCTACGACCATCTGGCTACTCCGGGAGCTGCCTTCCCCTCTACTGGATGACCGAGAGTTTGTGGGGCATTGCCACGTGGCAGGAATGGCATCAGCATCTGACATTTGTAATGTACTTACGGTCATTCTACTTGATGCTTATTTAAGCTTATAGGCCCACGGTATGAGACCTGCTTAGGCTAAGCAGATAACTAGACCCCTTCCCCCTAGTGGTTCCAGTGCTTTCTCCTTCCTCGGGGTTGACAAAGGATAGGGTAGGCAGGTACTATAGGCCTTCTGACTTCCAGCTATCTAGCTGGACCTCGCCGGTATCGCCTACAGGCTGTAGCACTTCGAGATGTCGGTTAGTCGTCTGTCCCCAATTTGTTGGGTAATCTGCCTTCAAGTGTTAGTTATCACTCTGACTTGGCCCGGCTGGTTTTGATCACCTACAGGCAGAAGGCATGACAGCGTGCTTTTGCATGCGTTACCGCGTGCGCAAGGCACAGGCTGCAGGATATGCTTTCCCGAAAACAACTCCGATTCGCTAGAAAAGCACCTCATCTCGTTAGCGCCAGGGGGCTCACATCACGGTCTCGGGCATGATAGAGCAAAGGCCGGCTATGCCCTCAGTGGTACTTTTATGGCATGCTTTGGTTCCTCCGCTGTTGCCAGCTGAAGGTCAGCCGGCGCCCCTTGTGTGAAGTTCGACCACACACGTTAATGACTATAGGTGGTAGGCCAACGGCCGCCCTCAAAACCACATTCGTGAGCTGACAATTTCTCTGGATAAGCCAAACTAGAGGAGGAAGCAAATAAGAAAGAAACACCAATTAAGATCAGTTAACCTAAGCCTGGACCTTGCAGCGCAGGCTCGGCTTCCGAACCATACGTAAAACTTACACTTCATACGGCTCTTCTCAAGACTTTGTTTGTGTCTTCACGCTCGTTCGTGACCATGTTTATGCCTTCCAACACGCTGGGTTGTGTCGGCGGCTTATGATGCGGCAGGAGGCGGCTTAAAGCAGCAGTTTCTGAGCGCATTTAGATATACAGATCTTGGCGCGTTTTCTCTACTATGTGACAGTGCCTGTTGTTGTGTACTAGCTGCAACTTCTAGTAGGAAAGCCGAAAGAAGAGTGTACTACGTATAATGTGGTCCGTTCCTACTATGTGTTCACCATGACACTGGGCAAGACCAAGTTAGCCTGGCCTGTGATTGAAGCAGTTTTTGTTCTCTTGGCTTCATCCCTTTGAGTGCTCCCGCCATCTCAGCTCCCCATAGAACCTGTCCCCGTCGTAGGGGACCTCATACCCTGCACCATCCCGTGCTTGCTACTAGCGATCCAACTCATTCGAATCAGGCCTGCGGCCTTCATTTTCTTTGCCGCCTGGTATGAATCATACCAAATCCGGTTGTCCCTGTGTTTCTTTCCATTAAAAGACCAAGTCTGTCCTTTGGGAAAATTTCGCTCCGATTTGAGCTCGACCCCCTGTGGGGTGCAGAAGGCCCAAGCCTGTACTTGTTGTGAGTTATCGATTTGATTTTGTCAAATGACTGAGAGCACTCCGAGTATTTGAAGTAATTCCTCCAGCCCCTTTTTTTTGGATCCAGCACCTTAAGTGGCTGAGCGGCAATGCCCTTCGATGAGTTTATGATCTTTCGAGTTTCCTCGATCGGTACGGCTTGCGATTCTTCCGACGGATAGATCTTTCTCTGTACGGGGCCTTGGCTGGAAGCAAGGTGAATTATGCTGTGTCCGAGAAAGCGGAAGCCCATTCCAGTCGTGACCACCTGTGTCTTCTCTAAAGGAAGCTCCCCTCCAAGCTTTTAGCCTTGGCGATAGGATTTCCTTGGCTGCCAATACTACCGATTTGTCGTTGCGTATTATAACGAAGTCGTGAGCATATCGTATAAGCATGACTTGGTCTTCTATCCAGCAAACTTTGGCCCATTTGTTCGGTGCGTTTTTCACTCCATGCGGAGCTATATTGGGTAGCAGGAAAGGGATCATACCAGGAGTACCTTTATGGCCAAGCTCGATGGACTTCTTAAGTCTATCGGCGGCTAATTTAGACATGATGTCCGCTTCGAGTCAGGCCTTAATCTGTCGTCTCATTTGGGGTGGGAGAAGGGTTGATCTTTTCAAGCAAGGCCTCATGGTCGATACGGTCAAAGCACTTGGCTATGTTCGCGTTAAGTATGTACTTGGTCTCGCTTTGAATGGATAAAGAAATTGCTTTGATCGCATCTTGACAACAGCGCCCGAGTCTAAATCCATAGGATAGGAGGAGTTTGGTTCAAAGTGCGCTTCGCATTCTGGCTCCCAGGCCATCTTGGCCAACGCTTGCTTGGCTCGGTCTCTTAGGAGAGGAAATGGGCTTGATTACCTCTCCCGAAAGCCTTAGGAGCCTCATTACCTAGTCCCTGACTGACACCCCACAAAATATAGTGCCGAATTTTAGGGTGCGTACGATTTCTATCCTTTCCGTTTCAGTGGCTAGTTTTCCTTTCTCTATTTTGGGCTCTTCCCCTTTCCGGCTTTGGTTGTCCACGGTCACACGGCGCACTGCCAGTAGCGCTTAGCCTGCACACTGCGTGTTAGAAGTTTTTGTAACGTTCGTATCTTCGCATAGTTGTTTTCACGTGAAGCTTGGTAAATTCTGAATTGGAGTCTGGTTACATACTTCTCGACTTGTGGCCAGATTATTTGTTCCCAGGTCAACTTTCGTATATCTAAAAAATATCGTTTCATGACGTCTCCATTCTTTTTTTACTCTGTATCCTGAGTCTCCAAGTGGGTTGTTCGTGTACTTCCTCCAGGACCAGCCAAAGTAAAATCAGGAGTTAGAGTAGGTAAGAACCTGACCTAAAAGCAGCGGAGAAGTATCGAACAAATTTTTGAGGAATCCTGCTGCCGTATCGCCAAGGGCAAGTCTAGACATTAGCCTGGCTGGCCGACCCGGATACCGGGGTCTAGAGGCAGTTTTACCGTCCCCAGGGTTGATATGAAGGCCCCGGAAGCGAGATTTACGCCGTTAGGTTGGATTGCGGTTACAGGTGGTAACATGAGATTACGCGCCACATTCCGTTGGTTGAGGGGCGGAACGTTGACCCCTCCCCCGCATCCTGGAATGCCAGCGTTTGATTTCTTAGTCAGACGCACCAGTCCTCTTCAATTCTGCAATTTCGCGCGACTCTGTGAGGAGGTTTCGAAGAAATCAGAAGCTGCGCCCTCAGTATTGGTCAGATGTTGTTTGCTGCTAGGCATCGACGCTTTCACTCGTTCACATATGATGGTTCTTCTAAGGCATCTTCTTCCCTAGATCATTCTGCGTTTGATTCTGGTGGTGCCATTACCTACCATATAAGGATCTAGGAGTCAGTGGGGCATCACCACAAGCAAGTATCGTCCTGCATCTCTCCTGAGTTACAAGCGGGTCAGCTCGAACCTCTTCGGCCAGGTTTAGTGTAGAAGAACAACCATCCCTGATTTATAGGTTACGGTTCGCACGAAGAGGTGGCAAACTGATTACTAAATAAACACAAATAAGTACAAATTCCATAAACCAAGAACCACTTTTTTTTAGGAGAATAGTTCTAATGGTAGAACGATGGTCTCCAAAACCATAGGTTAAGGGTTCGAATCCCTTTTCTCCTGATTACACCAGATTTTGGTGGACGTAGTGATCAATCATCGAACATGATTTATTAACTTTAGAAGTTGTGACGTAGGGATACACTTCGCTTGAGCAACTTCGCGCCGTGCGCTCTAAACCTTTCGTAAACGAAGAAAGGAGTAAGGTGCACCTTGTTAGCGAAGCCGGACTGCGGTGCATCTACGACGCATGATAATGCTTTGTAAACAGAGTCTAACCAAGGCCTAGCAGCGGCTTGCTTCCGTTGCGCTAAAAATAGCAAAGCAGCAAAGCAGAGAAAAAGATATAGAAATCTATTTCCTCTTCTTTGCTCTTCTGGCCGAGATGAGAAGACAAAGACCTAAAAAATCTAATACGCCGCAGGCCGTAGGAGAAAGCGCTTTGCGCTTTATCAAAAAAACAGATCTCTTTTTTTCTGAGCATTTTGGAGAACGCATACCTACGGCCACCCCCAACAAAAAAGAGATCTTTTTTCAGCCTCAACGCTTTTCCCTTTCTGCCTGCCTGATGGGGTTCGCGTCTCTACGCCGATCTACGAAGCTCTTGAGGTTTCACCTCACCTGGGGCTACGTTTTGGGGCCAAGAAAACCGCAAGAAAACGTGTAGAGGGAAGGAGAAGGAAAGGGGACGAGGGAGGGGGGAGGATAGAGAGAGCTCCGCTCGTATGGCGAAGCCTTACTAACGACGTAGTAGCCAGAGGACCGCTTGGCCGCTTTCTGGCTACCGCCCTAGGAGGCCCTGACTAGGAAGGAGCTTGACTACTTTCTTTGGCTCTTTCATCTACGACGTGATAATGGCTTAGCGCCATGGTTCCTAATAAACGAACCATCTTTCACCCTCCACCCAAAGGGACGGATCTACCACGATTCTCCTGAAATTTCTCGCCTAAAACAAGCGAATAATTCTATCTCTCATCTGGGAATCTTTTTAAACTGAATGAGTTGCTAAGAAGCTCTGTGTAAATTTTTGGCAAAAGGTCGCAAGTTGACTGTTAATTTGCTCAGTGATGCTTTTTTCTCTTACAATAGCAGAAAGTATACTTGGATCAATAGACTTCAATGGCTCATGTTCATATTCATTAATGATTGAAATAGGAATTTCATCTAAATAACCTTTGACAGCTGCATAAATAACCACAATTTGTTTTTCAATAGGAAGTGGGCTATATTGTGGTTGTTTAAGAACTTCTGTTAGCCTAGCCCCACAATTTGATAAATACTTAGTAGCAGCATCAAGGTCTGAACCAAATTGAGCAAAAGCGGCTACCTCACAATATTATGCCGATTCTAGTTTTGAGCTACCACATACTTGTTTCATTGCTTTCAACTAAGCCGCAGAACCGACGCGACTCACGGATAATCCCACGTTAGTAGCAGGCCGAATTCCACGATAAAAGAGTTCTGTTTCCAAAAAGATTTGAGAGAGTAGCCCGAAGGCTCTCGCAGAACCGGACATGAAGGATTTCTCCTTCATCCGGCTCCCACAGAAGATTAGAAGAATGATGAAAGGCGTCTGAGTAGACCAGTGGCAGCTAGTCTCCTAATTCTGCAGTAGTCTCGTTATTCATGAAGACCGGTTTAATATTAGTGATATCTAGTTTTCCCGCATGCGGCAGGTCCTGATGCTTCTTGCGAAGCGATCTTTTTCTGTTTAAGGCTGAGTTTATGGCCTGGAAGAAGTTGGTGAACCGATGGTGCGGCCCCGACCTTTTTAATTTCTTTATCAGTTTGCATAGTATGTGGTGCACTTCCATGTCCTTGTCGTCACATCCCTGAACAGCACATCCCTTAAGAAAGAAGTTTGCAACGCCATCTTTACACACGGTTTAATCAGGCATACTTGGAACTCCTAGTACGATCTCAGGTTTGGTATGAAAATTATTGTGGATCCCATCCCATTGACTGGATGAACTGTAGTAAACTCTGTCCTAGTCTGGTCTCCTGACCCTTGTTTTATAGTAGTGGCTTTCACTGTTCACTGAAGGGACTTTACCATACTTCACAATCTTCGAAATCGAGCTCTTATGCTTCAGGACTGAGGCGCTCAGGAGATAATAATATCTGAGATGGTAGTTGACCAAGTCTCAGACATGTTGTGTGCGCATTTGTAATAGCTTGGGATTCCGTGGGCTTCGGCTCTGAACTAATCGATGCTAGTGGGCTTGGAAAGATTGGTAATGGCAGCCACTGAGAGAGGCCCCTGCTTCTTTTGGTTATTATGCCTTGGGACTGTTTAGTAGCTGAGGTCTCGGGCATTCCAGATATAAGTTCACCAAAAATTTTTTGGGGTGTAGGGCAGATCTCAGGAAGTCGTTGATTTCCCTTCTGTAAGGATAGGAGGGATAGGTAGGCCCTTGCGAGCTTTCCTCCCCTAGAGAACTGTACGTGAAAACCTGCGGCCTTCATGCAACTCAAGCTCTTTCTCAAATGCTTCTGTAACGGACGCGTCCGCAGGCAGGGCATTCTAGGTTCATTCGCAAATTTGGTATTACCTCGTCTTGCTGCTGGCCCGGAGCCAGCAAGGGTTGGATGTTGTAGTAGGTAAGCTGCCCTCTCTGGGCCGAGGTTTCATGTGGGTGGTGCAGATTCACTCCCCAGATAGTGACTCCCCACAAACTACACTCCCATCACACCAACCACGCCTGGAATCCTCGTGCCGGACTTGGTAGTGACCTGCCTTACGGCTAGGGGCCATGGTGCGTAAGGGCTAGTTCCTTTTCTGCGTTGGAGTCCGTAGGGCCCTTGGACGGTCTCCAGACTTCTGAACCACCACGAGATGTTCTTGGCAGGATGCCACCGATTCATAGACTTTTTCCAATTGGTTCTTTTGCCTGTGTGCTTAATCCCCATATCTCCCCTTTTTTCTTGTTTTTACATGTTTCTTTGCATTGTTTTGTTGTTCTTTGGACGTCGTTGCTTCTACGATTCAACTCTGTGCCTCAAACACACCTGCCCTCAGACTTGCTTTGGTAGAATCGTGGTGAATATTACTTTACCTAAGTCAGCCACCTTTCGGTGCAGGTCACGTGACCCTATCCGTGCCATTACAGTTCGGCCTTCGCTTCTTGGGGCTTCCTTTACCCACATCTTGTTATGTGCCCTTACGGGCTCACCTCCAGATGGAAAGATATGGGCTTATCATGTTCCATTCATAGCACTAAACTTATGCCGATTCTAGGACTGTGCTATACCCCGGTGAACTTATGCGCTTTCAACATGCCTAAGGAACAGAGGCTAACCCGTTCACAGTCTGTCAAACTCTCCACTCGAGCCCGGTGGCCTATTCTGGTCATGATTTACAAGGCTTATACACATTTGCTTACGCTGTCTTCCTCGGCTCACCCTCTCCCTTTGAGGTAGGTTGTTTTCAAGGCTCCATACCTAGTCTTTTCAGTTAAGGCATGCTTGAGTAGGGTCAGGCCGGAACCGTGGCCCGATGGACCTTCCCCCCCCAACCATCTGGCTATCAATATCTTCATGTCGCACCTTGGTCTTACATAGGCCTTTGGGCCTTCGATGATCCCTACTTGAAGATGGTCTGCTACGCAGACGTACCAGATCATGATATTCGGATTGTCCGGATGGTAGATGTATCGCTTCATACTTTGGCGGGCCGCAGCTAAGCGTCTCTGTCGGATCGGAAAAGCTTCTTGGTGGCTTCGTCTGAAAGCCTTCTCCCTCTTTTTTGCTAGCTGTGATCTGACAGGCTTCTTTCTATTTGGTTTTGATCATTTCTTTGCTTGAACGACTGTGGTGTGCTATCTCATGCATAAATTGGTGAAATTCATGCATATAAACGTTAAACAGAAAAGGAGATAGTACTTAATTTAGGGTGCCCAGGTTTTCTTTAAGGTTGAAGTGGATTCCTCTCATATTGAGTATCTTGTAGATCGTGTCGATAACCCTACGGTCCGCTATCTGCTCCTTCTGCGCTTCAGTACGTGGTGTTTAACGTTATCAAAGGCTTTTCTAGCGTTGTAGTCAGAGAAGCAATGCACATCCTTCTGACAAAAAAAGCCTTGGTTGGAGTGCTGTGTGGGCGCTTCTGCTAGGTTTGAATCCGTGAAGAATTTGTTAAAGACCTCAGGAAGGATCGAGTTTCTAACTACCCTTTCCAATTGGGTACAAGGGCAAAGCGATCTGCCTTTTTAAAGTCTAAGGCTTGTTCATCTACTTCTGGCCTGACACCAAAGCCTTCAAAGATAGCTCTAAAATTAGTATGAAAGCCTGTTAGATGATTTCATTCCGGAGAGAAGGGGACGGCTCTCATAGCTATTCGGTTTGGGTATGCCGACTCTTTTGGCTAGTTCGTATTTATAACTTCCATTCTGGAAACTTCCGTTAGTTTCCACGAATCAGTTTCAAGGCCATCTAGGGTTTTTTTACCCGTGCCATCGGGCTAAGTAAGATGGCCCGGTTTGTTTCTTATCTCCAGCCGAGCTCGTCTTAGGTTATCTGGACCCATTATAAGGTTGTAGAGATTTTGGTATTTACCTTTATTTATTATCCTTTTCTTCCAGGCTAGAACTTAGGCTATAGAAGCCATAGACTCCAAGTTCAAGGGCAAGCTCTCCGCTGAGGAGCCCACCCCAGCCTGCGCATCTTCTATGCAGGAGGTATTGGGTCCTGTGTCGTGCGGATCCTGCGTCTCGGCGCGTTCACCGACTAATTTAGCTTTTTCACCTCCATCTCCGCCCCCGCGACGGCCCTCAAGTGCAACAGCGAATGATATCCGCGAAAGGGGGATCCGCCGAAGGTGCTTACCGTGCTTATGCGAGGATCGAAATTTCTTGACGCCAAGCTTCTAGTCTCTATGGGCAACCGCCCACTGATTCCCGGAAACCGCCCATGGCCATAGGCTTCTGTAACGGGGCCAGGACTTACAGTATCCAAGGAATACGGCCCGGTGCTGACAAACAAATCATAGTAGGAGACAAAAGCCCTAGGGCATTCCAAGAGAAATCTATAGATTCTCTTTTTCTCTTTGGGCTGCGTTTTAGAAAAATATAGATTATTTTCCCTCTAGTCTTGGTGGACTTCCTTGAAGAAGCTCTGTTAAGATTGCCTGCGGTGTAGCTACTTGAGGTAGAAATAGTTTGAACTACCCTGTAATCCTTGGCTCTATCGTTGGGGCCAGCCTCCGAGCGCTCCACACTATTTATTCATGAAGCCGGTTAAGCGGGCCTCCTCACCGATCCTGACACGTCACGTCGCACTCCATCTGTAATGGAAATCACATTGGTGGGGCGAGAGTAGGGTCACACGGCCTTTTTTCTCCGCATGCCTTCTCAAAGAACCATACGTGACACTCTCGCGTCATACGGCTCCCCTTTACCCTTACTTAGTATCTACGCGTTCTTTGACCATATTTGTTCCGAGTCCAGTGGTTCACCGAAGATTTTGCCCCAATGCCAGGCCAGGTGGACGACAGAATGGTATTTGCTTTCTATTAAGCGCTGTTTGCATTGCTCGCCTGCCTTTTGCCATCTCCGCTCATGATGATAGTCAGAGAACCATCGTGGCTTATCCGGCTACTTTATCATGTGATGCATCTCTATTTTCTGCTTCTTACAACTCCTCACAGTGCATGGCTGACGCTCTGGAGAGCTTCTGCTCATTCTTAGGAATGCTCTGGCTAGAATCTCCTTTATGGAGGCTCCCGTTTGTATTAGGAACGAAGTCTTCAGACTTACTATTTCATGGGAACTTGGGAAGTTTGGTTGGCTTTTTCCTTCTCGTTTGATAGTCAGCGAGAGTTTAAATCTAGCGATGTTTTGTTTTATTGATAGTTTGAGTTTGTATGTAAGAGTTTGAAGTGCCGACCACCTTAGAGGAGAGTCTACCGTGTGCTGCACTTTTCGGGAGTGGTCGGCGCACTGGTAGTGATGGAGAATTCCTCTAACCACGTAGCCAAAGTACTGAATGATAATATGGGTCTCCTGAGTGGTCATTGACTCTATGGAGATTAGTTTTTTTTGTTTACCACTCCTTTGGCCTTTGCTTGGTCAATGAAAGTGCGGCCCCTTGTCCGTAAAGGAGGTGGTTCCAGACTTGCTTGGTGAAGAACGAAGGGTGGGCGCCCCCCCTGGCTTTGCTCACCACCCACCAGCTGCGCATTTACGTTTTGTCGCCAGAGATTTATCAGGAAAGGGGGGGGTTTCACGTGGCTGTCTCTGGGAGTCGGGGAGCAGAACTTTCAAATCTTCATGTCTAGCTGGGCAGCGGCCGCTTTGAAGCTCTCGGGGAGCTTAGCTGCATGGCGAAGATCTTAGTTGGGTTTAGTTCTTTGGCCACTTTTCGTCGTGTAAGGCTTTTTGTAGTCCAGCTTATGTTGTAGAGTTGCTTCTATTTTGTTGTGATCTGCTTCTTCGCTTTGCTTAGCACTGCTTCATGGAGGGCTTTTCTTAGGACCCTAGTGGCCATTTCTGCCAGTACTGTGTCCCATGGTTTTTGTCTCAGACCCGGTCCATTCTTCAGTCGGGCCCGGGCTCTCTCGATTTTATCTCATTCCTCTGTTCTAAGGCGTGAAGCAGCGGTCAAGTTCCTCGGTTTAGGGGTTTTTCTTGCTGTGTCTTACCCGGTTTTCAGACCGTGACCTCTGTAATGAACGAAATTCGTATGTTCCTTTGCGTAACTCTTTTGCTGCCTTACGAAACTTTGTCAGGGGAGTGAAAACACGTTCTCCCTCCTTAGGAGAGGCTTTCCCTTTCTGGATTTCTGGCGGCCGTCACGTTGTTTAGTTCAGATTGAAGATTGTGGTAAGCTATTTCTAGGTTTTTAGGTCTGGTTACTGGGTTGTTCATGAGCTTTCTGTACTTATCGTTTACGTAGCATTTCCGAACTAAGTTTGCAAAGAAGTCGGCGCCTATCTTCGGCGTTTGACGGGCCTCTGATAGGAGCACACCACCCTTCTCCGCAAGGGTAAATAAAGGTAGGACTTATTTCTTTCAGGTCTCGTTTTGTGACTATAACCGAGGAGCTGTCCTGGAGGCTGACCGCACCCAGGCCTTTCAGTCTCGGTCTTGAAAGTTTTAAATCCATCGCTGAACGACGTAGGTTCTCCCAAGTCGTTTTTGTGGTAGTTATCCTGGTCTCGATCTTGTAGAGGGGCCGCATCTAAGGTACTCTCTAGGCCTTAACTAAGTTTGTACAAAGGTAATTTGAGTCCCTAGCGTGTTCTCCATCGCAAATCCCTCACTTGGGGTCGTCCTTTCGCCGTATATCCTCGGTGTACTCGTGCCAAGAGGGTGATGTGAACCTATACCTGGCGCCCTTCGGCGGCAAGCATACCAGTCTGCCATCTGGCGTCCATCTATGAGATTTGTCATTCTATACCTTAGTGTCGAATTTCCGAAGCGAGTGGCTTCGTAACCGCGGCGTCTAGCGCGACTACCTCGCCAGGGATTAGTGCACATGGACCCGGCACAGAGTGTGGTACTCTAGCGAAACCGCGAATATCTTACCCCGCACATATAAGCAAATACGTCTCCAGCTTGTGTTTCAATCACAGGTGATGCAGTCAAGCTACCCGCACCAGTCTCGTCTGACATTTTAGCAGCTCTTTCTGATAAACAAGGATGTAAATAAGGGACATCCCCAGGGAACGCCTCACGACCTGGCGGGCGCCGTAATAATAATGACATCTGCCTATATGCCACTAATTGCTTACTCAGATCATCATAGAATAGAGTGAAGAGTTCAGACCTCCGGGCAGTGTTCTGTTCACCGATAGGCTTACTAAAGTCCTCTCCGAACCATGCGAAATGGTCACCCATTACATGGCTCTCCAACTGGATTTGAACGGTAGGCCACTCAGCGCGCTCATCACTCTTTCATACCGGCGGCTACCTTGACCTTCCTTATGCCTGAAGAAACAAAGCGAAGTGTAATTCGCCTTCTTTGAGCCGCGATCCCGAATCGTTTCACTAGGTTACGGGCCTTCAGGTCTTTTCAGGGCTCTTACGCGGTGCATCTCCATTCTGTAGCAGCACAAATTGAGCACTAAAAAAAAAATAGATTTTGTTTTCGAACCTTCTTAGAGTGCAGCTCTACCTCTGACGATAGCTCAATTTAGTCTTTTGGGTGGATCAGGTCTCGGAGTTCCTGGCGAGGTTTTATTCAAGGCAGGCCTACCATCACGGCTTAGGGCAATGCTGCAGCACAAAACTAGGAATACTGCTAGCCTTCGTATATGGAATTATGGACCAGTCTTCTCAAGGGCTGCCTTCGGCGTGGCCCACTCTTGAAGTTTCTTCCAGCGAGCATTCTGGCAGGAAGCTTTCCCTTTCTTGTTGATAGCGGTAGTGATCCCCCCTTTTTCGATTCGATAAAGCCGTGCTTGGAGGCCTAGTTTGTACTTAGCCGCAAGTACTTCAACAAGGCGCAAAGCAAATTTTGGACGGCACTTCGCTGCTTGTTGTCTTTGATAGTAGTTTGACCCCTGGCGGATGGAGGACGCCCGAGTGAATGAAAGGCTTCGTGCTTGTTATAGGAACCATATCAAACGGGAAGTTGAGTCTTTTTGTATTACCAAATATCTCGCCAGCTAGGCGGTCGATTACTTTCCCCTGGTGTTAAGGGGGGCTTCAGTCCCTTTCTAGTCCCACTTCGACGGTCTTTTCACTTTGGTGCCGTCTGGATCTCACAGTTTTCTCGGGGTATGGTGAGATCAGGTATCCTGGGGCAAAGTTCTGTTATGGGAATGATCTGAGTTTTCTCGCTCGAGATTGAGTGTGAGTATTAGCCGTGTTAGTACCACAGATCTAGCTACGAGTTATGGTATTCCTTCTGCGAGTTTATGAAATCGATGCCTAGTATGAAGTCGTCCGTTCAGAGAAGAAAATACGTTTTTTTCAGGTGTACTGTATTTCGCGATATCCCGTGGCTGTAGGTTTTTGAGAGGTTTTGTATCTCTCTTCAGGCTGTTCTTGCCTTGATAAAAAACCCTAGACGGTAGTTATGACGAGCTCGCTCCTTTTGTTGGGTCTACTCAGGGTTGTTCTTCACGGGTCTTCCTTTTCTCGAGGATTCGTTCCGGGCTGATAAGGATAAAGCTATCGAGTTCATATAGATGTTTGAGAAGATGAGGCGAAACTGTGGACTCCCACCCAATAAGCCAAAAAATCCATTTTCGGAGTAGAGTTAAGCCTTTCTCTATAGCGGGAAGCTGTTGTCGGCTATTCTGCGTCGCAGCAGTTTCACGAATACACTACGGTTCACTGTGTCGAAGTATTTGGACCTGCGGCCTTCTATGCACAACTACTTGACTCCCTCTCTTCTGATTTGTCGGAAGTACGTATGTTGGCACTGCGTTGAAAAAGCGTGGGCCGAAGGCCAAAAAAAAGCTCATAGAGTGCTTCCAGGGTGTCAGCTTAGCTGGAATTTCTGGTACACCCTATGGTCGTAGACCTCCCTATGGAGATTCCCCATCTCTACAACTTGTGAGAGAACTTAGATTTTTTTAGTTTCCTTGGTCTGTGGCCTGCTTCTTGTAGGCAGCTACTCGTCGTGCCCTTAAAAGAGGGTCATGATGCTGTTTGCGAAAGCTGTCTTCTGTAGTTGCCATAGTTTTTGAAGAAACAAAGGGTAAAGAAAGGCTTCACGTTTTCTTGCACGAAGAGGCTCGCGATACTTCTTGTATTCGTGGCGCCCACTGTCAGCTACGGTCCTTTTTGGCCCCTCTTTGACGTTCAAATTTCTGGTATTTGAGACCAATCTAGCCTTCTTCCCGGTGTGAGTTGAACTGTCATTCGGTACTACAAGGCCTCTGCCCTCTGCAGATGATGCGGCTGGCGTGGTCTGCTGCCGTACCACCACAGGGTTCACCGGTTTGCCTAGTATGGTTACTCGTTTGACGAGAGCCCCCGCAGAGCTTCGCCCTGTCGCCTGATAGCTGATAGTGCTGAAGGCTTGTTGTCGCGCGCTTCCGCTGGTTGTCCCTCTTATGAAGGTGAGGTTTCCTCTCCGTATTTGGGTTCGAGTGCTAATCATCATCACTCTCCGAGGAACATGGTTCATACCGACCGACGTCCGAGGACAAGGTCCGAACCACCGATACGCATACTCGCCCACAGCTCGCGTTCACGATTGACCCATTCGCCTCTGCGTGAGGCTTTATTTGCGCTCGGGTGTTGGTACCGGACGGTTAATCCTGGCCGACCCCTTCATAGGCATGCTCTTGTCCCCATCAAGTCGTTTCTACTTTTTAGGTAAGCCAATTGCGCTCATCGGGATGTACAGACTCCGATGGAGGCTTCGGTTTACCTAAGCCCATAATCTATGTGTCTAGTGATATCGCAGTCACCCTGATTGATGCGTGCATTCCATTATCTCGAAAATATTCTCCCATCGCACAACCTAAATGGGGTGCAAGGAATTGTAAAGGAGCATGATCTAAAACACTGGCTGCTAGAATAATGGAATATTCTAAAGCACCCGCTTCTGAAAGAATCTTAACCAATTGTGCTACGGTTGAACGTTTCTGTCCAATTGCTACATACACACAATACAATTTCTCACTATTAGAGGTGCCCTGTGCGTTGATTCCTTTCTGGTTCAATATGGTATCAATAGCTACAGCAGTCTTTCCAGTTTGTCTGTCTCCTATTATAAGTTCTCGTTGACCACGACCTATAGGAACCAGGCTATCCACTGCTTTTAATCCTGTTTACATGGGTTCGTGCACGGATTTACGTGCAATAATTCCAGGGGCTTTAACCTCTACACGTCTTCACTCTACAGCGCCTAAGCCACCTTTTCCATCAATAAGTACTCCTAACGCATCAACCACACAACCTAATAGGGCCTTTCCTACAGGAACATCCGCAATAGATCCAGTGCGCTTTACAATATCTCCTTCTTTAATAGCGGTATCACTACCAGATACAACAATTCCTACATTTTCCTTTTCTAGATTCGAAGCCATTCCTTTCACACCGCTGGCAAATTCAACCATTTCCCCTGCCTAAATCTTGTTCAATCCATAAACACGTGCAATTCCATCTCCAACTGGTACCACTCAACCGATCTCATCCACTTGCAATTTGGTGTAATAGTTGGTAATTCTTTGTTCTGATAACGTAGATGGTTCCGTCCCAGCAAATTTGTTCGTAAATTAATCAAACCTTCTACCAATAAGTAATTCCACAATCCGAACCTTCAGATCGTGCTCAATTTATCATCGAAGATGATGAATCAAGACAGGAAGAAGGGAAGATGAGCAAAGCGCCTGAAAGCCAATGAACTGCAAAGAGAAGAAAAGAAGCTTCGGCCTTCGCTTTGAGAGAATAGATTCTCTTTCCTGAGCTTTCTTCTCCGAACCTCTCATTCGTTCGCCCAACCAGGTTTCCCACCAGAGAAGCTACAAGCTAAAAAGTCTTCGACCAAAAAACGAAATATCTTTCTTTGGCTTCGTTCTTTCTTTGTCTTTGGATAGCGCCCCGCGTCTCCAAGGTGTATGTCGCAACAATACGCTAAGCTTTCTCTCTAAAAAAGAAAATGCAAAAAATCTATCTTTGCCTGAGCGCTGCTTTTTCACCTTCCCGCGTTTAGTTAAAACAGGCAAAGCGGATTATTCAGCATGCCGTAGAACCAGGCTAAGATGCAATTTAATAGTAATTGCATATTTTCCAGATGGCTTCAAGCAAATCCCGATGCTTACTTGTCATTTGATTCGCAACGACGCGACTTCCCAAGGACTAGCAAAATCAAAATAGCAAAATTCTTGAGTCATCTCAATAGGTTCAGAAACCACACGTTTTTCTGAATCATCATGACGTACCTCAAAATGTTTGGATAGGTAGGCTCGAGCTTTCCCCCATGAGAACTGTACGTAGGAGTTTCCCTTCATACAACTCAAATATATTCTTAAATGCCCTTGTGAAGCGTCTGCAAAGCCATTCTGGGTTCATGCGCAAACATCCTTAGCACCAGATATTGACATTTCAGGGATTCCAGGTCGAAGCCCACCACAAGCATAATCAATAGCGTCCGCGCTACATTCGCTTGCCGGAATATCCGACGCACAGGTTTAAAGTCTGTGCGCTGAGACTAGTGACTAGTTTGCGTTGGAGTTCGTAGGCCTTTTCAGGTTTCAGACTACCGAACCACTACGATCTTGGCAGGACTAAGGAGCTCGGCGGGGCGGCCGCTTCTGCGGTTTAACCCTGTGCAGCCGAGCTGCCTTTAGATGGCTTTGCTCCAATTGTAGTGAATGTTACTTTTTACCCAAGTCGGCGAAACATCAAGATTGATTTTTCTTTCTAAGGTGCAGGTTATGCCACCTTATTCGTGCTATTACAGCGCGGTCCTTGCTTGTTGAGGTTTTTCCTCTACCCACATCTCGTTATGTGCCCTTACGGGCTCACCTCCAAATGGAAAGATATGGGCTTACCATGTTTCCATTGATAGCACCAAACTTATGCCAAGTCTGTGGACTGTACTATACCCCGGTGAACTTATGCGGTTTCGATGTGCCCAGTAGATAAAGACTAATCCGTTCACCGTCTGTCAGACTATCCAGTCGAACCCGGGGGCTCCCGCCCCGGTCCCTTTTCACGAGGCTTAGATACATTTGCTTACGCTGTCCTCTCTCGGCTTACCCTAGCTCTCACTTTTTGAGGTACACTTGTCCCCAAGACTTCATACCCAGTCTTTTCAGTCAAGGCATGCTTGGGTGAGGTCGGGCCGAAACCGTGGCCCAAAGGAACTTCCCCTATATTGCTATCAATGTCTTCATGTCGCACATCCACTTAGAAGAAAGTCTTTTCATAACAGATGACCCTCAAAACCATAATCTATTGATATACAGCGTAGATCAGGATGATTAGAAGAATACACACCAAACATATCCCATACCTCTCGCTCCCACCAGCCGGCTGATGGAAATATACCGACTACCAAAAAAATTGGAGTTATTTCATTTACACTGCTTTATACACGAATGCGTGAATTATACCGAATACTCAGTAAATTATAAACTACTTCGAATCTTCGTTTTCAATTGGGATAGGTAAGCTCAAGCTTCCCTCCCTTGAGAACCGCACGTGCGAGTCTTCCCCGCATACGACTCCAGTGTCGAAGAAGAGTTTAGGCCCAGGCAAACCGAGGTCGCCCATGACTTTTGGCTCCAGCGGTTATGCTCTCACTAAAGTGTTTTGCCACTCTGCGAGTTGCGTATGTCGCAACTTTGCGATTGACCAATACGCGCGCACTGCTTGCGGGCTCGGCCGCTCTGTCTCTCGGCCTGGTCAATAGGAGTGACCTCCTTCTTTAGTGTTTCGTCACCCAAAATTCAAGTCAGCACTCTTTCAGGTCGGCTTCTCGCCTATCTCACTCCTTAGGGTGAGCCTTCGCTTTTTAAGTCGTCTCCTGCCCACTAGGCGGTATCTGGTCTCACGACCCAATCTCCCGACTAGGGGAGCCCATTGGGTTTACCTCGTTGACATTTCGACTTTGAGGCAAGATCGGGCGATTCTGTGCTCTACTCCGGTGATCCTTTGCCGAACGGGGCACGCACCTTCTCATCGTGTCCCCAATCACGGCCCTAGTCAATACAGCTCGTAGGGTGCGATTTGACAAAACGTCGTCGCACAGTTCACTTACGTTAATCAAATAGTCTTGCTACTCCTAGCAGGTTATATGCTGTATCATACACTTCTTACATTGTCCCTCACGCTTCATACTCTCTCCGTGGCCAGGAGCGCATGGTGAGGTAGGAACATCCCGTCGGCTAGGATAAACCTATAGCCCTAGGGCTATAGCATGGTCTTATGTCCCTCAAGTCGCACGGGGGGATAGTCAACTCCGCAAATATCAATCAAAACTTGAAAACGTGTATTGGTATGATGTTTCAAAAACCATATTAATTAAAACAGGTAATCTGGATTGCTATATAATATATTTTCATGTTTCGATGTCTCAAATTGATGTATCCGTTTCAGTAAAGTAGCTATCAGAGATTTGAGAAACAATGGCTTATCCATAAATTGTCTCTTCTTTCTGGAGTGAACCTATTCAAACACGAGTCAGAAAACAAAGCAAAGTGTCGTCTCACAGAGGAGAAGTCTAAAAAGTCTGACCTTCGCTCTCTATATGTTAATATATAGGGACGAGGGACCTAGAGAAGAAAACTTAGCAAGCTCCACAAGCCAGAGAGAACCTTCGTCGTAAACCCATCCTTGTTTGCTTCTGCGAAAGTGGGCGCGTAGCGCTCCCTCGCTTGCCACCAACGCAAGCTTTACCCTCGAAAAAGGAGCGGGAAGAGGAGAAAACAAGTTGTTTTCTCTGAGCCCTCCAGGAACTCTTTTTTTTGAAAGCCACAACACAAAAAGTGCAGCCGAAGGTCTCTTAGGATTGTAATTTTTAAGGGTTCCCACGTTCTTCATTTGCTCACCGTTCAGCTTCCCTTTTAGATGTATAAAAGGTAGCTTAAATTTTATTTTGATCTTTCGTAAGTGGGAACCAACCTTTCGATGGTTCATTCACAACCCAATCATGACGCTCATCCGCATCCTTTACTCTCAGATTCGTATCTCTAACCTTCTTGCAGCTTCCAACGGAGTCACCTTCTTATTCATAGCTAATTTCTCTTAATCTAAAGCCAATTTATCCTTTTCAAGGGTGAGATTACGCTTGTTGAGGCCTCAAAAATCAGCCAGCCGGAACCCGCCGCCAGACAGCAATCGCCGCACGTGCCTCTTCTTTGGCGTGGTTAATACACTATGGATGGGGCTGCTGTCTGTCTCAATCTTTCTGCGCTTTAGAAGAATACTGCCATTCCTGCGTAAAAAAGGGCCGATGGTGGACCTGGACGGTAGTTTATTAACTATAACCTGCCATAGAGTGGCCTTATAGCTCCCTCTCCTGGCAGACCACAGCATAACAAGCTCTCCAAAACATGATTCCAAATGACCGGGTCAAGAGAAGAGGGGACTTTGGAGGCCAGTGAGACTGGTGGTTCAATGTACTATCTTCTTCAGAAAAGGAGTAATTATATTTGGATCTAATGCACATTATTGTCAGCACCACGGCTCTGGCATAAATCCTCAAGAGCGGCATATCTTCATAAGAAAGGCGGATCGAGAACAGAATTCCTTAGCTGAAGCAAAGGACTTCAAATAGCATGTGTATAAAGCAGAGCTGTTCCATGCCAATAGAACACGTAGTAATCCTTGGAAAAAACTCAGACTCGTGGCATAAATTGAGAAATTACCGAAATAATCATATGGTCACTCCAAGCAAGGACCATATATATGGTAATTGTTGAAGTCGAGATCCTATACATGACTGTGGGATCGAACACGGTCTCATCACAAGAGAGAGTAGGTTAGATTGGAAAGGGATACTGAGTAAGATAGAGAGAGGTAGGCTCGTTAATCTGGGCTTTCCCTTATCTCTCTTTCCCTCTCTATTTCTCTTTCCCTAAAGGTGTTCCTATTACACGCCTCGAGTGGCGAAGAAGAGTTTAGGCCCAGGCAACCCGAGGTCGCCCATGACTTTTGGAGCGGTTATGCTCTCACTAAAGTGTTTTGCCACTCTGCGAGTTGCGTATGTCGCAATTTCGCGATTGACCAATACGCGCGCACTGCTTGCGGGCTCGGCCGCTCTGTCTCTTGGCGTGGTCAATAGGAGTGACCTTCTTTAGTGTTTCGTCACCCAAAATTCAAGTCAGCACTCTTTCGGGTCGGCTTCTCGCCTATCTCACTCCTTAGGGTGAGCCTTCGCTTCTTGAGTCATCTTCTGCCCACTAGGTGGTATCTGATCTCACGACCAAACCTCCCTAGGGGAGCCCCTTGGCTGGACCTCGTGGACAGGTTGAGTCTAATGGCAAGACTTGGCGATCCTGTGCTCTACTCTGGTGATCGTGGGCCGATCGAGGCACGCAATTGCCCATTATGTCCCGAGTAACCTCTCTTCGTTGGTAAAGCCACCAAACGCGCGGGGCCTACTAAAAGGGCCGTAAGTGCGTCTTTACGAAGCGTTGTCGCACAGCTCACTTACGTGGATATTTTCAGTCCTGTTACTCTTAGCAGGTTATATGTTGTATCATACACTTCTTCTTCTCCTTTTTTGTGCTTCATATCTTGCCTATCACCGGGAAGGCGCAGTGAGGTAGAAGCATCCCGTCGGCTAGAATGAACCTATAGCCCTACTAGGACTATACACGCATGGTTATCCTTCAGGTGGCACGGCAAGACTACAGTGCCAAGGGAGGCCCCTGCCCCTTTATATATTCTGGAAGAACGTAACAAGTTTGTTCATGGTACGTAGATTTTTGTTTCCATATAGACCGAGAGAACACCATCCTAAGTCCGAGTTAGCCACTTGCAAAGTCAATCCAGACGCTACATTTGACATCAAAGCTGAGACAATCAAGACTTCAAGTAGTGCCCTATGGTTTATGGCAATTCTTAGAAAGCCGCCTTATATATGATATTTATACGATGATTCATATGATGGTTCATATGATGTTTCGTTGTTGAAGCTAACTGCAGCCAAAAGTCAGAGTAGCTTCGCTCATGACTAAAGCGCGACATTTAGCTAAAGGCGGATGTCTTTCCTGGATAAGTGATGCGACCCTATCTAAGCTGCGCGTGCTTAATACTGCATGTTTGCTCCAAAACTATGAACCAAGCTTAGCTTGCTTGATAACCGCCGCCCTGCCTGAGATTAGCCTTTCGGCCTCGTAACAGAACGCGAAGCTTGCCTGATACTTAGTCTTGATATTTTAGACTAAATCTTCATTTTTATTTTGATCTTAAGATTAGATTTTCATCTGGAACTAGATCCTTCATCTAGAACTAAATCCAAAATTAGAACTAGATGAAAGCCTGCCTTGCGCGCCGCCTTAACAAGCTATCGCATGTCTTCGGTTGCCGTAGGCTCGCCTCGGCATTCTCACGAATGCCTTCGGATTATCTGAGACTTTAACTTGAAGCCTGAATGGTCAGCTTGAGACAGAAGCGAACTTCTGTCATGAAATATGACAGTTTACACAGAACCGCGTGCTTGGTGTACTAAACAGAACTAATGTTTTGTGTTTTTGGTACCTTTTCCCAAACAAATGAAAGATAAGGTCTCCTTTTGGTTTTTGGTATACTTGTCATTAGCCTGAGCGTCCTGTGCTGCTGTTTCTTGAAGGTTGGTATGTGCTCTCTTTAGTGTCTGGAAATAAGCCTTTTAATCTGAGTTTATGGCCAGCATTCTAGCGTGAGAAGACTGCTGTCATCATTAGTGATTATGGAGAAAATAACCTATTCCAAATAAATAATAGAGAGAGTCGAACAGTAGGGTGAAGAGTCAAAATTCATCAAAATCCAAGCTTTACCCTCCCTAGTGGGCGGGGCGCGCCTTTCTTGTGAATAGAGTCCGGCGGCCCCCCGCGGCGGCGCCCGCCGCCCTGTCTCTGGGCCTATTCACGGCACGTAAGCGACCGGCACAAGCCATACATAAAGGCTTTTCTTAAGAGCCCCATTATACAGTATGGAATTTACTATTCCACGTCAATACCTTGGGATTTCTTTGCCGGTACAGCCTTCAGCCCGACTTAGCTTACTGTAGCTTTCGCTAGCATGACAACATCTGAATGAAGCATAAAGATTACTGGTTGAAACATAATGCCTTTGGCATTGAAGTGCACACAGAAATCACTAGGCCTTCCACGTAAAATTGACAAGGACGGGGTTCGACTCTCGGCCTGGATGCAGCCTGTGTATTCGGGCACACGCAGAGGCTTTTCCTCCTCTCCCGACCTCGAATCCCCGGGAATCCACGTAAAAGCGCGTAGCGCGTTCTCTTAGTCTTAAAAGTCTGTATACAAATCATAGTCTTGGAGATACCATTGATAAGCAAAGCAGTCTAGATCAGACAGGAAGAGAGGGAAGGAAGAGGGAACGGAAGGAGAGCAAAACCGAAATCAGACGAGACGAAAAGAGTAATAAAGAGGACGCTGGATTGAATTGGGAACTGTACATTCAGGGAACCACAGAAAAGCAGGGAGCGACGACCCTCTGCTACGAAGTTAGCCTCCCTTCACGCTAACAGAATAGGCCGAGACTCATCACCAGACACTCACACCAATGGTGGGTGGAAGTTTGGCAGAATTAGCCAAAGCAAAAAGGTAATAATTCCTTGAACTAACGAATATTCTAGCTGACCTCAACATACTTGTATCGCATACGGACAGAATTAAGGTCTGGACCCGGCCATACGAGCCCGTGGGGCGACGAACTAAGCGAAACGCGTATTGATCGAAGTTGCTTTGCCGATACATCGCGCGAGCTTAAAGCCGGAACGTACAAATTAAAGCCCGCTTGACGTTTTACGATTCTCAAGCCCAAGGAAGCTACTTAATGAGAAGAGACCTTTAACGCTTAGATCCCTAGAGATAGAATCATACCAGAGTCGATACGCATGGTTCTAGAGAGGATTTTCGAAGCGAACTTTAGCCAGCACTCGCCCAGATTTAGGCCAGGCTGCGAGTGTCAATCAGCCTTCAAAGAAATCAGGAATACTTGGACTGGGATGTGCTTTCTGGAATTTGACATGGAGAAAGGCTTTGATTCTATGGATTGCCATCATCTGGTAAACATTGTCAAGGCTAGAATGGAGGACCAGCGTCGAATAGACCGAATCCCTAATCGCAGGTCTGGTAGGAAGCAAGAAAGTCCACCCATGACAGAATGTCTCCATCTCCTATCTCTCTGGCTTTGTAAGATCTACGGGGACTCGTTGGAAGGGGGGTCCCACTACTCATACCACTGGAATCTCCCACCGTGAAACAGTTGCACAAACAATCCACAAATTTCCTGAAGCCACCAAAATCACCGAACTTGAAAAGCGTCGTTCGAATTACGATCTCCGAAAGGTCATCGATTTCCGCGAAAGTAAAAAGCGAAAGGCCGGACTAGCGGGCATTCTGAGAAAAGACTATCTGGATCTTGACTTAATCAAAATGAAATATCCGCTCTGCGTATGACTTTCTTACTAGGAATCGCGGAATTGACGAAATTGGTAGAGAGGATCAGGAAACGCATTATATTTTATATAGGGTCCAATCTACAAGAGAAAACTAGGAAAGGAGGAAAGGGAAATCAGAAGAGTGAGACAAAGCAGGTGGGGAGGGGCAAAGCGACATAATACAACCTCAGGCGGGGTGAAAAAATTCCTAGGCATATACCTCCAGGCTGGAGCTGCCTCTAAAAGGCTGTGCCGATGGTCCAAATCCTAGAAGACGACGTCGTGTCAGGAAGCGGCTGATGATTTTCCTGGGTGAACAGCGACAGGAGGCTTGATAAAACTAGGTAGGGCGTCCGCTGGCCTTACGGGCCTGGTCCCGCCGCGGTTACCTACCGTAAGGCTCTCGGCGGCGCCCTCAGGTCAAACCTGAGGGTAGAAGAGGCAGTGTTTGATCTACGTAGGGCATTAATGCCCCAGACCTACAGTCCTCAAGGTCAAAAGATGACCCCAAGAGGCTTGTAACACAAGAGACTCCTTTATCCTGCCCAGAGTAGTGAGTGGGAACCTACCTCTCCTTCGGTAAAAGCAGCCTCCTTCAGCCTTATCCGTACGTGAAAGAGGCTCACGAAGCCCTCTCCAACTCCTCGAAAGGTGCCTCAGAAGCTCGTAGAACGCTAGAAGCCACCAAAAATCCATTCGGAATACACGGCTCTGTGCCTATACAAGGTGGGTACCCATCTCTAAAATCTTAGAAAAATTTCGTCGAGGTTGAAGACTGAATCCGGCTAATGGCCTGGCATCCATGAATAAACTGGTATCAACCACGGACAAAGCTATGATCAAGTAGTTTGTGTTGGTTTTGCGAGGAAGCCTAGACGCCTACCGCTGCTGTGACCACTTTTTCAGAATCCAAAAAGTGGTGGACCAGCCAGTTAGTCGTATGATCAGCCATCTTTACTTCGGCCAACCAGCACCGGAGCTTCGAAGTCATCAAAAAGTTTGGTCGGGATTTGTTATCAAGGACTTTAACAGACTTCCTGTGGTCTCCTTTTGGGGGACAGCTGAAGTAACGCGCCTTAACGCTTTCCGCCTTCTCGAGGCTCTTCTGACTTAGACTCGCTTCTTAGAGTGTTCACCCGCTTCACTCAGAGTTGTTTGATGATAGGCGGGTGTGCCGTGGAGGGTGTGAGGATACCGAACTTTAGATGAGCACGTGCGCAAGTGAAACGGGGCATGAAAAGAGAAATTTACTATAAGAAGTGGTAGGGTTAAAATTCTGGAAGAAATTATGGCTATTCACATAGCGATTAATCGAAAAAAAATCCCACTATGTGAACAAGCCCATCACCCGGCGCTTCACCAAGGTAAACTGCTCTACAAGCATATAGATCTCGCGCGAGACTTCATGGAACCGCAAGGAGGGAGGAGAATAAAGCCGGAGGATGGGAGACTTTATGGCTTCGAGGGAGGGAAAAAACTAGCCGACGTTTTGAGCGGCTACGCTTTCCGTTCTACCGCTGTTGTAAAGAAAGTGAACCGCATATTTAAATTCCCCAGGAAGCGCAACGCGCTTGGCTAAGGCCAGAAAAGAAGCTTGCTTCTACTCTGGCCCAAAAAAAAACGCCGAGGCCTTTATCTTGTATCTTGATTCCCCGAAGGGAAATCAAGTTCGAGAGAGAAAGCAAAACAGAAAGAAAAGCTATTTTTTGTCCTATAACCCTCTCCTCCGTGCCTCCGCCAAGCCTTTAGTAGTAGAAGGGTGAAACCAATAAAACTAGAACCTTCGTTTCTGCAGACCCCCAAAAGGGATGAAGCGGGCATTCAAGAACAAATACGAAGATATATGTATATAATATATTCATATATTATTCATAATATTTATATCTCCTGTTGTAAATTTAGCAAAGCTTGGTTGATCCGTTGCTGGAACAGGTCGAATCGGCGGAAGTGAAGGTCATTCCTCATTTTATGTTATAAGATGTTATAAGTCCTTTTATACTTCGTTAAAGACAAAATATATACACTCGCCATAAGGGTACTTTAGTAATCTAACCTAAGGGGATTTTGAGAATATACTCAGCGAAAGTTTATTTAGTGTTGATGAGGCGCCAAGTGGTTACGCAGTATTGTTACTAGTTCCCACTTAGAGAAAGCCGCAACATGTGGCAAAGTTACGTAAACCTGCGAAGAGACGGTAATAACAAGACCCACGATCTCTCTTATTCGGAAGGAAATGTAGTTGCGACTTATCCTCAATCAAACTCACCTCTATGGTCTATTATGGTCTATGCTAATTTCTCACCACTCCTTAGATAGAGTCTTCAAATTCAGTTATGACTATTAACAACAATCAATAGAACAACAAGAATGTACGTATACGAGTAGATATCTTGACCTCTGAATGGGGAGAATCGAGAAAGAGAGAGAGCCATCTAAAAAAAGGATCGCGCAAACAGAGGGATGGCTGAAGCAGTAGTTAAGATGGATATTAAGCGTACTAAGATGATCCCTAGCCATCACTCTCCCGCCGCAGAATCCTTTTCTGGGTCAAGGATAAACTTTGAACTCACGTCATTAGGTGGGCCTGGTTTGACTATTTTCTTCACTTAACCTGCCTTAAAATGAGGGTGAAGCCCACCGCTCTTACAACTACTTCTCCTTGACTGGTAAAAACAGCATTCGTAACATGAGCCGTCGCAGATCCTCCACCTGTAATCCCGAATTTCCAACGAAGAAATCATTAATTTAATTAATATTCTAAATAGTGACTGATATAAACATGAGTAGATCACACACATCACTGCCACGCATCGTCCAAAGCCGTCAGTATATATCGTCTAAAAAGAAGGAGAAGTAAGAATAAAAGCTGACTCGGTAAAGAAAAAAGAAAGAAAAAAATAACTAACTAGTTCTTCGCTAAGATTTCATCAAAGTCTGTTGTTAGTGCTGTTGCAAGTGCTAGTGTGATTTTTATAAAGGAAAGGGGTAAAGGCTCTGGCACGTTACACGTGCCGTTGGCAGCTTCGCTCTGCGAGCGAATCCTGTCAAGCAAAAGCGAGCCAGCTCGCTTTACTCGCGTCTAAGTAGAGCGAAGCGAGGCAGGTGGGGTTCACGCTTCTCGCCGGAAAAGTGGGCATGTAAGTGTGAATACAAGTTTGTAATCACGTATATAATAAGAAAAAGGAAAAATCGTATAGCTATCAGATATCAGAAAAAACTTTTTGCTTTTGAAGCTTGGTAGAACGATATTTCTTTTACTTTCATATTAAAATGGAATTCCAGACGGTTTTTTTCCCGAATTCATAGATTTTGAATTCACGGATTAGGACGTATCCTGTATACTCCGATTTTCTATCTAGCTAATGGGAATGCATATTTCGGAAGTTAGGTTGGCTGCTTCCTCGTCTTTGTAGGCAGGTTGCACAAGAAGAATTTGTTACAATGTGTTAGAAACAGATTTTTAAGGGTGCTCTTCGAGAATCGGAAAATACACATATGAAGGTCTGGTAGGTCTAAAATCTATCCTGGATCACTTTATCATCCTGGTGTGAGGACGATCCTGAACCTAGTGGAACCAGAGGTTAGGGCTACGTCCTCTTTCTTCGGCGGGGGATCCTCTTGTCCTGACCGCCTCTCCTTTTTCTAGAAGGTACTGAGGAAAGAGTCATCCACTGGATGTGAGTATTCCTAGATCAATTCCTTGAAGAGCAAGGGCGACCACTTTTTTCGGTATTCCTTATTGTTAAGCTTCGATATGGACCGAGCTACACAGTTTACTTGCCGCCGTTCCAGACTGAGGGATCAGTAGTAGGCCCGGCTTGCGCCGCCGCGGTTTAGGCTCGATCCTGGGATCGGTTCTCTGAGCATGGACTTCTGTTCGTAGGGTAAGCCGCGTTACGGTGTTGATAGCCACTATGGATGTAATCATGAGTGAAATTAAATCCTAATTTCTAGATGCTCACTACTATGTAGAGACGAAATAAGAGGCGGAACAGCTTCTGATGAAAGAGAGATTCTAGGCAGAATTTCTGAGAAATAGGAAAGTGCGAACATTATGTTCGATATAAAAGAGTTCAAAACAAGATTTTCCTAGGGTCAACCTAGATCAAGCATTCAGCGTTAGGCCAGCGGAGCTTAATGTGCCTTCGGCTGATATTCAGTCAGTCTCTGAGCTAGAAGCTTCTTCCACCGTCAAAAAGCTAACCCTGTTTTTTCTTCAATCAAGCAGCGAATAAGCTCGCTTCTTCTTTGGCTTTCTAGCCTCCTCTTTTTCTTCTTTCTGCCTTCCATAAAAGAAGCCTATGAAGACCACTGATTTCGCTTAATTTACGCCAGTGAGCATAGCCAACAAACAAAGGGCTTATAGTTTAATTGGTTTAAACGCACCGCTCATAACGGTGATATTGTAGGTTCGAATCCTACTAAGCCTATCTTCGTCGAAACAAAATTCAAACTTAGGCCAAAGAGAGACTTTCTAAGGGTCGAAGTGCATGCTGGATTACTTACGTAATAGACTCATCACAAACTACCTGTAGCTTGACAGCTAGATGCGTGAAAGGTCATTTTCAACTTCGACACGATCCAGTGTCTACATCCTGGCGAAGCAAATGAAGGCCGTAGGCAGCGCAGCGGGTAGAACAAGGCGCCGTCTTTGGCAGCAACCGCCTAGAGGAGGGACTAGGCAAAATCATGGTCTGCACAACGCGGTTTACGGGTGGAAGGTTAGCTAAGAATGGTTAGATTCTGCGGCACGCCAGGCCGCAGATATTCACAATTAATAATACTATGTTGGTATTGAGGGGAAACTGCCAAGGGAAGGGTCACCCATGTTTTGGATTAGAGTGCATAGCGTCAATGTTGGCTTCGCTCTCACGTGCTTCCTAATTCATGTGCGGTTTGCCAGCGTATGTTTGTATCTCACTATTTTTTGAATTGGGGGGCGAGCCGCGCCTGTTCCAAGGCTGTTCGAGACAGCGGTTCCGGGAGAAAAGAGAACAATCTGAGCTCCGGTCTTAGTGGTGTAGTATTAAGCGCTTGGCTAGAAGGCGTATTTTAAGCATGTTTAGTTTAATTATATGCTAAGGAGTTTGTGAGGTGGAGCTTTTTTTTGGCTGAGGCAAGAGGGCCCATTTCGTTTAGCTGTAGCTTCCTGGGGGGGGCTAGGAAGTGTTAAATGGTAAGGCAGCACTCGTGTCAGATTCTAGGCGCAAATGGACCACTTTTAGGGGGGAAAGTGGTCCAAAGGAAAGGGTGACTGTGGTCAAATCCCTGGTGGTGGCTTTCTCTATGTTTCTCCGCTTCTCTCAGTTTCTTTGTCCTACAGTTCCCACCAAAAAGATCTTCGCTACGCCTTGAGATCGGACAAATCGCGAAACGCTCTGTTTACGGCTTGCTTCTTAGGTCAGAGTGGTTTTTCGTCGTCCCATAAGGAATGGACCTGCGGCCTCATCAAGGCTTCCTTCCTGGGTGTATAGCTTAGTTGGTAGAGCATTAGGCTTTTAACTTAATGGTCGCAGGTTCAAGTCCTGCTATACCCAAACTTTGTATAGAAGCTCTCACTAATCGAGTAATTATGGCAGTTCGTATATGCGTTCAAAGATGGTTTGAACTTTCTTTCGAGTCAAAAGAAGTGTATAAGCCATGAAGCTAAGCTTAACAGGCTCAGGCCCTTTTTTTTTCTAAAACAAAGGGTAGTGGCTTTGGCCGCCGTGGAGTGGAGCGGCCGAAGAACAAGCTTGTCAAAGGGAGACCTGCGGCCTCTTTCTTAAGGCAAGGAGAGTGCAGCAGGCTACAGCTCTGCCTTATATAAGAGAAGAAAGAAAAAGCTTGCGAAGTCCTTCGGCCCTGCGAGGTTTTTCTCCTTTTCTAACCAAGAGGAGGCTGCTGCGGGTCTTCGGGCATAGCGCGCTGATTCCACCCTAAGCCCCAACAAGCGCAGCGGGACCAAGCTAGCTTTCTATATTCGTTTCTTTGTCGTGCTCTGGTCGAAGGCCTACTCGTTCTACGACCTTTTTGCTTTGCGGCTTTCAGCCGCCGCGCTTTTACCGCGCGCGCCTTCGTTCTCTTCTCTCCATCTCCGCTTCGCCATATAAGCGTAACTGGGATGAGCGAAGTATGCCATGACAAAAAAGTAATTGCATCATGGTAAAGATGGATCTGTAGATCCGTGGTCACTTCGTGACTTTAGTTTTTTCATGGGTTGAACCTTAGGGCGCAGCTCAACCATCGTAGAAGGCTGATGGCACTTCTATTACGGCATTCTGCAGCGTTAGCTGAGAAACACTAGGTATAAGCTCTATTCACCCTACGAGTAGTAAAGGGCCGGGGAGGAAGAGGGGCGCAAGTCTACAAGGCAGGCCTAGTGATGGCATAACTTAAAGTTCCCCTCTCTACGGATAGAGGGACTCGAACCCCCATAAACCTAAAAGTCACCAGAACCTAAACCTGGCATGTCTACCGATTCCATCATATCCGCCAAAACTAGGTTCAATTCATTTTTCTCCAAAGAAGCAGCAAATAAGGACGCAGCTTCTTCGCTGCGTGCTTAGAGAAAGAACGCCGCCGGTAGCTCTTTTTTTGTCAAGCAAGGACCGCAAGCAAGTAGGGGGCGAAGAAGCTGAATGTGGATGTCTTGGTTTCCCAGCTTCACCTAATATCACCGCCCCCCCCTTAAAGGCCTACGGCCCGAGCTTGTTAGGCTTATTCATGGCTTGTAATATCAGATGACACTACCAGCTCTGCTTAAAACCAATAGTAAAAGCGCTCTTACAGTTTCGTTTGGGAAAATGCATGGAACAAAATGCGCTTAACTAATTGCCGTTAATCTCATTAGCACTGTGATTGAAGCATACAAAGAGAAGCCGCCTTCTAGAAAACCGATAGTGACGCCTCTCCACACAGATCCATGCTCTGTATGAAAATGAGCTCACAGTATATCAAAACGTAAGGTTGAATGTGCTACCGAAAACCATAAGCCAAAGAAAGGCTTTAGCCATAAAGAAATTACAAGAGCTGCTTTGATTGAATCACGCGGGCGACAAGGCTAGGTTTCGAGGCTACAAAGCAGGAAAAGAAGCGGACGGAGCAGGAGAAAAAGCAAGCTGTAAATAAAAGAGTCCCTTCATACAATCCAAATAGAAAAATAGCCCAAAAGCTTCCATTCTTAACTAGACTGTAGCTGCTAAAGACAGACGAAAAGGATAAAACAGAAGGAAGCCATCCTTTACCTATAGGCAAGAAGGACGCCGCCAGCTTTTCCAGCCAGGAGCCCAAGACTTCGGTAGAGCCAGACAAAAACCACTGCGGTCTGGCTTGAAGACCTTTTACTTTCTTGATCAAGCCTCTTTTTCTTACTTGGTGGAGGTGGCCCTGATGAGGGCTAGGCCGTCGAGGGCTACGCCTCCCTTTTGGCGAGAGCGTAACTCTCAACGAACAACTCAACAAGTATCTACTACAATTATCTGGGATGACTGGAAGGCACCCCCGTACACACCATTCTCGAGTATCTCTCATTACTGATCTAATGAAAGTTAATTTGTACAAAGGCTGCGGTTTCGTAGTGGGGCGTAAATGATATATTCGCACTACGGAGCACAACCATAGGCAGAACTTAACCAAACAGGAAGCTCAATATGTTATGAGCACTCTTCGTAGGCAACGCAGGAAAGGCACCAAGCAAATTCGGGGAAAACCACACGAGGGGCTACTACTAGAATCTGGAATGACTTTACTTAGCGCTATAATGGCAAAGCCTTTACTTCAAGGCTCTGCTTCTTTTCCAGAGCCGAGCTGTTATGATGATAAGAACTTGGCCCTAAAAACTCAAGCCAAAACAAAACTTTCTTTGCCAAAGGCCAGAGGTCATGGACACTTTTGTGCTGCCCGTGGTATGGTTACCCCTTCTAGGGGCTCAGGTCTACATGCAGGTGCAAGAGCTTTAAGGAGCGGTTCTTAAAGAGCTATCTTCAGAAAGCCAGTGCTGGGGCAAGAGCAGATTTCAGGGTCAGTGCTAGTACAGGAACCTGTACAACACGCAAAGCGCATGCAATCGCCAACAAGTCGCCAGTGTTTTGTAAGAATTCTCTCTATTGGCCCTAGAAGTCTTTCTTGAGGCGCTTTGGTAAGATGATATGACCTCGCTTGCCTGTGAGATCTCAGACTGGTTAGACACATATCTATATATAGGTATATATACTGAAAAAAGCAATACATTTTATGAACTTCTACTTCTTTTCCTAGTGCTACCTCTTCTCTGGTCTCCAAATTTTGTCATTTGCTAGCATCACATGTGGCTATACTTTCATTTATCACTTATATCGTCATATATTGGATAGATAAAGACCAAGGGGTCAAAGTCTGCATGGACTGTAGTTGGCCAAACACAACTGTTTCTGTATTTTGTTTCTGTAAGTCTTCGGATCGAATCATAGTACAGTAAACGTACTATCGATCTATGATTTTGTTGTGATTCAATCTTTGTGTTGTCATATTAACTGTGACTTTTTGTTATCAGGCAATGATGGCTGGTGAAATGGTTAGTATATCAAGTTACGCTTCACCATGTCAGCTTACGATACGTTCTGAAAAATTAGAAACTATAATTTTTTCGTGAAAATAAGGCCGAAGGTCAAAAGGTCAAATGGAATGCCTTATTAACAGGTTTGAAGAAATTTTCACCAGCGCGATTTAGCAGGTTCCATTTTGGATCAATTATAATAACCTGAGTTTTAGACTTATACCAAAAAGGAAAATAAGTCATGGTTTATCTAAGGCTAGGATTGCTGCGTCCAAATAATCCAAATAAAAGGTGCCTTCTGCTGAGTAGTTTCAGGAGGGGGCGAAGTCAGATGGTGCTGCTATGGCTAGGATAGCAGTGAGTTTTGTAATCGTTCAGTTAGACAAGACAATCCATAGAACCCAGAGCAAAATCTACATCAAACCCTTTTGGAGTTAGATGGCAGCCCTTGATAGAGAGCAGTCTCATCTTAACCAATTGGTGTAATGTAAAACTACCAGCCGGTAAGGAGCCAAAGTCAGAGGAATTTGCTGTGTGCTTTTTCTTCGGTTCCTTTCTCCTCTTCCAGTGTGCTTCTTTCTTCTCGGGTTTCGAGTGGCATTTTGCCAGTCCTCCCTGAAGCTGGAATACGTTGTAACTTTTCAGTCTTTTGAGATTTGTTTCTTAAAGCAGCTTGGCAGGCGCTTTTGCACAAAGCTGGAAAAGACAACTTGGCGCCAGGGACCCAAGGAGCGATAAAATTGACTCAAAAATAAACGTCCCCTGCCGGGGGGACGTGCCAGCGTCCTGACTTGTACCTTATTATGGCGAAGCCACGACGAAGAAGGGAAAAAGTTAGTTTTTTTTCTCATTTATTTTCACGATTTTCGGTGGTAATCTTGGACACAAAACAGGTTCCGCGGAATTGAGTAAATGGTAACTCGTCAGGCTCATGATATGAATGTGCTTTTCTTACTCCTGCCGACGCTCCTGAGGCAAAGAAGCGAGTCCTCAAGCCACCAGGCGAGGCGGCTTCTGGCCCAAGCCGAGTTTTTGGCTTTTCACCTTCCGAGAGAAAAAGCGTTTCATGACACCACAAGGACCTACTAGCTTCCATTGCGCATAAAAAAAAACTATCGGCCACTGGAGACGATATTCCATATGTAAGCGTAGCGTACATGTGCACCTTGCGTGCCTTCTAGACTTTCGGCTTTCTTTTGTTCCGACGTAAGCGTACCTGATTCGTTATATGGGATAATAATGGAGAGACAAGGGCGCGAAGCAGTCAAGGCTAAGGCGCGCAAGTTTCGCGCTCTCAAACAGAGAAAAAAGCCATCCGCCTTGAGAAAAAAGAGAGGCGCTATACGCAGCATGGCGCAAAGCCCAAAATAAAAAAAGGCGGCAGCGCCCCAAGCCACGGCATAGCGCGGGCCCAAGCTACAGCATGACGCAGAGCACACAAACCACCACTACTGCTCAAGATACGAGCTTGAGCGGCCGCCTTTGCCGTGGCTGAGGGAAGCACTGCTCACTGTGGTAGACCAGCTGCTGAGGGAGACGCCTAGAGCCACGAAGCTACGCACTCGCTTATGAAGCTCAGCATTCCCTAAACCAAACTCCAAGCCGGAGACGGAGGCTACGGCCAACAGAAAGATGGCTAAGACTTCGAGAACAGAGCTGAAAGACGCTGGCGCCTAGCCTAGCTTAATGGCGCCAGGTACAATGCCGAAGGCGACTCTAGCGACAGACGAGGAGCTACAGGTCAAAAAAAATACCGCTCAAGCCAATACTGCCAACGGCTACGTAAAAGCCGAAGGCAACAGCTAGGCTGTGGTAAGAATACCTTCTTTTTCTATAGTAATAAGACCTTTCGAACCTTAGAAGAATGCATATTTCGACACAGTTTCTTTCACTGGCTGAAGTGAAGAGTGCTTTCTCTTGACTCTCGCCTTAAGGATGGGGGCTAGGTTGGGAATCCCCTTGAGGGGATTCCCAACCTAGCCTGGTACTGTCATCCTTGCGAAGCTCGCTCGCGGCGGCTACCTCGCCTGCAGCGTAAGCTGCCTGCTACCTCAGCTCAAGCTAAGCGAAGCACTGCGCTCCCAAGTGTGAGCCAAGGCTGGCTGGAAGGGCCAGAGGGCGAGCTGCTATTTCAGAACCGAGCGAGCTGCCAACGGCGAGCTCAAGCTCGCCATGCTGCGCTCCTAGGTACTCTCCCCAAAGTTTATTTTCCTGCAGCATTGTCTACCATGAGGGCGCAAAAGCTAGAGCTTTCCATACTTGACTTGGCTCAGAATGCCAAAAGATAGCAGGAGCTAACTAGGCTTGGTACTTACACGCCAAGAACAACGCCAGAACTAAACCTAATAGGAGCTTACAAGAACTAACCAGGGCTAACTGGGCTTAGCACGACGGAGCGCCAAGAGCTAAAGACCCCCCACTGCTAAGCCCAAGGCTAACTGGACTTAGCGAGGAGCGCTCATAGCTCACGAGAGTTGACAGGACTTGGCACTTACACCCAAGAGCAGCACCAGAGCCGGAAGAGCTGGCGTAGCTAACACTGCTAACCATAAGTTAGGGTTACTGCCCACAGCCGGCTTTTTTTGGCTAATGGAAGAAAAGTCAAAGGATAAAGGCTCCTGCTTCATTAAGAATAAATCGTCACAGATAAAAATGATGTAAGAATTTCACTTTTTTCTCAAACCAGAATTTAATGCATCATGTCAAAAAAACAAGTACCTTTTTCTGTAAAAGTGATGGGTGATAAAGAACTGCTGTTACGTTATATGGTTTATGATTCCTGTCAAACATTTCGTCCCAGAAACGATTAACTAATTAGCATACTCACGGATGGAGAGGGATTCGAACCCCCGGTATTAAAAATACTTCGGTTTTCAAGACCGACACTTTCAACCGCTCAGACATCCATCCCTTTCTCCGAAGGATCATGAGCCTAAAACAACCAATAATCCACCTAATGTTCTTCAATTACTATGGAAATGAAAGCTCATAGGAAAGACTGAAAAAAGACTGAAAAATCTAGATTTTTCAACAGCGTAGCCGTGCTAGTTTCAGCAGCCAGCCCGGAGCTTTCTTAGCTCTATTTCCGTAGGCGTATAACAAGCCAAAGAGCTCTCCGGCAAAAGCCGGCGGCCAGGGAGGGAATCTCTCTCCATTGTATCCCGATGGCTAGACTTGTGGTTTAGCCTCTGGCTAACGACTTTATGCTCTGCGCTTAGCTTACTTAAGTTATGCGGGCTTGCTTGTTCCTAATTCCGGCTGGCTGGGCCTCCTCACGGGCCGCCACGGAAGCAGGGCTTTCCCTTTCTTCTCGTTGGCCCATGTGGCATATGGATGCGTTACCTGCTCACCCAGCTTCCGACTGTGTCTAACGAGCTTCGCACACTAAAAGAGCCGCCCCTTCATTCTGCAAATTAAGCGCGCTTTTAGCACGAATCATCCGCAAGGATTCATGACAAACCTTAGTGAATGGAAAGCGGGCTGAGCTCCGTAGGAAACCGCGCCCCGATACTTGTTATTTGAAGCAGATATGGATTAAAGGTAAATTATTTACCTTCTAAGCAGAGGATACGAGTTCGATTTTCGTTATTCACCACGACTAGGAAAAAAAAAATGAAACTTCATATGCCTGCATCAAAATTGAAAACTTGTCGTCGAATTTCATAAAATGTTTGGCGAACTAAAAAACTTACTCAAACAAGAAAAGCTATTATTTTTAAGCTTCAAAGAAAAACAAAGGAAAAAAATCTGACTTTTCCAAGCAATTACAAATCCTACCAAAGTTGTCCGTTTTTGAGTTAAGAGAGAATTACCTATCAAAAAAAGCAAAAGGCTGAAACGCATACTTATCCAGATAAAGACAGAAACAGTTTGCTATTTCATCTAGAAAACGATGGGACGTTATTCTGCTTCGTCTTCATCTTCGTTCTTAAGCAAGGCAGCTGAGAAAGAAGCCATATAAGAAATAAAAGATTTGTCTCAATTATGTATGAAATGGCTCATATTCTTGGGTTTCAAGTATCCAACGGTGATCTTATTTCTATTCAAGAGAATTTTTTAGATTCTACTAAGAAACATGGGACAAACTAGAGGAACTAACTAATACAGATAAGGAAACCTACTTCATTCAGAATTCAATTATCAAACATTAGAAGCTGTGGTATTGTATCAACTTTAATCAATACGATTTCTTCAGAACATAGATCTAGACTTTTTTTCTTTTCATTAAATAAAGCAAGAACGAGAGAAAGATGTATATGTTTCTGGTAAATCCTAAGCAGACCGAGAATAAGAATAATTAATTTCATATTAATAAATAATTCGTAAACAAGGGCTCCTCGTGGATGAAAAAAATATACATAATCTGGATTTCTGTAGATTTTTTTGTTTTCGGAAATGCGTCTCGCCCCTCGCCATAAACATCAAGCCGGTACTACGCTTGTTCTAAAAGAGTCAGGCTCGTGGGGCGGCCAGGCCAGCAGAGCATAGGGAGACGAGTCTCCGCCACAACAAAAAGATTTTTTTGCTGCTAGATGAAGAAAAGAGAGCGCATTCTCCTATCTGAGCCAGGTAACTCCAGGACCATGAATTATCTACCATCCGTGCAGATTGGCCCATTAAAGCGTGGAAAGGAAAAAAGAGAAAGCTATTCCCTTTTTCGGCCTTTTCTCTTTTGCTTTTTCCAAAATAAACAACAGAGAAGAAGCAGGGACTTTTTCTCGTTAAGCCTGCCGGACCAGACCTCCGTGGCCCTACTGGGAGTGGAGCAACACAAAGAATACTAGTCTTTGCAGTCCTCTAGCCAGCCATATTGCAGCAGTCACAAGCACGCCTGGCCATCTCAAAGGGGGGGGGCAAAGAAAGACTAGCCATAGGAAGCAGCGTCGCGGAGCAGCTTTTAGACCCACGGCGAAGTGCTGAATTGTGGCTTGATGGTTCTCGCTGAGATGGTCTCGCTCCAGCTTAGCTAAATTCAGATCAACGATAAACCATCTAGTGTGGGAAAAGCAAAGCGCGAACAGAAGCGGTTGGGCTTCACCGCCCCCCCCCAGCTTTGCACAGAGACAGTACAAGCTGACCAAATGAAGGGAAAGGAGGGAGAAAGGAAGGAGGGGGGGGGTTAGTTAATGGTTGCTTGGCGCATAGCAGCAAGCAAGATTGGTCAGAAATCGGGAAAAATTGATCTCATAGCGTAGTATTGGTTAGAGGGCTGCGCGATTTGAGAAGCATGAGACCATGCCATACCTCCAGAATCCACAAACGGGTCTTTTTTGGCCATCCCGACCGACGGGATGTTCCTACCCCACTAGGCCGGCCCGATAACGGGCAAGATTTGAAAGGAAAGTCAAGGGTATGATACAACATAGAACCTGCTAAAAGTAGCGAGACTGCTGATCAACGCCAGTAGAACAGTACGACGACACTTTGTCAAACTGAACTTACGGCCCGTTTTGAGTAGGCCCCGTGCGGCACTTTTATTTGGTGGCTGCTTTACCAACAAAAAGAGGTTACTCGGGACATCATAATGAGCCCTGGCGTGCCTCGATCGGCAAAGGAACCGAAGTATGGATTCTTAATTTTGCCAGTCCACTGGTCAACGAGGTCAACCCATGGCTTCCATAGATTTGGTAGTAAGATCAGATACCGGGGCAGAAGACAATTCAAGAAGCAAAGGCCGGGGGTGAGTGAGATAAACGTTCTGGCCCTAAAAGAAGATATCCTTATGGTTGGTGCTAACTTAAGTGACAATAAGCTAGAAACATTCTTATTGACTACGGACAGAGCAATTAAGCCAACAGTGCGCGCATATTGGTCAATCATAAAGTTGCGACATACACAACTCGCAGAGTGGCAGGACGCTTTAGTTAGCAAACCCCGCAAACGAGATATATAGCTGGAAAAGTGGTGGGCGACACTGGTGGCCTGAGCCTAGACTTCTCGCCACTGGAGCCTTATGCGGCGGAAAAACTCGCAAGTGTTTTTCTTATCTCAAGGAGGAAAGCTCGAGCTTACCTATCCCGATAGTAGCTTCTCATAAACTTGTAGAATTAATGCGTAAAAAATGGTCAACTCTATGATAGAATAAATAGGTAAACAAGCCACAATTTGACACCAGATATCTGGAAGTGTAAGAAAAGCTGCTGTGAAAAGCGAAAGAACTAAAGAGAAACGACAATTCTTTATACAGGTTTTCACAGAAAGATCTTTTGATTCTAGCAAACAGATCACAGGTACGGGGACTTAAAGGCGTATTAGTGAGATAAACAAGATACGAACAGTTGACATAATATAGTCAAAAATCTTAGATTATAACTTTATTATGAGCGAATTAGTTGATGTTGTGCTTGATTCGTATGAAAAGTGCCAAACTTTAAGAACTACCCAAACAAGAGTGACAAGAAGGAACGAAAAGAAGCGAAAACCACTGGAGTAAAACAATTTTTTGTATTCTTTTCTTCATTCTTCATAGCAACTGGGGATCAAAAAGCACCAAATTTAGTGACTTAGAAGAGGAAGGAAAAAGTAAAAGCGTGGTATTAGAGACGTAGTAACATATGTGCTCGAGGCTTCCGTTAATTCTGTACAAATAAAAAATAAATCTGAATAAGGCAAGGTAAGAGAAGATTTAGCTAATAAGAAAATACACTCTTCTGGAAACCAATGACACGTAAACCATGTCAAACTAAAGCGAATCAATATCCGAAAGAAACAAATTCTAACTTCCTCCGGAATAGTTTTGAATACAAAATTCATGATATTTCGTCGTGTGTTGAATTTGAGTCTTCGACCCCGCCAACCCCCCAAGTGGCTGGTATAGAAGGGCCACTCTTCCCATAGATCTAGGCTTTCCTTCCCTACGTGCCTTTACTTTATAGGTCACGCCTTCTCTAGTGGTGGTTAAAGCCTCGCTCCCATTAATCCTTTTCAGAACTTCTTTTTACCAAGAATACTCATCACGATGGAATTACTATATACCAAAGACGTCTTACTGCTGAGCATCCACTTTTATTAAAGCGAAAGGCGCACCATGAAGCGCAGATAGTCATACAGTAAGTGGCTAAAGCTTTCGAAGGTCGAAACAACCTCTTTTGTTTTGAACGGGGGGAGAGAAGGGAGGAACAAGTAATAGAAGAAAGAAGAGGACAGAGAATAGAATGCGTGGAGACGTGTAGCCAGAAAGGCACTCTTCCTCTTTACGTTTTAGATTATTTCGCCTAATTTAATTTGTCGAGCGAAAAAAAAATATTTTTTTCCAGGCGCAAAGACTTGGGCCCTGCTTGCAGCTTTTCTAACAGGGCCTGATTTGCTATGCTCGCCGGCATGGCAAATCAGGCAGAACCTACGGCCGAAAAAGAAAAAATAAAAAAGAGATTTTTTCTCTTTTTCTGTTTGATTTTCTGACCTTTCGCTGTTCTTTTTCGTTACACCTTCGTTCGCTTCGCAAACTAAACAAAGTGGGAGAGAAGAAAGAAGCTTGCTTCTTTCTTCTCTGGAGTTCACTCTTTTTTTTTTGCGAAGTGGTTAGTAATGTACTGCATTTTCAGCTCAGTTGGACAGAGCAACAACTTTGTTGAAGGTCAGTCAGGAGTGAAAATCCTATAGGATACTCAGCGTGCGCTATAGGTATACGAACGGTACATGCATTTACTTGTTTGATTAGTCTATTGGAACCATTGAGGTTACACGCGTGAATGGACTGATTTATCACGTGAGTCCTGTGATCTTTCAGAAAGTCGAAGCTTACTTATTCTGGGGAGAGTGGCCGAGTGGTTAAAAGCGACAGACTGTAAATCTGCTGAAGGTTTTCTGCGTAGGTTCGAATCCTGCCTCTCCCAATCAGAAGTATACTTCGTATTTAAGAAGCAAAAAAACGATTTTGCTTTTTGTGTTTAACCCTTCATGCAATTAATAGATTCCACTGCAATAGTTCCGCGAATTCAAAAAGTAATGACCAGAATGGCCAGCCCAATAGCGGATTCCGCAGCAGCCATCGTTAAAACAAATAGAGCGAATAATTAACCCATCATATCATCTAGGTGAACCGGAAATACCAAAAAATTAAAATTGACTACAAGTAACATTAACTCAATCAACGTTGACATAATAGGGATGTTTCTTTTATTCAGAGAAATTCCCCAAATACCCAAAAGAGAAGGAATCATAGGAAATGTTAAATAGTTGACTAGATCCATAATAATAGTCTTTTTTTACCCGTGTCCAACACCACTTCATTCGCCTAGAAATGAAGTGAGAAAAATTACTTCTGAATTTTTTCTGTGACACTACCTATAACCTTGAAGCCCTTTAGACACACCATCTTCAAATCTTCAAGATGATGTGTCATTGATGGTCCAATTTAACGCCCAGATTGATCCCAAATCTTTGGCATTTCTTCTGGTGTTGAAAGTCTGGTGACCCTTTTATATTATATGCTCAAATTTTGCCTCGGCATGGTTATCTATTTGTTAGTCATTAACCATAAGATCGTCCACTGAGCGAAAGACAAGGAACGTAGCCAAGTTAAGCCCATGACGTTTAACCAAGGTAAAAGGGTGCGTTACTAACTCATATGGAAGTCTTTCCGCACTAAATCTTCGTTTGAGCCATTCTTCTCTTCATAGAACGGTAAATGGGAAGCAGAAAATGTGCGAGAAGTTCAACATTTAGAAGCATATACCGGTATATAAAACTGAACCAAAACATCTGCAACAAACATGGTTAGATGAGACGGCGCTACGAATATAATTAAACCAAAAATTGAGTTCATGAATACATGATGAAATCCTAGATATAAATGCATATACATTAGAAAAAAACACGATCTTACTGTCAAAACCTTCATAGGTTTTGACGAACAATATTAAGGTTTTTCTATGAGCTGTGATTCTTTTCACCTTTTTCTGTGGCCTCTAAGGTCCGGCCTCTACGGAATTCTATGTGACAGTCGCCCGTCATACGCCTCCCCTTTTCGACGAACTGTATCCTGTCGGCTGAGAGAGTACTCAGACAGCTTAAGGGCTCGTTTTAGTTAGCTCCATCTGAGAAAAGGTAGACATGACGAGTCATCGTCGAACCGCTCGGGAACAACACGCCTACATTGGCTTCTCGGCGCCATCTAAACTCTCAGATGGTTAGTAATTTCTTCAAAAAGCAAAAAACACAAACACATATTTAAGAATTATTAAAGAAAATATTCTAAGAAGAATCAAAATCCAATTTCTTGTTACTTCATGATGAACATGATCTGTCGGAATTTCTTCGATTCCCATATGAATATGCCAGAATAGCAAGATATTTAGCAGAATCAAAGTGGAAACATTTGCTGTAAAAATCATTGCAATTAGAAAAGCAGCACTAATTCTTTGAAGAAGCCAATGCCCTAAGGTTTCTTTATGAGCCTTCATCGCTTTTCACTTTTTTCTCGGCGGCTGCTTTTGATGGCCGCCTCCTCTTCACGGAAGCGTGCATGAAAGCCTGTCACATGGCTTCCCCTCATCGAACCATATCCTGTCGGCTGAGAAAGTACTGGGACAGCTTGTGAGCTCGTCTTAGTTCTTTTTTCCTGAGATAAGGTAGACATAACGAGTTTTCGTCGAACCGCTCAAGAACAAGGCGTCTGGTGGTAGTGACTCCAAACTTGTTTCAACCGTGAGCGGTCTCAGAGTCTTCTAGGCATTGATTGGGCTGTGGAGAGCGCAGCGTTCTCCCAATGTTCCATTTCCGATTTTTTATCTCCCAGGCAGGGGATGGTGCACATGTGGCAGAAATGGTCTACACTCGGCGTTCCACGATTACAGCGACTGTACCCAACCAAAAATCTCTAGATTTTCCGTTGGCTTTCAGGGTTGCGTTCTGAGATGGCAACCAACAGCCGAGACAAGACCAAAGGTGAAAGGACCCGAGATTTCCGTCTACAGCGAGTTTGCTTGTTCTCTGCGTTTATGAGCAAAAAATCAGATCATATTCAATATAACTAAACAAGCTGCACAGAATAACATCAAAATTCCGGAAGTATATACTTTGGATAGTTCTGGAAGAGGAACCCAGATCCCACAAGGAATGACGAACTCCATTACTCATATAATAGCACAAGGCTAATAAAAGGAAATTGACTAAGCTTAAAATTATTAACCAATGGAGATGGGAAGTTGGGAAGAATACATAGCCATGAAATTAGTCAAGAGTAAGACTAAAATCGCCAATTTTGCAAAGAAGAATACTGAACAAAACCATAGTGGATAGAGTCGAGCTTCGGTAGGAAGTGATCATTCACTCCTGCCGACTACTCCAAACCATACGTAATAGTCTCCCATCATACGGCTCACCAACTCTCCTTTCCTTTTCGATCCGCCTTCTATGGTAGGAGGCGGGCTTTAAGGACTTCCATTTGTGGCGAACCGAGGTCCAAGTCGGGAGGGCACCGATAGATTATCATGTATAATATATAAACATCAATAATATCATTAATATAATGCGAAGCGAATTTCGAGGTTTTATAAACAAGAAGACCATCCGCCTATTCAGCGCTTTATGGCTCTTTTTTCCTTCGCCGCTCCTGTGGCCTTGAATACGCTTTCTTCCATCGGCCTTCGGAGAGTAAAACCTGCCATACCTGGCAGGTACGACCCCTTTTTTATTATTTAATATACCTTTTTTGACTATTCTTAGTGTTTCCCGTCCGCATGTTTTAAATTAGGCAGGTAAGGTCCTCTGACTCCCAACTCGGAACAAAGTTCTCGGTTGGATATCGCCGGTATCACCTGTGAGCTATAGCTTGAGATGTCGTTTAGTTCTCTGTCCCCCCTCACCTCAAATGGGTAATCCGCTTCCATGCGGAGAAACAACATTTTTCGACGTCCTTACCGTCCCTAGCCGACGGCAGGCTGAAAGCATAACAGTGTTCGTTCGTGCGATTCCCCGCGTGCTTTTCCGCATTTCCGCACTGGTTGGCTGTAGGGCAGGCTTTCCCGAAGAGAACTCCGATTCTTCGGAACAGCTCCATTATCTTGTGCCACGATGATCCGTCTAAGTGCCAGCGGGCTCGCAGAGAATTATCGGGCAGGCTGGTAAACCAGCCGACGAATCTCCCCTCAACGCTGCTTTTGTGGCATGTTTTGTTTCCCATGCTGTCGGGTAAGCTCCAGGCCGCCTTTCGGGCAAAAGTTCCTTTGTAATCACAGGTAACCTAACGGCCGCCCCTACCCCTAAGAAAGCCCCAGAAATTCTGTGATAGTAGAGGAAGTAGAAGTAAACTGTGGCTTATAAATAGTAAGATGAGATGATAACGGTCCATGAATTTTCAGGTTTTTAGTTGACTTTGATTCTGACTCAAGGTGACAGGATTTGAACCTATGACCCTCTGTACCCAAAACAGATGCGCTCCCAGACTGCGCTACACCTTGACTTATGTTTGTTCCCCAAAAAATCTTCTAGAAATCCCAGAATGTGATCGATCTACGTGAAGCAAAATCGAAAGATTCCCGCTTACTTAGCCAGTGTAAAAACGCCACTTTCGTCTCGCTCCGCTTTTTCGGCGGTAAAATACCAAATTTTATCTTTTGACGTGTATGAGTGTTTCAGTTTCTCTGAGGTCGCTCCAGGCCAGAGGGCCAGAGTCGGTCCCTGTACACCATCTTTCTTTATTAGCTTCATAATGCAATTACTATGTAATTGCCTTCTTTAGAAAGCATTCAGCGTCATATATGAGAAATCTCTTAGTTATGCGCGTTTTTGTGGTAATTCTACGATGAATAGCTTGTTTTCGTCTCTAGCCATGTCGTCATAGATAAAGAACCACGGCTAGGATCTACCATGACCATCCGGCAGCCTTTCCACGCTATGACCCATGGCCCATTAAAATCCTTCTTAGTCAAGCTGGTAGGGACAGAAGCAATACGAAACGAGGCCTGGAACCTCATGGTAGATGATTTCCTGCTTTGCCCCACCTCTCACAGACTACATAAGGAAGTATTTCTTAGAGCGTTAGCGAAGCGGCAAAGTGAATGAAGGAGGAAAGAAAAGCCAAAGCAAGCGCTGTTTCGGGCTGCCATCGTCAAGAGGCAGAAAGGAGACAAGGCCAGGCGAGCGTGTGTTAGACCATAAACAAGCTCAGCGCAAGCCAGCAGCCCTGAAAGAAATGGAATTTTAACAAAAATCCATTCTCTGTAAAGCCAGGAAAGTCGCCTTCGGCCCTTTATTTCCTTTTTTGCTTGGTCTTGTCAAGAACTCCTATCTCTTCCTCTCTCTTCTAGAAAACCGGTGGCTGAAAGAACACTTGTTGCTAAAGGGCCATCCATCTTCGGAAATTTGGTGTGGTTTATCCTTTTTGATGGATAATACAAGGTTAGTAGCGATCCAGTTACTATTTGAGGTATCAATGAGTCAATGATTTCCCAAGTTTGTTCGGAGGAACCTAATTCTATATAAATGGATATACAGCCATAAGCTTAGTTATGTTCGCAGTTCTTCACTCCGTTGGAGAACGGTCGGCTATGGATCTAGCCTCAATGTTTGTAGTACGTTAAATTGATAAGGTTTAAGAGATCGGGAGCGCGAGTTTGAAGCTTTTCTCTGATCTTGACACTGGCCGGGGGGGAAGGGGGGGGTTTCCCCTGTTCTCTAGGCTTGTGTTAGTACGCTCTATATACATCTTAAGCACTGCTTTAGCCGCCATCACTTTTCGCGCAACTTCAACTTCTAGATGGCTCTCACAACATAGTAACCTGTCCTTTTCCATTCCAAAAATTACGGATAGGTCAGATCTAGTCTATGCAAACATTCCATGAGTCTAGCGGCTGTTTTTAGTGGGTTTAATTTATCCTGATGGGTATGGTTTATCTAACATGTTTAAATCAAGCGCTACTGGCAGAAGAAAATTTTCTTTCATTACAGTGGCCTTCTTATTTACGAAAGCACGGCGGAGCTTGGCAACTCATCGTCAATGATAAGCGTGACGCTTGCTTTTTTTTTTGCTCTCGGCTAAAATCCGAGTACCATATGTTTTTCATTTTCACTGAAACCTGTACTTATTCTTCTCCGGATCAGCCGAGTTCGGAACTGGGTTTGACCCTCGGCCCTGCTGCTTCGCACCATTACCTAGCTAAAGTTTTGGCCGAGATTCAGGCTACACTCAAAGCAGCCAAGTCTATGGCCTTTTCGGGCCAGTTACAAGGCCAAATTATTCATAAGCTGGAAGCAACTGCGGCGTTTTCACCAAGCGGTTAGAGGAAGAGCTGCTCTGTACGAGCAAAAGGAACTGCTGTTTGCCCATAAGATTTAACCAGCGAGGCTTTGGCTGGAGAACAACGCAAAGCAAAAAAAGCTCAAAGATAAATAAAAGCGACTGCAAGCGAGAGCGCTGCCTCTATAATCGATGACCCCTGAGATTCTCCGCCGGAAGCTCCTCGCTGAGGTGACGGCCTCCCACGGCGCAGCCGAAGCAAGAGCAGCGCCCATTCTTCTGCCACCAGAATTAGACTATCTAACTTACTTCTATTTACTGTTTATAACTTTTTCGAATTGGAGGCTACGGATAAAACGGATATTTTGCTAATACGGTTGTGGCCGCTTCGCGGCTCTCGCTAGCGAACGGATCTTGTTACGCACAATTCTATATGGAAATAGGTTTCCAAGAAACTAAAGCGAACTACTGTTTGCTTTATGGTTATATGAGCAAACCTTGTACACAGAACCACTTTGTGTCCTACACGAAACCAAAAATTAGGAAAAAAGGGCCTTCAGCCTGTGCTTTCGACAATACCTCAGCCATACACGTTCACAACGGAACAAGCAAAAACGGACTTCGATTTACTCACATTTTAGCGATCAGTCTCTTTATTACATATATAGTGACAATTACATATATAATAACTTCAACTTAGAAGGAAAAACTTCTATTCCTTTATCTTTCAAAAGAGTTTTTTTATGTGGTTATGGAAATTCCTTTATTCCTGCTTGGAAATGATCTCTGTGATATTTCTGTTGGCGGTAGTTGTCTCCAGCTCCTTGGCTTGTAGTTTCCTCATTCTCTGACTCGGATCTCTCTGGGCTCCTGCTTGCGAGACAGAATGACACAAAGAACGCAGTGATGAACAATCGCCCGATGGTTTGAGGGGGACCAAGCCCTCCTAAAAAAGTCTTGCGTACCAAACTTGAATGAAGCAAAGGGCGCCGAAATCATAGATATCGAAATGAATCATCACATATAATTTCTAATTATGATATTTATTTAATTATTCTTCTGAAAGCCAATCTCTTTCGAAGGCTGCTTGCGGCATCGTATATAATAATGAACGAATTTACTCCACTATTCTTTCGAGAGTGGCAGCATCATGTAATTTCACATCATACAATCCCATCTAAATATTCTTAATACCCTTAAAAGCTTAAAAGCCACTGGCAGCATCATACCATTCCATAGTAAAAAGAGCCAAAAGACGAGGCGCTTGACCATTTTAGTTGGTTTTTCCAGCCGCCTCCCCCCCAGGCTGGGGTCTACTGCAACCAAGCCTCCCTAAGGCCCTCGCGCAGCAGCCATTAGGCTAATGAAACGCATACTTGTTCAGGCTCTATTTTTGACTTCGTTGTTAGCTTGTTTCTGAATCGGGAAGATCAGAATGCTACACAAGCCTGGCGGCTGAACCTTCCCATCAGCTAAGTAAGGACCTGTGGCGGCCACTTATGGCTTACAACAATGGTTGCTTGCTAACTAGATGGAGAAGATGACTCCAGTGGTCTGCGACGCGCTTCGTCACGCTTGGCGAAGCGGCTATTGGTTTTGGCATAAACGAAGAAGCCTTAGTACGAGAAAAAGAGGTCAAAATTTTTTCTCCTAGGTTTTTTGCGCGCAAGGGGCGAAGGGGCGGCCGAAGGCACAAAAAAGCCTTTTCAAAACATGTGTTGCGTGCCTTTTCTGCCAGAGCCAAGCGATAGGCTAGTTTTCTCGGAAGGTTGTTACCTTTTTCTAGCCGTCTGGCTCGCGGACAGTCTTGCCTTCTGTTAACTTAAGCTCGGTACAAATTTGTTTAACCTTTAGCCTCAAGCTAGAAGCCTGAAGGAGGGTGAATGGCAGATGCCTCCAGCCCTCACCAGCCTCTTTCTAGCTTCGGCTTCTAGCCTTCAACATCCCGCCGCCTTGGTCGCCATGGCCCTAGTCATAGTGATATGGGAAGTGTAACGAACACGCCGCATGTTAAACCGAAGAAATTGGCTTGCACACAGGAAGCGAAGTTCTTCCATGAAATGAAGTTCCTCTTATGGTGGCGTTGAGAATTAAGCAGTAAGTAGGCCAAGATCATAAAAAAGAATAAATCATCCTAAAGAAAACAGATCATCCTAGATAGATCAGGACATAGCAGGCGATAAGCAAACCAGAAGAAACATACTTCTTCGGCCTCCAAAGCCTTTATGATTATGATGCTCGCGGAGTAATTGGTAACTCGTCAAGTTCATAATCCGGATGTTGTAAGTGAAAATTCTATTTCCGCCGAGTATTAGTACGTTATTACTTCTTCCAAGTCACAATGAACGTATTTGGATCTCTGAGAAGCTTTCTAGAAAAGCTTGAGTCTCGGTAGCTGTCACGAACATAGTAAGCAAGATGGACTCTCATTTACATAAGTAGAGGCACAATGAGCTCAGGGGAAAAGGGGAACACTCATATCTTCAAGCTATCTTCAAAAGTATGTGTGACCCACTTTTATTTTGGTAATGAGTAGAGGTTGGGGAAGAAATAGATACGGAACGATGGTGTGATTTCAAATTGAAAGGTGAAAAAATTAGATATACTTCTGAAGGAGTCAGACGTAGAATCACGCTCCTCACTATGAATATAGTCAAAGTGAAGTAGGTTCAATTCCTACTGTATCGAAAAGAATGCATTGGATGGATGCCTAGGCATTGAGAGGGAAGGACGCTTTCAGAGGCGAAACGCCATGGGGAGATACCGTCTGTGATCCATGGATCTCCAATCGGGAAACCATATCCGGGCGAAGCAGCGCATGTGCTGCGCTCTGCCTTGGACTTTTTCGAAACTTAGCGAACTGAAACATCTAAGTAGCTAAAGGAAAGGAAATCAACCGAGACTCCGTTAGTAGCGGCGAGCGAAAGCGGATTAGGCTTTGTGAGAATTCAGGCCTCCGGCCTTGATTCTCTCTTTATTCGATTTGTCTAGAATCGAATGACGGAAGAACCAAAAACAGAAATGGTGAAAAGGTTGGAAAATCTTGCCAAAGAAGGTGATAGCCCTGTAACTTTTTCCTATGGTTCGATTCAATAAGTAAAACGCGCATACCGTGTTTGAATTCTGATCGCCTTAACGCGACCAAGGGGGACCACCCTCTAAGCCTAAGTATTTCTCAGTGACCGATAGCGTACAAGTACCGTGAGGGAAAGGTGAAAAGAACCCTAGGAAAGGGAGTGCAATAGAAAACCTGAAATCCGATGCAAACAATCAGTCGAAGGACAAAGCAGGCTAAGTCTAGAAAGCGGTTATAGAGAAGAAGCA